AAATCCCTACGTCGGTCGATCGATCAAAGTATAGGGGCAGTCGGGCCGTATTAGCAAGCGTGACGTGCCGGACTGACCCAACACGTCTTTCTTCCCGGCAACAGAAGATGCACAAAGTGCTTTCAGTAGCACGGTTAGAGTTCGCATCAGCGATTTTCTCACCAATTCCAGAAATGGCTTTGGTCTTGGAATTCTGATACCGGCGTCGGAGAAAAGGCGGAGTCGGGAGCTGTAGGAAAGCTTCGGCTTTTAGATGGACGGGAGAGGGAGAGTGAATGCTCCCATTGAATCTGAAGAGTGTGGTTAGAAATCGCATAATAAAAAAGAAGAAAGTCCGATTCCTCTGATTCCTCCAGTCCTGCCCACTCTTCACTCATCTTTTTATGTAAACAAGCTATCGTAGGGAAAGAGAAGAAGATGTAGTTCCATCTACTTTCGACTTTCATTGATCTTTCCTTGTGCAGGTCAATTTGGCTCTTGAGGGCCGCTGAATCTCCACTTCAACCAGATTCAGTAGGCTCGGGTTCCTGGTATAAGTAGTTTCAAGCCAGTAGAGCGTCATAGAGGTAGACTTCACTTCTATGCGTACTGAGCTGAGGTGCTAATGCTTCCCGCAGGGAGAAACTATAGACGTCATACTTCAAGGATAGGTGAGACTTCCACGAAAGCACGGAGTTGAATCATTGGCGTATGCAAGGACTAAGGAGCGAAGCAGCTCGAGTGACAACGAGAGGAGTGAAAACAGGCAGGGCTATCTTCGCGTAAAGGCTAAAAACGGCTAAAGCTAACCTTACCTTGTGAAGCTACTATCACTTGCTGACCTTCTCTTTTCTATCCTTTCTCCTATGGACTATTATGGACTATTTACACGCCAACTACAAGCTGACCCGCCTGCAAAGCTTTAGAGCTGTACGATCGTAGATAACGTTCTAACACTCTCCTACTCACTTGCTTATCAAGTCTAAGGGGATGAGTAGGAGGTAATCTGACGAAAGAACCGCTCCCTCGCTTGAAGAGCAGGAAAGACTGCTTCACTGAATGCCCTACCGCTAACTTCCAACACTTTCTCATTTGCCTTTCTGTTAAGAATCTGTAAAGAGTCAGAGGTTGTCTACAATAAAGAAGGATCTAATCAAAAAAGCTACTACAACGAAACTACTTGATAAATAAATATAGAATTATATACTCATACAAAGCAAAGTATGTAACTCGCTTGGCAAGCTACCTCACTGTCCTGTTGAATAGAACTTTCCCAATAACACGAGTAAACAACTACTTCCTACCTAGCCTAGCTTAAGAAATAGGACTTCCTAATCCGGATCAAAAGATTAGAAGGAAGGATATAACGAATGGCTATACTTTACCTACCCTGCTCTGCTAGCCACCAAAAAGAAGAAAATATCCCATAAATATGACTGGCGCAGATAGTCACTCTATTTCAAATAGGAAGAGGGCTTAACCTTTCTACGCTTTATTTAAGGGTGACGTAAAGAAGTACTCGTTGTCCCCGAGCATGAAAGCGTATGACAAGAGTCGGAATCTGCAAATTTCATCTTTGATGAATCTCTCCCTTCCAACCTTGGAGGTTGGGAGCTCACCTTCACCAGACCTGTGATATAGCCTATATTCCTATTGTCTTAGGCTAGCTATTAGCAAAGGTTACTGGCAACTCTATTCCCGAATAATGAGAGGGCTATTTTTTATAAGGATAAAGGAATTTCCTATTTATCAAATTTATTAAAGTCCCAGATCCAATAAGGATCGTTCTAAGAAGCCATTTCTTAGGACCGCTGCTGCTACGGTGGAGGATGGTGGCCCCAGAGCCTTTTTAAAGCCTGCCGCAATCACATCTAATGATCTTGGATTCCTTTTAAAGGTGGCCAAGGAAACCTTTATTGAAAAAGTATAAAGTATGTACTACACATCCGAATGGAAATAGTCCATGCAGTTTAGGCGAACCTGTTAATAAGACGATGAAATATATCAACGATGCAGAATGGGCGATATATGAGTTTTCTTTATCTAAAATAGAAAATCAAACTTAGCGCACCATACTACTTTATAAAGTGGATTATTATGTTAAACACTTTCTTTAAGTTATTAAAGAGATTATAAAGTATGATTTCTAATAGAAGACATAGTAATAATAAATACTATGCTTCGTGCCTAGCTCTGTAATTCTTTCTTAGTTCAATAAGGCGAGTTCCAATGAATAGAATATACGTACTTTTCTATCAAAGGAGTAGCGCTTCCAGACTGCCTAACCCAATGCTCCTGAAGTTTTCTGGCCGTCAATCCAGTACTGCCTATGTTCTTTTAAGAAAGCCGCATCTTCGTGATCCGTTTGATATAGCAAAAAGACTTTTTTTATATGAAAACATAAGAAATATCAACAACGATATGAGAGAAATGAGAAGCTTTTGAATCCTCCTGCTGTATTGCATAATAATTAATCATTTGCCTCCATTGCCTAATGGAGAACCAATGATTAATTATGATCTTACCTAAATTCAAATTTTGCCCAGAAATTGTTGCTAGGGTAAATTAAATATGCATAGGTCTTTAGTCCTCCTTATTACCTGGGATGCGTTGCGTCTATGAGTTAATCATTCTAATGAATTACGTGAGATACTAATCTATCTATTTACTGATACTGTGGATAAAAACAATATAGGATTTTCCTCAGCAGGACTCATGGATGGGAATACTAATGCACAAGTACAACAATCAGCAGCATCAGAGCTGTTGGAACTTCAGAATAATGAAGCAGCTCAACCTAATGATACAAATAGTAAACTATCACTTTACATATCCGGTATTCTCCTAGTTTTTACTAGAATTACTTTCAAACTAGTTTAGGATTTAGTACTCTTGGATATTAGGATATAGGGAGTTTGACCAAGGAAAACCTCAACAAAAGTTGCTGCGTAAACTTATAACTAAAGAGGCCTTTGAACTAGCTTACTAAGTGCTTGTGCGCCAAGGGCACGAATTTATCAGTCTTATTGATTTAGCGCCATTCAGATGGACTCTTTTTTTCTGAGAACTACATATAGAGTATAATACCTACCATCTTCCTAAAGCAAAGCTCAAGTGACTATGTACCTTAAATGTCTGGGACCTGGCGTTGTTATGTAGGCGTGCAACTAGGTAGGTTGTATTCGATCACGAATGGCAATATTCTAATTATATATATAATATCAATATATTCATTAATATATTCCGCTCTAAGACTTTCTCGTGGCACCGCCGTTGCTGCAAGCGAGTTCGAGTGTCAGTTGCCAAACATTTAGTCTTAGTTCTAAGGATTTTTAATTAAAGTCTTCAAGTCTGATTAAAAACTTGCTTATTTTAGGTAAAGAAGTAAGCTTTTAATCAATAAATAGGCTAAAATCGTATAGTAAGACTCGTTTATAAAAAAAAAAGTACAAAAAAAAACTAACCGTTGCTAAAGTTTTTAAGGACTCAGCCGTTGCTCAAGAACTCAGTCCGGCCTTTTAGGCAGTCTAAAGCCAAGCTAAAACTTTCAAGTGAAAGCTTTAAGTTTAAGAGTTCTTCGACTTAAATAAAGATATTGCGTATGAAAGAGGAAATAAACGTAAACCAGTACTATTACCTTCCTTTCTTCTTCATCATTCGAGCCAACATAGATCGGGCTTTCTCCTTACCAAACAGCAGGGAATCCTTTCTTCATATGTAACTCCAAACAGTTGGGATTGGGGGGCAAGAGGTTCAATGTCTATAACCTGGGACATATCATGACAGCCAACCAAATCACCCGGCGTTTACACTTCTTGGTGCTACGAGAGAGGGGATACTCCTCTTCGGTTGCAAGCTACCACAGATTGGATTTCTGACGACATGGGAGCTCTGATGGTGCCGCTGTCTCCCAAAGAAGGTTCCAGGAATTCAATGAGGCCGCAAAGGATGATTGTGATTGGATTGACCTTGGATTTGAAAGTTATACTTGGACGAACAATCGACAAGGCTTAGCCAGAATCCGGGAACAGATTGATCGTGCCTTTGTCAATCCTAGTTGTCGATTACTTTTTTCTTTTCCTGAGGCAAGGGAATGGAGAAATTATGTCGGAAATTAAAGCATTTACAGAAAGAAGGGATTAAACTATTTCCAAAACAATAAAGAGATTCTTTCGAGATTTTTCTTTTCGGATGCCAAAGTCAAGCTTACCTCGAACCCCTTGAAGCTATGTTTGGAAAAGGATCTCATGGGGCAGTACAATGAGATTTTAAGACAAGAAGAACAACTTTTTTCATAAAGTGCAAGTATTGGAGTATGACGACCAGAGAGGGTGCAACTGCGCAGAATACGTGCTCCTTGGGTATCGTCAAATTACTTGGCAAATCTATCGCTTTATTTACAGGATAAGATGAAACTGATCTGGGTAAGGGGGTTTATGCATTATTTCTTTTGAGTGTGGCTATTATTTAGTCCTATTTTTTCTGAATGAAAAAGAAAATTATGTCAAACAAAGTAATTTCGGGCGGCCCCTGGATGATCGCCGGCCATTATCTCACAGTACATAAATGGCGGACTTCATGGAGGCGAATGATCGGATTGCAAAGACCTTTGCTTGGTTGAGGTTTTCGGGGATGCCAGTAGAGTATTTTAATCGGTTTTCACAGATCTGGGAAAGAAATTTGGAAGATGGATGCTCGAACGGCGGGAATTACAAGGGGGGAAAGACGCTTTGATTTGTGTCTAAGTTGATCTGGAGAAAGCCTTATTCCCTTTTTACTGGCAATTTGGAAGAGGTCTGTAGTGACAAAGAGCACGCATCATTGGTGGCTCCTCAACAGGAAGGAGTCCATCAGAGCCCGGCAACGGGCGGATTATGGCCCGGTGCGCCTAGGCGTATCCATAAACCAATGTACCGCTCCAAGGCTGTTATGGTCCAGAAAAATCCAACTATACAACTAACGTCCTTGGTCTCTCTTTTTTTTGATGTTCTCGAGAAAAAGCCCACGTGCTCAGAGATTCCCCAGGATGAAAATATGCAGTTTTTTTTACCTCTCACTCGACTTTCCAGAGCCCAGAAACAATTGGCGAATATCATAAACCGTCAGGTCGCTTTTGGACTAAAAGAAGCTATCGTCTATTCATATGGAAAAGAAATGTCCTTGCACTTTTAACAATGATTGGATTTCCCGCCTTGAATTATGCACTCTATCCAATGCTCAAAAAGCCAGATACTGACAGCGCGGTAGATATAGAGTACCTCCTAAAATGCGTCAGGGAAAGCTGGATTGACAGGAAAAGTAGCGCTCATTCTAAAATCAGTAGCCCATGTGAAATGCGAAAATGCAATAAAAAAAGTGGGAGCTCTTTCGAGAACAGGAGCCACCCCTCGATCCCTTGGGGAAAAAAGAGCAACACAGAAAAGTGTTGGCATTCTCTCCGTTTTTATTGCATTATCATTTTAAGTATTGCACTCAATGAATCAATCCCGCAGTACGGGATCTACCTTATATATAACATCAATCAGTAATTGCGTAAGTAAGATAGTGCAAGCGAAAAAGACAAAATATGAAAGAAAAAAAGCGAACAGAGCTACTCTTAACGGAGGAGCGAACGAGAGCAATTTGGTAGGGTAGCTTAACAACAAAAAGCTACCTAAACAAAGAAAAGAAAAATGGGATAGCAACGCTCCAAAGGAAAGGAGCTGAACCGTCAACCTGTCTCTCAGTATGGAGACTATAACTAAGAAATGAATACAGTTCCGAGTCCGCTACAGCAGAACAAAATGCTGTTTCTTACGAAAAATCATAGCTAAAGATAGCTTTTCAGACGCTAAATCAGTCCATTTCCATGAAAGGAGCATATTTTTCTTTCTTCTCAAAAATTTCGTATATATAATATAGAGAGAAAAGGCCCCAAACGTCCCATGCTGTCTCTTGGTCAACAACCACACAACTCACTAACATTCTTCACTACTCCTATCAGGAAAAACTTCTGTCTGGAGGGAATCTTATTGTAAAAATGTTCATTATGTTAGAATTTGCGCCTATTTGCATCTATTTAGTGATCAGTCTGCTAGTTTCTTTGATCCCACTCGGTGTTCCTTTTCCATTTTCTTCTAATAGTTCGACTTATCCAGAAAAATTGTCGGCCTACGAATGTGGTTTCGATCCTTTCGGTGATGCCAGAAGTCGTTTCGATATTCGATTTTATCTTGTTTCAATTTTATTTATTATCCTTGATCCGGAAGTAACCTTTTTCTTTCCTTGGGCAGTACCTCTCAACAAGATTGATCCGTTTGGATCTTGGTCCATGATGGCCTTTTTATTGATTTTAACGATAGGATTTCTCTATGAATGGAAAAGGGGTGCTTTGGATCGGGAGTAAGAAGACGCGATAGGGCAAAAAAAGGGGGGAAGGACAAAGGAAAGAGCGATGCCTACAATAAATCAATTGATTCGTCATGGTAGAGAAGAAAAACGGCGCACGGACCGTACTCGAGCTTCGGATCAATGTCCCCAGAAGCAAGGAGTACGCCCGCGTGTTTCAACGAGAACACCGAAAAAACCTAATTCAGCTCTACGTAAGATAGCCAAAGTACGGTTGAGCAATCGACATGATATATTTGCTCACATTCCGGGCGAAGGTCATAATTTGCAGGAACATTCTATGGTCTTAATAAGAGGAGGTAGAGTGAAAGATTCGCCAGGTGTGAAATCCCATTGTATTCGAGGAGTCAAGGATTTGCTGGGAATTCCGGATCGAAGAAGAGGCAGATCAAAATATGGTGCAGAAAAACCCAAATCGATATGAATGGAAGATGCCTCTTAAACTTCTTTTTCGTTTACTTCGATGTTACGCAGCGTTCAGAACCAGCCTTGAAGTGAATGAAGACGAAGGGATAGATAGTCATGGAAAAAATTGGATATGCTGCGACGCTTTATATGCGTCTAACTTGGATGGAAGAGGGGATAAAATCCTTTTTCATCCATTCGTATCTACCTAATAAATATGTTCATTTTTTTATTCTTTTTCTAAAAATTCTTTTTATTTTTCTAATACAAAACTGCCTCCTTTCGCTCGGGTATCTATTTATGGACGACCTTAGTCGTGCCATTTCTCAATTCGCACCGTCTTCTTCGGGGGGGATGTATGGGAACTCCATGCCACCCAACCCGCCCCATCATTCCGATGCCACTATTTTGGCTGCCGGGGACACGTCCCAGGATTGGGAGAGCTTCGAGGAGCGCGTCCTCCTCGAGCCAATGCCTGATTCCGCATCATCCGCGAATGGGCCGGCTCCTGCTTCTGCTGAAGATCCCGCGCCAGCGGAGCAGCCGGGGGAAAGGGGTCCCCCGGGGTTGGCAGCCCAAAAAAGGGATGAGTTACACCGACTGGTTCGATCCCAGATGCGTCATTTCTATGAACGTGGGAGACCCCGCTGGCAACAGTGTCAAACTGAAGAGGATGAGATACTCCGCTACTCCGAGCATGCAGCAAGGGTAATAAAGGATGCTTTGGAGCCGGAGACTGAAGAGGATTTGAATATGTGGTTGGAGTATCTGCCGAGGAATCCGAAACTACTAACCAAATTTTTTAAGGAGGAGTTACCCCCAAGGGGGCCTCTAATATAAAAGTACAAAAAAGCGTGAGGAGAATTCTCAACTCCTTATGTTAGAAGGTGCAAAATCAATGGGAGCCGGAGCTGCTTCCAGTATTGGAAACGTCTTTAGTTTCGTTCAGGTTTGATAATAGGTTGTAGTCTTCTTGATCTATCAAGTCAAGAGGGCGAGGCCCCTTGTCTTAGCTTAGGATGAGGGGGGCGAAGAAGCGGGAATGTGGGTCTTCGCATCTATTGAGCTAACTGGTAAATGAGAGCCTTCGATACGTTCGTGCATTTGCTTGCTACTGCAGCAGCGTCAGAGAAAGTAGTAAAGTAGTACGGATTCGGACATGGGAGCATTAGGAAGATTCTTTGACGCTTATGTGATTCACCTTTGAATCATGTGAGTCACTCCTTAACTAAGGAAAGAAGAGTGATTTATAAACCGCCCGGGATCAAAGGCATAAAGGCAAGGATTCTCTACAAACTACACTAATGAGGAATATCATATCCTACCAGGCACGATCGAAAGGATTTAGGGCAAGGCCCGGACTTGCCAATACGGATGAGGGACGACCCAGAGGATATCCGTGCAGAAGCAGAAGCGGAGATTCAGCGTCAATAACCGCAATACGTATCTAGTTGTATCTCAAACCTACTACTCTTTTGATTCGTTTATCAACTCATTACGTATCGTCGTTCAAGTGAAACTCATTTATTCCAATGCGTAAAAGTTGCTTTCTTTACGATATTTATAGTTGGATGAACAGATCGCTCCTTTCTAAACTATACGATACCGCAAAATGTTTCTTCCTTCCTGAGTCTTATAGAATATTCCAATACAGAAGGTCTTGGTCTCTATAAATTTTCCGTTCGCGTTCATCTCTTTAAGATCTACCTGAAGGATCAAAAATGTGGGAGCCTAGGATTTCTATATCTACTTGAATTCATTCCCCACTTTCTTTTTTTCATTGTTAGGTAAAGCATTTCTAGCAGACACAATCAGTCAATCTTCTTTTCTTAGTCTCTGAAAGGTAGCGAAGTACGAGTGCTAAATTCATTGGCGCAGGAGCTGCAGTAGGCGTTGGCCATGTCTTTAGCTCATTGATCGATGGAGTACAAGAAAAGCCATCACTAGCTAAACAGTTATTTGGTTATGCTGTAATGTAATTTGCTTTAACGGAAGCAATAGCCCTCTTAAAAGCTTTCTTTCTCGTTGGGCAGGGACTAATCTCAGTCTATTGGGCCTGGGGACTATCTAATATTAATATAGAGTTATTTCGCCTTCTTTGTATTGGAGTGAAGTAAGGGACCTCTTCTCAATCCTAATAAACCGCACTGGAGCCCCAGTCCTTCCCAGCTACAGGAGCGAGCGAGATTGTAAAGGTAGGTTGCCTAGAAAGGATAGCTTGCCCAGGACCCAGGAAAGGATTTGCCTCGCTGGCCAATCGCTTTTTACGTGGATTCGCTTTTGTAAACTATGATGGTCTAAACTAAGCTGGCACACAAGTACTCCGGAACACCTATTCCTTTGCTAGCTTATTTCGGCCTTTTCTTTTTAAGTTTTAAGTAAGGAGGTAGTTCGATTAGCTTGAAGGCAGGCAATTTCCTTATGAAAGTTTAAGGAAGAAGAAGGAAAGGCAATCGAGTACTACCAAAAAGAAGTGTAAGCAATAACTTCTTTTCGGTCTAGGATCAGGAGTGATACTTATAATGAGGATGCCCACTAGTTCGTTAGTCACCAGCCATTTCCTAATTAAATAAAGAGGTTGAGCTCTTTCGTACCGGTCTTTCCTGGATGTTCTTGTTTCCACTGCTGCTAGGAAAGCAAAGCAATTGTTGGGAGCTAAGGAAAAGATGCTCATGTGTCCATTGGTGCTGGAAAGGAAGTCAAACCTTCAACGAGATCCCGCAGTTCCGGTGAGAAAGAAGACAGAATGATAGAGTAATCCTTTCCTTTTGAGAGTTCAGATAAGCAACTTGACTAGATAACCTGACTATAAGTATAAGTTGGAAGAAGTAGAAGTAAGTTACTTCCACAGGTGATTGAAGAGAACCTAGCCCAGAGCTTGAGGATAACTTCCTTGCTTGTGGTGTGAAGGAAGAAGCTACTGTGGCAGGTGCGACGTAAGCTCATGCACTGTATAGATGGTTAAGAAGAAGTTGCTAAGAACCACTCAAAAACAAAAAAAGGAAAGGTAATAACACCAATTACAGGTTGCAAAAATCAGCACCGACAAAGGAAACAGACGGCAAGCTAGCAGTTCCGCTACTCCTCCCATCTCATAAGATTGAAAATCAATCGAAAACAGTTCCTGACCGAGTCATTTACTCCCTAAAGAACTAAGATAAAGACTACTGACTATCTAAAATAGAAAATCAGTTTATAGTCAGTGTGCCGCTAATTGGCATATCTCTTTGTTGTCGATTAGATACCTTCCTTGCCCTGCTTAGGGCTATGTGATAGCACCCAAAAAATTTCTATTTGAAATTTGAACAAGACCACAGGAACCATAGTCACACGGTCAAGCGAACCAAAGCCAAAGGAATTCCTTTTGCTGGCTATGAGATGTCCTTTCATCAATGTCTCTCCTCTTAGGATTGGAAAGGAATGCCTTAAAGGGAGAAGGACTAATAGCCAACTAAAGAAGCATAAACGAAGGGATGAGTTATCTATCGGGCAAGCTATCCATGCAGGAGTATCAAAGGATACGCGCATTACCAAGTATGCTCCATGTTGAGATAATTGGAAGAGAGAGTAAGCTCTATGGATGGTTGATTGATATAATGCACAATGCCCTACTATTCTACCTATACAGCGCGCTAAGAGAATACAATCGATCGTCCATAAGGGAATGTACCCCGCTCCAAGGAAACAAGGGCTAATTTGCCGCACTCTACCCTGTTTTGGGCTAAGAAAGGGATTGACAAACGAAGCACTGGGGATTCAGAAAAAGGAGAGACCATTTGGGCATTAAGGTAGCTCTGGATCCACTTTCTCCGATCTATGATGATGCCTTCCTTCCCTTACTAAAGTGGGATCACTTCCTCCCGAACACCTCCTAGGAGCGTCGCATTCGATGCATATTACTCTATATATAAAGTAAGGAGATCTAGCTTACCCGAATAAGCTGGCAAATGCGACAGCATTTGGAAGAAAGAAAGACAGGCCATGAAGAAGGGCAAAAGGTGGAAAAGAAAGGTGTAGGTGGGCATATCCATGTTTTGGCACTTCACATGATGGGTATTCTTCTTCTTGCAATCGAGAGAGGAAAATAGGAATAGGTGGTAATCGGTTCGTGTTCCGCTTCCAAAGTCAGTCGTCTTTGCCCAAGTGTGAACTGCAGACGACTCTCCAGTAATTCCATTCCTTCAACAGCAGTTAGGTCTAAAACCTTGAGACATTCTTGGTCCTAGCTAAACAAGCTTTATATAGGTATCCGATTGAAATCCAGGCACTGTTCTTTTTCGCACTGAGGTGTGCAAAGCAGATGCTAAACTCAGAAAGCGACGGCAAGGAATTGATTGAACGGATTGAGAAATTGATAAGCTGATCACAGCTCTTAGCTACTACATCCGGAACTACTATTGGCTGGATTTCACACAACTGAATATCATATACCACTAAAAGACTGAGAAAGACTCCCACACTGCTGTCAAAAATGTCAATGTCATCCCAGAGTCTATCCCTAATTGGGTGTTTGATTTCTTAAGATGAGGTTGGTTATCTGATGGGAAATGTCATCCCAGCTCGCATGAACTTTCGATGGTTCTTAGTTGGAAACTGCATCGCCATTTTTAGTTGCTTAGTGACACGTGAACAGGCAACAGCGATCATGGATCTGATTGAGTAACGATGGGAGGACTTGATTGGAGAGATGCCGTTGAAGACAGGCACTGGATTTATTTGATCCTAAGAAACGAGTAAAAAAATGTCGGGTCTTGGCCAGGTGAGTGTCACCCCTAGCATACAATATCATGACAGTTTTTTGACTGGCACCTGTTTTATCTTCCAACAAAGATAAAGATATAGTGAAGTTTTTCCTGTGCATTACATTAATTATTATTTAGAATCTGTTTATCTAACCTGGCTTAGAAGATTCAGTTCAACCTTTTCTTTTTTTTTTTATTTAGCCCCTAGGTACTGAACTTAATGGGCTTTTCCAAAAATAAAAAAAACCAACATAAATAGTCAAACTGTTAAGCTTCACAACAATGTCTCTAGAGATTCTATTCTGTTGGAAAACAACAGGAATGAACCTGAAGGTTTGGAGATTCCTCTAACTTATATCAATAGGATATATGCAATCAATATGGCAAGGCTTTTAGCCTAGCATATTTTTTTTTGTATAAAACATTATTCAGTTGGCACTCACATCTCTGAACAAAACATGTTATTATTCTTACCCTGTGTTGTAGTTTCTTTGTTGGTGATTTTAATGGAATTATGCTTGACATGTGATGAATTGGCCTGTGCAGTTCTGCTATGGTTACTTGTGGCAGCGTCTATTAAGACTGCAAGGCCACAGATCGCAAAACAAGCAATCGAGCTGGTGGAGCAACGTCTATCCAAAGAAGGATGGCCTGAGTCTTATGATGGTCAAACTGGGCGATATGTAGGGAAGCAAAGAAGGACCATACCTGGAGCATTTTGGGCTATTAGGTTGCTAAAATGTTGGTGGATAATCCTGCCAATCTTTCGATGACGTCTCTTGAACATCTTTCCCGCGTAGTTTTTCGTTTTACTTGAAGTTTCTTCTCTCTCTTCTTTCTCTTACCAAGCCAAGACTAGAGAAGTTCTCCACTGGCCTATGTAGGATCGGTCTGATCACTGAGAATCCAAGTACTCTCATAGCCTTCCTTTTTCATGTCAAAACTATAGGGGATCCGGTAGATAGAAGAGAGTAGTAAGGCAGTGAAAGGAGTGGATGCAGGCGCGAGAAAGCATTGTCAAAAGATCTTTTTTCTTTTTTATTATTTTTTAAGGGGAGACAGTAGGCTAAGAACTAGACCTCACCTATAGCATCCCGTGAAACACTTGGTCATCTTCCCACTTATGAGCAGTTCGCGGACAGTGCATGTATTGACTAAGAATGCAATGCTTACAGCAGTGGAAATGTCTGGCCTGGTCAGATTTTATGATACTGTAGGGCTTCCCAACAAGACTGCGATCTTCGATAGTAACCCCCTGAAGAAGAATTTGTGACTTGGCAGGAATTGCAGTGGGGGCCTTGTCCATGTGAAATATAGAAAGGATGTTCTCAGCATACCCCTTCATGGTAGAGTAAGATTAAGATAGTATAGTAACTGCGACTAGCTTCAAGACCCAATAATTCAAATTCAAATTAGATCCCCTTATCGTAACGAGGAAGCGCGATCTCGATATACGCCGCGCATCTAACATAATTAATCACCACAGGCCCTCCTTCCTACCTTACCCATAGCTTTTCCTTGCCCCCACTGGCTCATTAAAACCTAATGAATAACACATTCATGATAAAACCTAGCAATTAACTGGCCCTCCAAGACCTAACAATAAACTGGAAAATAAAGATTTCATAGGTAAGCTTGTCTAAGGAAGGGTCTTCAATTAGAAATCCTTTTGAAAAAATAGAGTAGGCATTTATATAAACGGGGGATTGCACATCGGGGGCAGTAGGGTATTGATCTAAGCGTAAGCGGCTAAGAGGATCGAAGAACCATCCCGCTCGTCAGAGGTTCATTCTATGTTCTAAGGCTAGCTTTGCTTTATCTGGGCAGTCAAGATAGAATCAATTCGAATCAGAAGCATCTCGGGAAGTCAATAGACTGTTTTCGACGTGAACGGTTGTAGCTCGCTAGGCCCCTAATTCAAATAATTCAAAAGGAATTGATAGAGTCAGATTCATATGAAAGGCTAGGCACCTTCCCGCATTCGCACCTTTCTTTTTTATTTTTTATTTTTTATTAAAGGATTATAGAACTAATGCCACATCTGATCTGCTAATTGAATTATATATTCGATCTCTTCCTCAGACCAGGTGAATCAGAAATTGTATTCACCGAGGAGAGCATAACGCTTGAAAACACGATTAGGATAGACCAGGCATGAATAGAAAGAGCAATACGGGGTTCAATAAGCAAACAAAGAGAATGAATTGATGCGGTAGAGAACGAAAGCAAAAGAAAAGACTCACCACTTAGAATAGAATAGACCGTCACTCTCGGCTTAGACTGAGGAAAAAGGCATTCCCGCTTAGCCAATATGGACATGACATAGACCTGAAAGCAATCTTAATTAGCTCAAGAAAGAAGACTAACCGCGGAGCAACTGAGAATTTAGCCTGAAAAAAGTCCCTTCAAAGAGATAAACTACTAAAGCTTCCTCCGGTAATTCTGATTCCTACCATCTGATCGGCGATGGATGTTATACTTTTGAGCTCATAGGCAGAAATGCCGGGATGCTAAAGATAGATCGAGATGTGTAACTTCCTAATAAAATGAATATGGCAAGCTGTAATAAAGAATCTTAGGAAAATAAGAAAGATTATTTACCTCTTAAGGTAACGAAGTCGATTCCGGGGGATAGGGACGAGTGGGAGAAGAAGATAATCAGTCTTAGTCTGACCTTCTCTGCTCCTTTTCGCAGATTCCTGGCCGTGAACATGCTCCTCTCTATCATCTGTCTTAGACCCAATAATGGGAATGGGCATAAAGAAGCATTCGCTTCGAGACTAAACCTCTAGCTATCCCGTACCACACCACGGAGATAAATAAATAAATAAATAAATAATAAGGCATACCACTCTTACTGCAAAGATCCTCGATCAAGCCAATAACTTGATATTTGCTTAAAAGCTCCATCAATGGTTTGGTCTAAAACTCTAAAACTAAAACAAGGGCTGAAGTTAGGATAAAAAGGTCAAAGCTAGGACTTTATTCCCTAAGGGCTGCATTCTTACTTAGACCAGCAAATATGGCCGTTATTAGAGCCGCCGGGATAGAGCTTTTAAGCGAAGATAAAGTAAGGTGGCCAGTAAGTCAGCAGGCATTGAGGCAAGCAGATATTATTTTATTTAATATTTATATTTTATTTTCATTTAAATAAGAGTGATTTAAACGATTTTGCATAGCCGTTTAGGAACTTCTGGCCGGAAAGGATTGCACTTTATAAACTAAACTAGGGCTTGATAAGACCTATGTATAGAGTGATTGGAACTTGTCTCTAAGACGATTAGACCTAGCAGCCTCTCTATCGGAACAAAACAACAAGAGTCAGGAAGAAATAGATGACTCATACTCATCCTAACTGATAGAAAAGCCAGAAAAAAATACAAGACTGCAACTCATGCATACTTGGTTATACTTGGTTAAGTAATTAAATTAATCAGAATCAGATGAGACTTCGAAAATCCACCTCAATTGAACTCACTAAGATTGAACTCACTAAGGAAACAAGATCTTTCTAGTTTCACGTGATATAGTGAAGGATCTCACTATCTTTTCCAAAACCGGAAGAACTACTTCTCACTAATCTAGGAAGTCGAAGGTTAACAGGAATGAATCTCTCACCAAGTGATAGGACCCACCCAGAGGTAGGAAGAAGTTAATCATTATATAATAGATAGCAGAATAAGCGGTCTTGGAGGAAGGGCTTTAGATATTAGATAGAGTAGTAATGAAAAGATACGTATCTAATATCGTCGTGAAAGTTCAACTCATTTCAATAACCGTCATTAGAAATGAGTGAAATGAAATGAAACGAAAAGAGTAGTATTAAAAGATACGTAATAGTCAAGTCATTACTACTCTTTTGATTCGTTTCACTATGTTCAACTCATTTCAAGTAATACGTATCTAGTTGGAGTGAGTCTAATAGTCTTCGAGTCTATAAGCTTCTCAAATATACGTTCAACTCCTTCTTCGTCGTTCGAGTTACACTCATTCTTACCGCCTATTCTCTCAGCAAAGCCTCTGCTCTCGAGTGACTTCCCTACCGAAAGACGACAGGTAGGGTAAGCCTCTCTCTGTATTATCTGGTTTGAGTTACTTCATTCCTCAGGCAAAAAGGATGGACATAAAGACTGAAAACAGAGGAGAGAAAGACATAGCGACAAGAGGGCGAGAGAGATTTTCTGATCTTCAGTGAGCGACAGATATACTAAGAAAGCAGAGGGACGGCATTCCTTCTTGACTTAATGAGTGTAACGAAAAGAGGAGTATGAGTTGATAAACGAATCGCTCTCCGCAAGAAGGAAGGGCAGCTTGCCAAGGCCAAGACCTACTCCTCCTCCAAGATCGACTAAGCTATGAACCGCGTTCTATTTCACTTCCTACCTCTGCTTCTCCCTCTGAACCAACCAGCTATACTGAGGCTGCCATGACCGAGGAGTACAATGGTCTTATGCAAAATTCCTTCGTTCAGAGTGGGAAACCCGTCTTTGACATCCTTAGTTAGGGCAACCTCCGGTCCGGTAGGGGTCTTTCTGTTCGATCTTACTAATAGACGAGATTCGTAGCACTTTATAAAGGTGAATCGCTTAGCTTAAGACATGGGATTGGACAGGTTTCAAAGCCGCCGGAGTGAAGGTTGCATTCCCTTCTTTTTAGACATAAAAAAGAAAGCGAGAATAAGGTCAAATCCTGCTACTAGACCATAATATGAATATGAAAAAATAACCAAGAAAAGAGATACCATGTCCCAGGTAAAAGCAAGTAATCCAATCGGTGAAAGCAGGTAAGCGCTACAAGCAGGCAGGAAACCGTACACTTATCCACTTGGTGAAATGCATTTGACCGACCGCATGGACTGAGTATGAAATTATTGAGCGCTACCTTACCTCTTCGCTTCACCATCGGCCACTAAGGGGCGGGAAATAGGTTCTAGGGGACCTATTTATCCAAGTTCTGGTTCTAGCTTTTCTAATCGGAAGAACTAGATCTTCCTTTCGATCAAAGAGGTGCTGTAGATGTATATCTCAATTCTAAAATCCTAGCAAAAAAGCAAGAAATCAACAGGCATACCAATAGACATACCTTGAATGACGCTTAGCAATCCTTACTTTAGTTACAGGGAGAGATCAATCCAATCAGTCTCTCTTTCTCCAGCAAGGAAAAGCTCTAGTCTGATAGGCCCGGTGAAGATCGGATTAGCTCTCGTTCAAGAAGCCTAGCCTTCTTCTGTTGAGGTTCCTAAGGCTGGCTTTCAAGCGAATAGACTTGGAGGGACCTGGCCTCTTTTCCTAAGTCTTAGAGGGATATCAGTTGATTGGCAAGCCAACTGATGATAGGGACCTAAGCGCCCATTGTCTTTTACTCCCCTTCTTCCGTCGCAGCTTACATGTGTCCAATACTCTTCCTCCGTGTCTAGTAGGAAGTAGGGACCCTGCCCTTTTAGAGATAGAGGAAGAGAAAGAAGAAGAAGCTCGTACCTCCCTCCTCTACTTGTCTTGGCCCTAGTCGATGGGAGGCTAGCGTGCCAGTTGTTGGCCGACCCCTATTTTTTCTTCTCGTCCATTGGCCTGTTCTCCGATGTCAATTCTCTCAGGTTTAGTGAAATTGCGAATAGGTTGAGCTGCTTATCGATCCTGCACCTCGTTTCCGTTAGAACTCAATTTTGGTCTCCGTCAAAGAAAGAGTGATAAGAGTTGAAACCTCTCTGACATCCACCAAGCCATTAAGCCAGTGGGCTGCTGGACAGAGTGCTTCCCGATGAGATCCTTTGAGACTGAATGCTTTGAGTTGGGTTCCTTTCAAAAGACAGAAGAGCGATTCGTTTCACTATTCTAAGTGAACATTCGGGAAATAGCTAAATGAACCCTAAACTTGCTTTCGTTGAACCTGAACCAGGTCGAATCTTTTCTCTTCCTGACCCTAAGGTCGGTACTAGGAATCTATCAATATCCATCCGGGGATAAAGAAAGAATCAATGCGGCGAGCAGTCCACTGATTATTATAGTCCTTCCCTAATCGAATGTGAGGCCTAGGGATCCCTACAGCTAGTAGTCAGAGTCTCCCCTGCTATGTCTGTAGCAATTCCTTGCTATTTCTCTAATCTACGGGGATCGCTCTAAATAGCTTTTGTAAAGTATAGTTCCATCCACCCCCGATGCTTCCTCTTGTCGAATGAAAGCTTCTTCACCTCTGCATGATCACTCATTCGGGCATTCCCCCGTAGGGCAATCGTGCCCTTAGCTTCTGTGCTTGCAGTCTGCCATAGAGCATAGAGGTGGGAGGTTCAAACTAATCACCATGAAACTAGTACCCGTAGTGCCCGTTGCTGACTTGGAGGAGTATGAAAAAGCCCCGAATCCCGATTGATCGTATGGAATAGATTGGGCTGCTTCCTCGTTTGAGGCTGCGTCACTATTGTGAAGGGAAAGTGGCCAGAGAGTGCTGGGACAAAGACATATCGGCCAATCTCATAAGATGGTCACAATCCCGATAGTCAAATATCAGGAATCGCACTTCCACTGGCTGTGACAAAGACAGATCTGCGTTAACGAGTGCGGTCATACAGTCTTTCTTGCCGAATCGAAGTTATTCATTTCATTCGCTACTGGAGCCCCTACTATTACTATTCATACTATGAAAGACGAAAACAGGATTGAATCGAATACGGAAAGGTCATGGGGCGTCAACCCATAGGCACCGGACTGAATGAGTGTAACTCAAACTGAGATACGTGATTCGTTTATCAACGATACGTACGCTAGTTGTATCGTCGTTGAAGTTCAACTCATTTCATTTCATTCCATACGTTCGTTCCACTCCTTCGGTACAAAATGCTCAACAACGGAAGTGCGGTGGGCGATTTATCATTTTACTTCCTCATCTCGATGCGGAGCGACATATTGTCCAGTATGTTCGATGAACTACGTCCTCAGCGGCAAAACGCAGACAACTGATCCAATTTATGGAGGAGATGAAGAATTTACCTTTGGGGGAAAGGGAACAGGGTCAATAGAACTTGGGAATCGTAATGTATAGCCGACATTCTGACACCAATCATTTCCGAGTGAGTATTACACCAAGAATTGACAAGCGGATTAGTTTAGCGCTAACGAGCAAGAAAACGTATGCGCATCCGAATTCACTAATAGCTTGTTCGCAGCGGCTTTCGCGCTAGGTGTTCTGTCAGCAAGAAAACTCCTGCGCGTCTAACAACAAGGGGCTGATCCCATACCTTTCATCTTAATAAACGCATGACAGCTTTTATGCCAGTTTCTGTTCTGAATCAAAATAGAATGGTGATATTGGATTTTCTTTTATGTTGTTTGTTGGCGAGGAAATTGACGATCGTCAGCAAGCGGTGGCCGACAAGGCCCTTCTCCCTCAATCTCTTGGGAAGCGCAGAGGAATTCGGTAATGTAGGAGGCACTGATATTCTTACTCTCTCAATTACACGTGTTTTAGGGAGTTGAACGTCTTATTCTTATGAGTGGCCTATGTGAAAGGAGCAAAGAAAATTCGATATTGCAAGTGCACCTGATATTCAAGTTCAAGTGGAGTGAAACGAGTTGTAAGCAGGATCCAAAGACGTTGAAGTCCAGTTCAAATCTGGATATAAAAGTAAAGTGATATCTCGGTCTTCTTAACCGCTTCTCATTTTAGTCAGGTTCTTAAGACAGGAAATCGGGTTTTCTGAATAGATCTCTTCCGGCCTATTAAGTAAGTAAGTTAGTTAGAGATCGAAACTGGACCTGAGAGAGACTCTACTTCTAGTAAGAGTAGGTGCGCCTTAAGTTGAGGAGAGCTGTTCACAAGCAGTGGTTATCGGTTCATAAGAGGTAATTCCTTCAGTTGCACTAGTGGATTGAATAACCTTTTCCAACAAAGTGCATGTGTTGTTGGTTAATAAAAACACGAGTTTCGATAGGCTGGAGGACTGATACTATAAGTAGGACAAAGGCCTTCAAAGAGAAATGAAAGGATATTTTTCCACTTATCCCTTTCATCCCTTTCTTGGCATTTGTATTTGAGAGAGAGAGCTATGCTTAGGTCAGTTCCTTCAGTAAACTTTTTTGGTAAGCCAAAAGTGAACCCCACTACGTAAGTAGTCCCGTATGAAATTCATAAAACATTCATATCTTGCACTTGAGAACTATAGAGCGGAAATCTCCTACAGGGAAGAAAGCAGATAGCAGTTTCTTTACTCAAGGCTTCGACTTAGGGGGTAAGATGTTGAAAGGAAGAAGAATTGAATACAGAATAGAGAGACTCAAGTCTGGCATTTTGGCTTTAGCTGATTCGATTGCTTGGAAGAAGCATTAATGAACTATAGCTTAAGGCTATAGATAGGATTCCCTTTCTTGAAGATATAATTTCTATTTATTCAAAATTTCACTTTGCATGGAAAGGGGAGCACAAAAGCTAGCATAGGGAAGGCAAAGCCAGTCCCAGTTTACTATTTTCTTTCTGGGTAAATAGGTTTGAGACCTCGCCTATAGCTTTTTTTATCCCCGGCGCACAGAACAAGGATTTTAAAGCGGGTTCTCACCTTTATTCAAAAAGGTTAGATTCATAAGTAAGTTCCCATGCTTGGCAGTTGAAAGGTATACGAACTATCGGATACCCCAACGAACGGAAAGATACAACTAGAGTAGTATTCGTTTATCAACTCATTACGTATCTAATGAAACGAATCTCAAATCGCTCGAAGAGCAGAGAAAGTCGTTTCCGGTACGAGACTAATTGCAGGACTATAGCTCGCATTCTTTCAGATTTCGGTACAGCAGGTGAACTTGAAGTGCCTAAGGCGTGGACGTGATCTTACAAAAAAGTGAAGTATGAATTCATCGATCAGTGGGAATCTTCTTTGAACTCTTATTCATTTCATTCACATTAAGGTAACTTAGGTCCTGCTATACTTTTTTAGGTGACGATTGGGTAGACTAGTTCTACGGAGAAGGCGTCAAGGGATATGTGAGACGCCGCGGGTGGCGACCATCGTATAAAGAAGAGGACTTCGTTAAACCTCGCGGAGCGGACCCGACAACGGGACTAATACCCGAGCCCCTATTCGAAGGTCCCCCTGAAACCCCCGAACTGAAGGATAATGCAGGCATGCCCTGATCCCATTCAACTATCTGGGGAAAAGAGAAAGAGAAAATGAAAGGGAAAGCAGCTACACGGGAAAAAGACGAGTTCCAAGGCTTTTTCTAAGCGTTAAAGGTAGCTCACAAGAAAGCAGTGGGCTAGCTAACACTGGAAAACCCGCCAAAAGCTCTGCGTAAAGGGGAGAAGCCCTACCTAAAGCTAAAGAAGGAGATTCTCCCTGCTACTGCTACTGGATGAATACCATATTCTTTATTCTTTGTATTTGAGTATTTGATTCAATCATTCCCTATAGAAGAGTATACCGGTCCACAAGGGAACCAACATTGGACTTAGTCATTTGAACTAGTCAATTTCGAGCGATAGATTTGTATTTCTCTTATAGAAAACTGGCATCCAAAGGTCCACAACCGGTTACTGAAGCATGGAATAATGAATCCCCTGTTGTTAGGATGGTTGGGTCTCCCTTTGTTTGCTAGAATATACTCTTATATGGACAGAAATGCACCTTAGAGAAGATAGCTAGTTTTAGGGACCTGCTTGCCCTTTTGCCTTGCCTTTCTTACTAGATTACCTTAACAAATATTGTTTCGGGGATTACGCTACCGCCCCTTACAATAGGAATTCATGACATAGTTTCTCTAAGAGGAGTAACGAGTGAGTTGATATAAGTCACAAGTCGTAGCGTAGCCAAATCCCTAAACAGTCGTAAGCCCGTATGACGCTTTTCGCTGATATGGAATAAATGGAATAAAGAGACTAGGAGCCTTTTTCTTTAGTAGTCAATGCCTAAGTTTGGTTTTTCCCCTCTCTGGTTTGTTCACAAGCTTCTTGGCTTCTAGTATACCTACCTACTCTCATGGAAGAAGGGCGTAGGTCTCGCAATTCCCTCTGACCCGGAGGAATGATAAAGTCTGACGAACCTTATCTTGTATTGCTTCCGAAGGCTGCGTAGCCTATGTAAAAGATTGAGAAGCAAGCCTACCTAATGAGTGTAACTTTCACTTAGAAGAGCGAAAAGAAAAGAGTAGTATTCGTTTAGATACGATACGTATCGTTGATAGTATCTTTTATAGCTCTTCCCTAAAACTGGCACCGGTGGTTGCATATATAAGAAAAGGGTAGATCTCATTTTCTACACATCATCGGACGGAAATAAGCGGCTTCATCCACATTGAGGGTCGGCTGCGCGTATATAAGGAATCGCCTAGCTTACCAACTGCCCTTCATTCTATTAGGGAGCTGGACTACATATATATGACTACAGATTACGTGCTAAACGGATTAGGCAAGGATGCATCAAATCAAAGGTGGAAGGAGATTCTCACTTCTTTTGCGAAAGACCATTCCCTTCAATGAAAAGCACATAAGCTCGCTCTACTACTTCGAATAAGAGCAACTCCAGATTATTCGGCTGTTCCAGGAGCTGCAGAAAGGGATGCTTTATATGTTTTCTTTTGGTATGGGGGAAAGGCCCTAAAGAAATACGCGAAAGCAATTGCTAATCGTATTTTGGAGGAGAATGCTTCATCGCTCGTCAGCTATGTGAATTCCAAAGCATAAAAGCATAGTATATGGACTTCTAATTAGCATTCCACTTGGAAGCCGCAGACTGGACATGAAGCATCATGGGATATATGTCCTATGACTTTGACCAAATTTGTAAATAAACTTTCATGTCTGATAAGCCAAAGTAGTACCACCGGCCAGGGCCTTTCCCAACCTATACAAGGAGAGCGGAAGATAACGAAAGGGAGACAAGGTCCTAACTCAATCATAACACAAACAACCATTCCATCTATCATATCAGTCGAGTCGATCCGATTCGTTCTTATCTATAGATAAGGCAAGAGAGAACTTATGACCTCGCGGATGGAGAGGGATTCGAACCCCCGGTATTCCTATCAATACTTCGGTTTTCAAGACCGACTCTTTCAACCGCTCAGACATCCATCCCCTTCGCGCTTCGCCCGCCCTCTCGCTGGCAGGTAGGGGCTTGATTCGCAACGGATTCTATTGCCTTAAGTTAGCGACACTTTTCCGGTAGTACGAATCTCGCCTGTTTCTATATGATAATATGCTCGCAAGAGAGACCAGACCAACTCAAGCGAGTGAGTGAAAGGAGAGCAAGTTCGACTCGCGAACGATCAGCAAGTGAAGGACCGAACTGTTGCGAGACTGGTACTTGGCGGCTCACGAGCAACATATAGACTAAGGTTGCCCCTTTCGTCTATGGTTCCTCCATAAGAACACTGAACGCCCAGCAAGCAACGGGAAGCTTCGCAGAGCTGCTCCCACAGCATAGTGTGGAATCTGGATCCTTTCATCGAGCACCATTTCTTTTAGATAGAAAGGTGTTGGATCAAGTCATAACCTAAGTAGTATACTACTATGGAGAGACTAAGCTCTATCTCAGAGATTGGACTTGATTAGCTCCTACTAGTAAGAAGCTGGTTCCATGGATCCACGTGTTCCTAGTCGGATGAATGAAGAAGCGCGCCGGGGTAGACTTCTTCAGCTCTCCTCCTACTTCTTATTCTGGGGGTCATAGAAAGATACGAACCGCCTACTCCCTACCAAACTATTGAATAAAATGAAAGCCCTCACTAATAAAAAACAGCAATCCCTCCCCTTCTGTTACCTACTTTTACTCATTTCTTCGGTATACCTCAAGCACAGGAAAGGATATTCAATCAAAACCGGGCTATCGCCCTATTCTCTCTCAATTACCTATCCTTTATAGATGAGGGGGAGTCCCTTAGCAGTAGCTTCCAACACTTCATATTTACCTCAACGAACGGAATGAGTTTCACTTAGTGAAACGAAATGAGTTTCACTTAGTGAAACGAATCTATATTCTATATTCTCTATCTCTTTTTTTCTTTAGTGAGTCTAATACTTCTCAAATCTACGTATCTTTTAGTTCAAAAAGTTCAACTCCTTCTTCGTCGTTTGAGTGAAACTCATTTATTCCACTCGTTGTCTTATCGTTCGGACCGATCTTTGCATCGGTCGCCACAGCCTTTGAAGGATAATTCCTTCATGATGGCAAACGCTCATCTTCGTCCAGGTAAGAGTCCAATGCGTTATTCATAATGTAAAATAGGATCTATCCTAAGGGTCTAAAAACCTCAAAAAATTCCCTTTCGCCTGCTGGTTTGACTAGGCCTTTGTGCCAGGTATGAACTAAAAAAGAATTTCATCCGGATCCTTTCGTTCCTCTCCCTTCAAACTAAAGCTACGAACTACGCGAACAGAACTGTCAAGGCTGGAAGGAAGGGTTATTCTTTGTTAAAGTGCTTTAGCAGCCCAAGCTGCAGGGGTCGTTTCCGCATCGGCATCAAAGGCTTCCATCAGATCCTCTTTCGCTACAGGGAAACCTTCTTCTCTATCTAATTCGGATTATAGGGGAATTCATTAGTGCCCCATGCCCTATGCTCTTGTCGAAGAGCTAACAGCAATTCCGGTCGAACAGATAACTAAAGCTTTACCTCTTCTTGGCTTATCGGCTTCGCAAACAAAGCTGCATGCTCATTACCCCAGGGAAGTGAAAGCGATACCATCTCTCTTAATTACACATCCAGTACCATTCTTTGTTGTGACTTATGGAATGAAAAAGACTTAATCGTGACGCTACAGAGCAGCCAGCCTCCTTTCTTTCTAACCAGCTTTGGGCACTAGTCTTAGCAATCGATCGATGTGCGATAAATCAAACTCGAAAATAGAATAAGAGAAGAATGGCACTTTAATGGGAATTCTTTCTGTTTCCAAAGCACTTAGTGACGTTCTCTTCTCTTTTCATTTCATTTAGTAAGCTAGGAGACAAGTTCCCTGTCATCAAGGAGAGTGGATTCTTCCGGACTTGTTCCGAAAGGGGCTAGTCAGGGGAATCCTGGCGTGGTGTCTTTGAACACACCAGACGGCTAGGAGAGACCATCCTTAGGTCTCCCTTAGTCGCCACTGTGCTTCTTACGTCTTTTGTCAGTCTTGCCTCCGCTAGCTTTTATTTGATAAGGTACCAACCAGTGGAATAAGGTTTTCTGATCATTGTCAAGTTTATCAACAATGATCGGTTGTTACACAATGAGTAGTATATCATCAATCTCGGGACTGGTCACTGCAGCGCAGTATAAAGTTGAAAACCTGGGGGAGATGGTATACTACCTATTGTGATAACATGAATACAACCGAGTCCTTCTTGGTTGCTGCCTATCAACTTTGTCACTCATTACTGGAATGGGTGGCAAAGGTAAAGGCTGGTGACAACCGCCCGTTCGGGACTGTGTTTCTTCCTAAGGATGAGTAAATCCTTTTGAAGGAAGCTGCTCAGGGGTACTCGAAAGCCTTTTGAGCTTTGATACTTCAAAAGAGCAGCCGGTGGTAAAAGACCTTGATCACCTTTAGTGTGAGATAAACTAGAGGTAGTTCACTTACTTAGTTGCTTTCTCTAGCGAAAGAAAAGGATGGTCGATGGGAAAGTTTAATGTAGGCAGGTTGATGAGTTTCCGGTGAGAAGAGGCTACTTCAACTAAATGAGCTTGAAGAGATTAGGTTGGATGCCTATGAGAATTCTCGGATTTACAAAGAGCGCACCAAGAAGTGGCATGAAAAGAATAAGGGAAGAAAGCGAAGAAAGGTTTTGTTTATAGCATAAAAGTACTCCTCATAAATGAGTGCCTCCTCTAAGCGAGCGTCACTCTTTTATTCTGACCCTGTCACGCTTTGTCTCTTTATTATTACCGGATTGGTATATGGAAATGTCTGGAATATGAGTTGTTATAAGAATATTCCTAAAGTAGACGTTTTCTTCTCCCGACTGTAGCGTTAGCCTTGTCCTAAACTCTTCCCCTTTTCAAAGAGAAGAGAGGAACGTGTCACTAAGGGCTTTCCCAGGGGTGGAAAACAAGAATGGAAGTGGCTGGGATAATACAAGCATAAACTCCTGCCTTCAGCGAGCCCATTGATTCTCTTTTAGGGAATCTTCCAAGCATAACTAACTAAGTCAGCATGTTTATCCCACCAGGCCATGGCTGATGGCATTCTTAGCAGCGCTAGCGCCGTGGAAAAGGACCCAAAGCAGGTTAACAAACAACTCTTCCCTCGGTACCAACCTCATCAGCATGACAAGAGAATCTGAATCCCTTTTCAAGGAAGAAAGCCCGCAAAGGAGAGGTACGAAGTGAGAGGGAAGTCTTTCTCTGCTTTGGCGCCTTTCCTTCAAAGAAAAGAAAAGCAAAGAGAAGCAGACGGAAATGTTACTAAATTCCATTTCATTTCACTCGTTTGGTAGGAATAATCAAATTACTACGCCTAAGACCATAACGGACTCGATTACCGCAATGACCAAGACGTCGGTGCCAAGTACTGCCAGTATCTCGAAGTGCTGCAAGGGCATGAATAGAGGTTTGAGTAAAAGGTGCGGGTAGACGCCATTTTCACTGGAACCCTTGAGAACCCCGTGGTTTTGTCCTTAACAACAACAGAAGATGAATCAAAATTAACAACGCAATTATTATCTTGACATAAGCGTTGAACTTCAAGTAAATTCTATTTTAAGTCGGGAGGAACATGTAAACCCCGTTTTAAATGGAGAGGTGAGGCAGAAGTATGCAATGTGACTGACCCAACTGAAATAGGTAGTAGAGTTCCATTACCAACTTTTTCTTGAGCATTTCCCTTATAATAGTTGGAGTTTTATCAACAAAATGACCTTCTGATGCTGTCATGTGAGACGATGCGGCGGAGTCTGGGTACCAAACTGCATCATTGGTCTCACCGGAACTGTCGCAAGAGCATTCGGCAACGATGGTGCATTAGGTGGGTTGGCGAGGGCGGGAAAATAACAGGGACAATGAGCAGCTGTGTGGCCTGGGTTAAAACAAAGTTGGCAAAGGACTAATAAGTGGGGACGACCCCAAACTTTGATTAGATGGTGATGAGTTAGATGCAACTAAACCAGACAAGCAAATAGGAGATACAATACTCTGAGTACAACTAGTAGCATTACCATTCAGGATGCCGCTTGTCCACTTATAAAGAGCAGGTTGAGCTGCTTGTTGTAAGCTCCATAATTTTGCCCGCCTTGTCCACGTCCTCTCCAATTATTTCGACCTCGACTTTGTTGATTGTTACTGCTGCCACGCCCCCCTTCATTATTATTGGAATTGCTGCCATTGTTGGAGTTGGAAATTGTGGCTTGATTTACGGCAAAAGCTTGATGCGAGACAGGTTCAGAATCACGCAGTTGCATCATGCCTTGCTCATGCATAATAAGATGCGATCGCAGCTCATCAAAAGTAATTTGATTTCCAAGGTAACTCACAGTAGTTACAAAATTCTCGTACTCACTGTTTAGCCCGAACCGAGTGTATTGAACAAGTTCTTGATCACTCACCGGTGAATTAAAAGCAGCTAATGAATCAGATATGAGTTTGACTTCACGAAGGTATTGTTCCATGGATTCGTTTTCAGCCTTTCGAAGAGTTGTAAGTTTCCTTTTTAATTCCATGCTTCGGGCCATGCTTGCTGTGAGAAACCTATTTGTGAGACGCTCCCATATTTGAAACGAATGAGCAAGATCATGGACCTCCACCATGATTTCACGTGAGAGAGTTGCGAAAAGCCAAGACCGTATGCTCTGGTCAATTCGAAGCCAAGTGCAGTAGTCAGGATTAATTTGTTGACGACCTTAAAAAAAGTCGGTGACAAAGGAAGGTGGTGGAGGCCAAGTGCCATCAACAAAACCGAGCATATTCTGAGAAAGACGAAGGGCAGTAAATTGTGTTCTCCACGTAAGAAAGTCTTCAACAGTGGACAGCTTAATTGTCACGAGGCTAGTGATATTCGGTGGTGGTATATTCACAAGACTTGAAGGGGAATGTCCCAGGTTCAGACCCTGCAATGCCGCTTTGAGATTATCAATGCCCAGAATGTTGGGCCTTGTTGAAGATTGATTACTGGAAGGCCCAACTTCATAGGTACTCCTATAAGATGCTCGGTTTGGCAGAATAGAATGTTCGGGCCACTTTAAAAAAAAGCAGAGATTGAGAGCTAAGGAGAGGTTGCCTTTGTTGAAGTGTAGGGCCCGTGGGAGCGCTAGCAATGGTGGAAAAACCAGGAGAAGGCCTGGCATCATTGGTGGTGGCAGACTGAGACGGAGAAGCTTGAATTCGGTGCTGTGGGGGGGTGATTGGTTCACTTGTGTTGGTGGAAACCATTGGAGTTTCAAGACCAAAAGAAGCAGGATTGGGGATGTCGTGATTTTGCTTCACCATGGACGAGGCAGCAGCAGCACCGTTAGGAGAGATGAAAAGAGAATATGAGTGTTTCAAAGGAGTTGAGATTCACAGTAAGTTGCACTAGGGTTGTCTGCTTTGTCTATCGACTTGTCTTGATCCGCTTTCCTTCTTCCCTTTGTTAGCAGTTATGGTAGCAGTCCTTTTTTATTTAATCTTACATGTGCGCTTTCGAAGCACGCTAGCCAAGCAAGGACAGCGGGGAATGAGAAAGATACATACATGACGAAGGACTGTATTAGGATGGGCCTTAGTTAGCGGTTAGGCATGCAGGTGGGAACGCATTAATAGATAGCTGAACGTGGGTGCGATCGTCATTCCCCACTAATAGAAGTCGGAGAGAAGGCTTGGTTAGGGTAATGGGCTTGAAGACAAAGACGGACCAACAAGTGAAGTCGTTAAACGTAACGAGTGACAGGGCTGGAGGAAGTGAAAACTGGCTCGACCACCTATTGAGTCACTTCGTACCTCAATAGGTTTAAGAGCTGCTTCTAGGCCTCTCAAGGAAGTCTTAAGCGTGATTTCATACCTCTCCTCATCGAAAGAAAACCCATCTTTCTACTCTTTCTTTCTCGTCTGAAGGCACAGGCAGGCCTATGATCGATCTATGTGAACTACTCGATATCTTGACGGAATCACTACTAACTATAGGAGATCGGGAATTCTTTCCTTTACTTCTTCTGCCAACCCCTATCAGACCTTGAAACCTAGCGCACAACGTTGAGTTCTATTCGAAGTGGATCACTGGCTGGAGCGGAGAGAGGAGGATGGAACTTCTGTGCGAAAGAAAAGCAACCTGAAGCTAGCATCCCGTGCCTACGGTTGATAGCCCCTGCTTTAAAACCGGCCTTAAGTGAGTAAGAAGTCGTTCTATTCGAATGTCGTTAAAGCGCCTATTTTCATGCAGATTATTCTCATGTCTTTTACCGGTACAACCGCCTCAAAGAAGTTTTCAAATGAGAAAGTTAGCTTAGGCTTACAACCTAGCCTGAGATTCGATCTTTCGTCACCATCCCTATTGAAAGACGCATGTCGGGGCCTTATTAATTAAGAGACTTTATCAATAGTATAAGTGGACCTCTCAAAGGTATAAGTAGACATTAGTCTTGCTGGTTCGGGCGGTAAGGCCCTGGGTAAGCTCGGGTTAGCCTGTCAGGGTGAATGCAGGTAGTGGATGTAGCTTTTCTTCTGAAGCGTCTTAGTTCGTAGCTGCCGAAGTGTAGCATTGAGGTGAGGAGCGCACTAGCTAGGTGGAGTCTCCTTTCGGAACTACTCCTTTTCCTTTCTCTCTCTGCTATCCCATCCACTGAACTGTCAGTATCGAGACAAGTTCGGAATGTTGGCTGAGCGTAGACTAGTCTGTCACAGCCTTGCTAAAGCTAAAAACGGAACTTAGCTTCTCACTGACTACATCAGAAGCGAAATCCTCAACTTCAAATACAATGCGAGCTGGAACGGTGTTGCCTTAGCTACTGTGGTGTACATATGCCAGGAATCACACCATAGCCGGAGTCGATCGAGTGAGGATAAACCTACCTACCTTGGGGAAGGGCCAGATCTTGATGTAGAAAGGAGCGAGGTTACGAGCTGGCGGAGAAGAAAGCTTACGATTCTGTTGGTGTGAAGTGAGCTCTAACAATCGAAGCGGCTAAAGGAGCCTGCTTTGGTGACCCTACTTTGAAGTGTTGCTCATTAAAGTCAGCTTCAAACTTCCGGTAACCGCTTATCCCAAGATAGGTGGGAAAGATGGAACTAAATATTTCACATTTTTCACATTTTATAGGCTTCGGCGGAGCCTGCCAACTTCACCGCTAGGAATGAGAAAGCACCAAATGAGTTTTAGATACGTATCGTTTGACTATTCAGTTATTGAAATGACGAATTCCGTTCGTTGAGTGAACGATGAGTCTAATAGTATAACGAACTAGTTGCTTCTCTTCAAAGATCAAAGCACGTACCCCTGCTAATTCTTTTTAGGAGTTCCACGCTGCAAGAATGGATGGATTTCTTATTGTATTTGTTTCATCGGGACTGACGGGACTCGAACCCGCAGCTTCCGCCTTGAATCAAAACCTTTCTTTTCTACGCGTTGACCGCAGTTGATGGAGCTAATGAACTGCCTTCAACAGATGCGGATGAATTAGCTGCCTATTTCTAGAATGAATCTAGCTGCACACCAGTTGCTGTCATTCCCGTCGCTTCTGTTTGAAGAAATAGATAAAGAGAAGGTTATACCGAGCTTTGATCTCTCCTCTCATAGTGCGCCGATCACTCATCAATGCAGCGTTGGACTTATCTAGTCATAGTGCCTGAGCGCTAATCGAATGTTCTGGCTCAGCATCAGGTCTGCGACAAAGACAGATTTTACAATATAGTATATAATCTCCCGCTCTGTATCCCCACTCCGGAGACCATTCTTTGCCTGAACTTAAACGGCTAGTCCCCAATAGGCTACGCTGCTTGCGCTTGCTAGTAATAGAGAGTCTTCCCTCCGTTATTTACCTTTTTTCGATTCGTTTCACTATGTGAAACTCATTCGGTCAAGTGGCTTTACGCTCGCTTCTCTCTCTCTTGCCGTCCCACTGATACCACTAATTGCCGAGAAGCGAAGGAAGGATTGAAAGCTTTCCAGTCGGGCAAAGAGAATTCGAAGTGATCTGCCAGTTTCTCTTATAAGAACGAGTCGATCCCTTTCCAACCTAGCTATGCTGTTGGGATTCAAGACTGGCATTTGATTCCCTCCTTCCTTTCCAGTCCTGATTACCTTAACCTAGCATTACCTTTGAAAGATGGAACATCGGAAGCAGTTTGACAGGATTTTCACTTAGAGTAGTATCGTTGATAAACGAATACGTATCTTTGCTTTCGTTTTTCAACTCCTTGAAGGATTCTCCCTGATATATGATATCTGGCAATAGCTATACAGTTCAAGCTAGTCGATTTCGTTATCTGTCCAGTTTTCAGAGCATTGGCTCAGTCAGGGAAGGGGAAAGAGCAAAGAAGAGATAGAGTGAGTCTGATTGCCAGTTCCGTCAGATGGAAAACAGATAGCCAGTCATTCCCTATCCTCTTGAACATAGTTCTTCTCCTGGAAATCGAAGTGAAAATGAAGACTCGGACTCGGGACTACCATGGGAAAAAGCTTTAGAACCAAAAAGAAAGAAGCTTACTCTTTGTCGTCGACTGACCTCTTTCTTTCTTTTGGCAGACGGGACTGCAGGATATCCCTCATTGGTGGTAATTCACTAATCAACCCTTCTCTCTTTTTCTGATGGTACGGAGCTCAATCGATCCCCTCTACCCCTTTTTTTCACCTTGAATTGGTCAAAGGCAAATGATGAATAGAAGGAAAGGAGATCAGAAAGATAGGCGGACGACTTGACTTATAGTATAGGTCGGATGTTTTCGTGAGCAGTAAGCAGCAAATCTCCCCTTATTTTGGGAAAGCTGGTGGCCGCGTGTGAATTCTTTCAAGGCAAGGGGCGGCCTGATTCGACATTGTTGTATACTCTGATCCGGTCGAGATAGTTTTCGTTTACCAGCGCGTAGGTAGTTGCAGTTCCTATGACCGAGTCTTTCTGGCCCCTGTGAACATCTTTTCTTAATGTATTAAAGAGGGCCTCTCTAACCGGTTCAAAGTAGTGGGTGTCCACTAACGGCTATTCCTGGCTCGGCTCCGATAACGCAATTCCGGGAGGAGTCGGTAGTTGGGCACTGGATCCTTTCGGACCTGGAGAACGTGTGACGCTGGGTCGGAGTTTGGTGAACCAACTGGTCGCTCCTCAATAGGCGGTCTTTTGGCTTTCCGCTCCTCTCCTTATTAGTCTACTTCGCTCCTCTCCTTGAAGTCAACAGCGTGATTGCATACCTCTCCCTGCGGTCTTGTGATTTCATACCTCTCGTTTCAGTATCGGGCCCTTTTTTTCGTTGGCTAGGTTACACCTTCGGAATACCCCAGAAGGGAATTTCTCTATACTTCCTTCAATCTTCACTTTACGCCACGCCGACTCCCCTTTCGTCATAAGGCGTGGAATTAGACCAAGGGTTGGTTTATCAAGTAGGAACTAGTCAATTTCATTTCGCACGTAGGAGATCGAGACACAGCCCCAGGACTCACGAGAAAGATGTAGATCGATCGCCCCCTAGATAGACAACTACATAGAGGGCCTCTACTTCTCTATATATTCTTTCTTTCAGAACCTGCGTAAGATCAATATCACAACCAATGAAGTCTGCAAGTTTCACATCGTCGTAATACCCGCTCCGATAGTTGGAGATATAGATATATATTTAACAAAAAAAGAAAAAGAAAAGATATTAATAGATATCGGTAGTTGTCCGGTCGTACCCAAACAATAATATTCCAGAAGAAAATGCACCTAAGATCAAATATTTCGAGCCGGCTTCCGTAGAAAATTCAGACTTTCTTTTTGATGCTGCGATCACATAAAAACATAAACTTTGAGGCTCAATAGCTAAATACATGGCAATTAAATCATGAGCCGAGATCATAAAGAGCATACTGCGAGTAGAAAGTGAAATTAATACAATGGATTCAAAAGCATCAAACCTCTCTTGTTCGAAAAAATCAAAACACATCGAAATGGTACCAGCCGTACTTAATAATAGAAGGATTTGGCAGAAATATGTAAAATTGTCCCTCTTAAAAAGATTATTCCAGAATAAATGGGCAATAGTTAGGAGAGGTGCGCCAGCAGCGAGCAAAAGCAAGGTTATTAGATACCTCAGGAAAGCCCGGCCAGAACCACACGTGCAAGTTTCCCTGCATGTGGCTCGTCCGTGATAACTTCTTCGAATTTGCGTGAACTAGCGGACCGATCACTAAGTGAGGATGCTCCCTCCAGCATGAGCGAACCTTTTCGGAACTGGTTAGGAATGGGCGCCACTATCCCAGCCCGGATCCAGCCAGGTTCTATTGATCATGTCCTCTTCCCAACAGTTGTACTTTGTCTTGGGGCGTCTTTGGCTTTACGAGAGAAAGCCCGCCGGAGAAAGGGGCCTTTACTGTTTGCTTGCATGTTGGAGAAAAAAGTCTTTCTTTTCTCGTCCCGGGTCATACTCCAGTGCGTTGACAGAAGAGGAAATCGCAATGCATGAAGCTCAGCAGGCGTAGCTTGGAGTGAGAGTGTAGCGAGGGTAAGGTAAGGAAAGTGGCCGCCAGAGAGGAAGCCAAACCAAACCGGCCTATTAAGCGCAGCGTCACGTCTATGCGCCGGAGAAAGCCAGGTGCCGTAGGTAAGCTCTATTCGGTCCGGAGCATTGAAGATACCCATAACGAATAGGTTAGCTCTATCTCTGTCTTGCCTATCCTGTGCTCGAGAAGGAAGGTCCCCCAGTTCCTCGGAAGCACCTCGATCAACTAGGAGAAAAGGGGGATTTCCCACTCCATGGCATGGCACCTTTCGCTCATCCACTCTGCCCACTCGTCCAGACGCGGCGCCCTTTCTCATTATCATCTACCGCCCTTTCTTTCCTCCCGGCTATTCACGCATGAAGATCGTCGTATGTATGCTCGACTTCGGTTGCCGGTTCTATAGGTAAGAGTACATTATGGCAGGATCAGTCACCTGGGCAAACCAACCTTCCTCCAAGAAGAATTGTGCTATGCCCTCTCGACCCCTATAGAGCGAAAGAGCTGCCTGGTGATCCCTAGGTTGCAGCACGTCCGTTCGTTAACTCCTCGCGCCACTGCCGCCGTTTCTAGGACCGACCGACGCCTTACCTGCACAGGTACCTACGTAGTGTAGTGTCGGTCGCACATTCAACATAGCGTTCGGACTCATGTGCCTTCCAGAACCAGGGGTCTTCGAGCCTGCTGCGTACGATTAGCCAGCCTTGCGGCGGCAAAAGGATTAGACGTCCTCCCATGCTACGGTTCCCTGCGGTCCGAACCCGGTGCCGCATTAGGTTAGGGAGCTGGGCGATAATAGCTCCTCCGCATCCCAAAGCGCGCTGCCCTCCTAGGCGCGCAACACTAAGTAATCCAAGCCAACCCACATTACTGACTAACGGTGGATAATCATATTTCTTAGAGGTACTAAAAACAACTCCATGAATGAGCAAAATGAAGGTTGCATTAATGATAAAGATCTCTGGGGAAACCGCTAAAAAAAGATTGAACATGTGAGAGGATCCGAACGAATTCTGCTTTCATTTCCCCCGTATAGAGCACTGAGTTACTAAGGTTACGGTCTTCATCCCACAATGAGGTCTTTTCGGAATGCCATGATCTCTTTTTAGAGCGTATAAAGTCCGGTCGAATTCCCAACCTTCTCTCTCGAGTATACTCAAACCAAAAAAATGAACGTAACTTTGGCTTACTGAGCCTTCTCTTCTCCCCTACTGCCGCGGTGGAAAAGTGCCCTGGTCAAGTCAAACAAAGGTCTCCTCTCTCTCTTTATTATATTGAAAATGAAAGAGTGAAAGACCTTGGAATCAAAGCGTCCTGCTGCCCTTTGAGACTCGAGAGGACTTCATGGAATTTCTCTTGCGGATACTCTGTATCCATTCGAGTCCTTATGAACTTAGCCTTGCCAGAAAGGCCAGCCTCCACCCCTATCCAGGTCCTTCATTTTTTGGAGGATAGAAGGTCATTTTTTTTTCAAAAAGTGGAGGAGCATGCATGCATGATACAGAGACTCTTCTATGCGAATGTTCTTGCTTTCAAAAGACGAGTAAGGGACGGGGAGTTTCGGGAACAACCGGATTTGAAAGTTCAGCCTTACCCTATAGTAAGTAGAGTATCCTTTCCCTATCTAAGCTATATCAACATAGCCAAAACGAAAACTAATCCGCTTGTCAATTCTTGGTGTAATACTCACTCGTAAATGATTGGTGTAAAAATGATTCACTGATCAGGTGTGATCAGTCTCATCCGTGTAAGAATTAGGAATTATTCTTCCAACTCGTCCCAGAATGGGCGTTATGGCAAAGAACAAGAAGAAAACAAAAGAAGGAATTTGTCCAATAGTAACAAATGGTGCTTCCACAGGTTGACATCCGATCCAACCTAGTAGTAAGCAATCCGCCAAAAGCAACCAAAATATTCCTTGGTGAATCGGGCGAAAACTTGAACTACGTACATACATACTTTTAAAAAAAGGTAAAGCCAACAGACATATAAAAACTGGTGCTATTGCGGCTACACCTCCCGCTTTGTCAGGTATACTACGAAGAATGGCATAGATCGGTAGGAAATACCATTCCGGCACAATATGAGGCGGGGTGGGCATCGGATTAGCAGGTATATAATTGTCGGGGTGCCCCAAAACATTAGGAGCATAAAAAATCCAAAAGGAAAAAAAGATAGCAAAAGCTACCCAACCTACTAGATCCTTTACATAAAAATAAGGGTAAAAAGCAATTTTATCCATCTCTGAATGTACACCCAATGGATTATTTGATCCATATTGATGCAATGCGGCCAGATGAAGAAGACTGGCGCCTACTAAAATAAAAGGGAGTAAATGATGAAGACTAAAAAAACGATTTAAGGTGGCATTGTCCACGGAGAAACCACCCCAAAGCCAAGTCACTATGCTATCTCCTACTACAGGTATAGCGCTAGCTAAGCTTGTAATTACTGTAGCTCCCCAAAAGCTCATCTGACCCCAAGGTAGTACGTATCCTATAAAAGCTGTCACAATCATTAATAAGAAGATTACAACTCCGAGACACCGAACAAATTCCCTAGGACTGCTATAACTCGCATGATATAGACCACGAAAAATATGAAGGTGAACCACAATGAGAAACATACTTGCCCCATTAGCATGCATATAACGGAGCAACCAGCCCCCTTCAACATCTCTCATAATGTGTTCTACGCTGTTGAAAGCTAGATCCACATGAGGTGTATAATGCATAGCTAAAAAAACGCCAGTCACTATCTGAATGACTAAACAAATCCCAGCTAACGAACCGAATCCCCACCAATAACTAATATTGCTCGGGGTTGGATAATCTATCAAATGCTGATTAAGTGTGGAAAATATGGGTTGTTTAAGAACAGAGAATCGTTGGTTCCTTATAGTCATTTCCCCTATCTATCGTAACCACTCTTCTTCCCTCACCTTTTTATGACGCGTTCTGGTTCGTTCTATTATATTTCTGGTTCGTTCTATTATATATATATAGAAAACTTATATAATATATATAGATGCCCTTTCTTCCACATCCGAAGGATGGAGAGCGTATACAGCGAAAAAAGCGTCGAAGGAGCCGGGTTACTGAAGAGTCGTCCGACTGCTCGGTGACCGAATCTGAGAGGTTTTTACCTCTTTCTCCCATACCCGGGGTTAACCTTCTTTCGACCTATTCTTGAAGGTCGCCGATTTTCTCACTTCGAACTTCTTTTTTTTTCTTTGTTGAGGAAGAAAAAGAAGTTCGAAGGCAAAGGTGTGTGAGAGAAAGAATCAACAAAGGAGAGAATTTCAGAAAATCACTCTTTGTTCTATCCTGTCTTAACGGTTTTAGAAAGTCCATTTTCTATTTGCGTTGGTTTTTCCAACGAAAGAAAGCACTTTTCTTTTTTCTTTCTCAAAAGAATTCGGAAGGCTCAGTCCCACACTCTGACTTCAATGATGGGAACAACCTCCGCACTCCGGCGCTCCAATGAACTTCAGTCCTCCGCCTTAAACGCAGACGAATAGTGGTCGATCTTTCGCTTTCGGGAGTCACTTTCGTAACTTAATGTTATTAAACCCGGTGATCTTCTATCTTTCCTTCAGTACTACCCTGTACGTAGTCTATGTCTGGAAAGCATACTTGACAGGAGATAGACACAGGTGGTAGAGAGGTCCCCCACTTCGATTCCCGCCCCGTTAGCATCTCCGATTCGAGATAAGGGATTACTCCGTTAGGTCTTTTCGGTCACGGAGCCGGCCGGTAATGGACCTACTTACCTTGCTTGTGGACCTTAAGTAGAGCTAACCCTTGTTCTATTAGTTTTGTGGTTGCTACCAAGACGATTTTTTTATACCTATTAAATTAAAGGACCTCGAGATGCTAATACACGAAAAACGATACGAGAAATTCGAAAGAACTCATATACTCTCCGAGGGCGACCCGTGAAACTACATCGGTTTCTTACTCGTGCAAAGGAACTCTTTGAAGGCAACTTGGACAACAACTAACGATGTTTGTCCCGCGTATTAAACTCCAGATCGGGATCTTTACAAAACAAAAGGCTTTATAAAGCTTTCGTCTTTTAGCTGCTAGCAATCTACGTTTGTGATCTCATATATTTCGCTTTTCCGACATCTTACTGAGTTTCTCCCTCATCTTTTTGCAAAAAGCCGCTCCACGGTAGTAAAGTCTCATCTTGTGTGTTGGCTGAAGTGACAATAGTCACATTGAACCCTCGAATATGTTCGAAGATCTCAAAATGATCTTCTAGTTCCGGGGAGAATTCGCAAAACTCCGTTTCCATCGAGAATTGAATGGAGTTTTCCCGTATTTCGACCAGATAATCTAAGAGAGACATTACTGTCGAGATTCTGACCAAAAAATTAGACATTCCATGCCCTCGGAGAGTGCTTTGTCGTGCTAGGTCATTGACATATCCTTTGTCTTTATTTGACCCCAAGAATGGATTGGATCGAAAGGACTTTCCTGTCGAACCCCTGTGTGTCTGTATTAATTTCTGACCGCACGGAATCTCCATAGCCAATTTTCCATTTTGGATTATGAAATCAGAAGGTGCTGCCTTTGGTACTACTCTTATTTCACACAATCCAGGAACTTCCATAACGTTGGCGTGATTCGGTTTGAGCAACGGATCTTGACGTGAAACATCTTCGTAATGAAAATGGAGTGGAAACATGAGTTTGCTTTTCTTTTCCTTTATCTATGGAATGAGCACTGTTCACTATCCGCTTCAAAAGGATAGTGGTAAGAACTTGCCTTTTGATGATCGGAATACGAATGAAATCAAAAATAACGTTTACTTTAAACTTGCATTGCATTAAGGCCATCATTACCGTTAGTAGCTTAATGAGCATTTTTTCATCTTTACCACAAAGTCTTACCTAAACTCTTCCGACTGAATATGAGAAAGCCTACAAAACCCCAACATGCACATAAGTATCTATAATTTGGACAAAGAAAGTAGGCACTTTCTATTCCATTATTAATGAGGTCCAAATATCTTTGGTTTAGACCGAGAATGCGGTCTTCAATAGGCTCGTCGATAGAAAGAAGACGCTCAACTATATAAAAGTAATTGAGCTCTTCGGGTAAGTTAAAATTTCCATCCGTTTCCCGGCCAGTTTTGAAATCACTTTTGAGTTTCTTAAAAGTCAACCCATGTAAATTATTTAAGAAATAGGAATTTTCGGCTTTAAAAGCACAAAAAAGTCCTATCGAAAGGATTATCCCTAGCCCTAGTGAGACGATGAGATTATAGAGAAATTGGTTATCCATAAAGATAAAGAAAGCTTTCTTTTTGCTATAACGTTTTCAGCACGCTTTTCAATCAAGTTGCAGTTTCAGTTCTAATCAGTCCTTCTCTTCCTTTTTAAGTGAGTACTTGATATGGCCATTCCACAGACTCCTAAGCACTCCCTGTAACTTTGGACTCCATTCCAAGAGGAAAGAAACAATAAATGGTTTGCGAAAGAAAAGACTGGTGCGAACCTATGCGTATGGCAACGTCCTCTATATAGTGTTACACTCTTCTAATTCCAGGGAGTCACTGACGCCAACGTCGAACACTCTGGTCTGGTATAGAAGGGAGAAGGAAAGCAACTCCAAGATGTAAGAACAAAGACAACCCGCCCTCAAAAATCTACCGTCTTTTATATCCTGATCATACTCATACGAGAAAAGCACTTTCTTTCAGGAGATGCTTACACCTGACGGTAGAGGAAAGACTCTACTGGAATGTACTACTCCATATCGAACCTATAACCTATAACATCCTATGCATGGAAGGCAACTCTATCAAGTAAAGCTCAACCCAACGCGCTGAACCTCCAAAAAGGGAACTGGCTAGCCTCTATCCTGCAGACCGTCAATCTGCTATCCAAGGTAGGACGGACTCCTATCTGAATATGCTTTTTTTGAAGACTTTCATTCCCTGCTAGGTCTAACGATGAGAGAGTGCTCCTTTCGCAAATAATCATTCTTAAAGACCACTTGCTTTCGGATCAGGGCCAAGGGGATCATATATTCCATAGCAGGTTAGCGGATAGCCTTTTTCTAAGCCCACCCTCCAGCCCTAGCCTTAGCAACGAGGCAGCACCACTATCCGAAATGTTGGATTTTGGATAATAAATCTTAACACCTTGGATAGTGCTGAGCCAACCTAGCTACTTCTGTGTCGGCAATGACCACATCATCACCGAGTACCCCATAACGATCGAAATAACGACCTGGGTACGCCTCCTGCGCGCAGTGATCAAAAGATGATGTGACAAAGCGAACAAGGGCCAAGACGACAGATATCCGAGGCTCGCTAGAGCTGTAAATGTCACTTGCTTGAGAGTGCTTCTTCTTAACGAATGGCACCTCAAAGACACAACACGCCATTGTAGAATTCACTGCACTGGAAGCAAACTCTCGGCCAAAACAAGCCTGAACTACCTCAAACATAAAAAAAGTCAACGGCGGTGGCAGACTTTAAGTCAAAGTAGCTGACATGTTTGGCGCCAACTAGCCGGGCCTTATTTTCAAATAATCGAAAAAAGTAAGCCTTTCCAATTACATAAGCTTCTGAAGTTTCATTGCCAATTCTCATTCATGCATTTTGATTCCTAAGGGTTGCAGTCCGCTCGCAAAACCCGAGACGATTTTTTTCTTTAGTTGGGGCGTAGCTTACTATAGGGTGCACCCCTAGGAGGTAATATGGTCCCAGCCATCTATTGATCGAAAGCTTTATTCCAGTTTTAGTTGCTTTTGGAGGGAGGAGTGAACCCTTAAACGGCGCGGAGGAGTTGATAGGGCCCATTCAATCAAGCCAAGCAGTCCTTTAGACAAGCTAGCCAGTCAGTGTGAGAAAAGGCTTTTTAAAGTTCCTTATGCAATGAAGTGAGTTTGAAAGTTTTTTTACTTGGATGCAGTCAGTCCCCTTTGAAGTTGGCAAAAGAAAGCCATAAGGGAATAGAGCGTCAGATAGGGATCAATGTGATAGAACGCCGGGATTAAATTCGTTTTGAGTTGGAGTCTTCAGAAGAATCGGTAGTTGTTAGACTAGCTCTGGCTTGATGACTGCTTTCCTTGGAAAAAAAGGCCTGGCTAAAAAAGCCCGAACTCCTAATTAAAGGCGGGAAGCGAAGTCACTAACGTCACCAGAGGAAGAGAAAGGCTCGATCCCAGACCGTCATGGCTATACCTCAGCTTATATCCGACCTTCTAACCACTGAAAGTGAAATCTCTTAAGAGCACTTGTACACTTTATTTTGCCCTTGGGTCATGTGCCCTTGAACTCCTTTCAAAGACCAATAAGTCTTCGACTACCAACACTTTGAAGAAGAAGAAGATTCAGCCATTGGTTTGGCTACCACTGACGTGGAGCACCGTGAGAAGGCGCCTATTTATTACTTACTTCTTTTTCATGATCTCTTCACAACTTAAGCAAAGCGATTCAAAAAGTTCGGTGAAGGGGTGAAGACTCATACGCTCGACCTTCAGTAAATGGGGTAAGCTGGTCATGAAATGAAAGAAAAGAAGGCGCCGGTCCCCCCGGGGGCTAAGGTAGCCCTTTTTAATTGAATTCCGGAATAGACTTCAGTCTTTTTTACTACTTAAACGGCTCGATCTACTACGAAAGAAGCTGGACAAGATCTTATCGGGGGCACGGCCAGCGCCAGCTATCAAATAGGGAAGCGTATTCTTCCGAAACTCTTCTTCTTATGGTTGATGTGACGGGTAATCGGCTATAGCTTATAAAGTCACAAGCAAGCGATTTCATTCCCTTTTCTCGCCAGTGATCGAGTCTTCAGGTCCAATGCAGAGGTAAGGCCACTTCTGCCCCCCGGATATAGGTCTCACGCGATTTTCTTTTACTTGAACCGATATGTGAAGGATTGGATGAATCAAAATGCTTCCGAGCGCAGGAAGGGTGAAGACTATGTCACCGTAAAAAAAATAGGTAGTTTTCTACTCTCAGAAATGGCTTAATCGTTGGATTACCGCTCTCAACGCAGGATGCCGTAAGAAGTGCCCTTTTCATGCCCTTCTTTAGTCGAAGGCTTCCTACCTACGTGAAATGACGTTCGTAGCCAGACTTGCTATCTTAGGCCTCACCTAATTATAGCCGGTCTGATCCTCATCCTCTTATATAGAGGCATAGCCCTTGATCCTGGGCACGCACATGGATCCAATTAAGTAAGGCTAAGTGCTCCTCTTCTCCTTTCCTTATAGCTCAAAGTAAGAGACGGAAGGAACTCCAAGCTTCGAGTAGGGCTTCGGTGCCTTCTCTCAATCGGCAAGGAAGCTAGCAATGAAGGGTCTTTATCCAATGATAAACCTTTACTGCAGCCAGTGATTGGTCTTTAACGGATGCAACTATTGTTTTTTGTTCTGCTTCAACCGAATCAACAAGATCTACTGTTGCAAGCAGGGTGGCTTTGTGGGAAAAAATGCTTTGAAAGCGGATGCCATTGAAAGAAAAGAGAGTGACGGAACTGACGGGAATAAGGTTAAGCCAGACCTGACCCGAGGGTGACGGAGATTAGTGTGCTACCTTTTTGGGTAGCAAAGCAATTAGTGTTAGAACGTGGGCAGCATTGGCTTAGGAAAGGGCGGCACTGTCGATCGAGGAAGCGGAGCCCAAAGGTCCTCATAGAGCCGGTCCCCGGTAGGCGTCGATCCTCTCAGAGCGGAAATGAAGAAAACCAAGTCTTTGAAGCTTTCAGCGTGTCAAGTGCGAGATTGGCTTCGAGAAGCCGCGGGCCCAGTAGTGCTTTTTTAAAGTCGGTAACCTGATCGACGTAAGAACCGATCTCAAGCTTGATGAGCAGCAACCCAGACAATCCATTTCTTCAGTTGGCCTCTTTTGGGGATCCTTTTTCACATGCTTAAAAAATTCAAGTAGAATTTTCGAACCTCAATAAAAACTTCAACCCGTCGAGAAATTCTATGTTTAAAGCCTTGTCACGAACTGGATTCGAACCAGACTGTTCCGGATACTTTTATCTGGATTTCAGCCTTCCTGATCGTAACTTTGGTGACCCGGTTCGCCCTTCTCGTCTTTCTAAAACGGACTGCATCCGGGGGGGTGGTACTCGAAGTCTTTTTTTTAATTAACCACCCCAAAAGGTGAACGCAATTTGAAGAAGGTGGTTATAATGCGGACTAGCGGCGCCGAATTACACTATAGTTTCATAGATATTGCCAAGCAATTGAACATTATTATCCGGTACGTATGCGTCCTTCACATCATACGTGTCTTTTCCGTTCGGTAATGGAAAAAGATTTTGGGCGAACAGTGGAGTTAGCAGTTTTTTACTGCACTGCTCCTTTAAAGTGTTCGCTATGCTCTCCTCTCCCTTCAGTCGAGTGATTTCATACCTCAATAGGTGGTCGAGCTGCTTCGCAGCCTCTCCTTGAAGTCTTTTGCGCTACTACGTTCCGAGGGTTAGGTTCAAGGGAAAATGAAATACTAAACTCAAGTTAGCATTCTTGCCTATCTACGCATACGCTCCATTTGGTATCAGAGCAAAACCAGGTTGGTGTGCTTGAGTTTATTCCGCATTTCCTTTGTCTTCTCCTTAGCGACAACGAACCTTTTGACCAAACACAATTCCAGCTACAAAAGAACCTAGCTCCTCAAACAGCCCTTACATAAACTTTCCTCATCATGTCAAATGAAGAACACTCCCGTCCTAACTCTCCCCAACCAGCAAGAGTACCAAGGGGAATGAGTTTAGAACAAGCTCATATCATGAGGCAAGATAATGCCATTCTCACTCTCCAACAAAGTGTGAGACAAATCAGTAGGCAACTTGAGCAAATGGCTACTCACTTCACCAACTTTCAAGGTGATGGACAGGCTCCTGAACCGAGTGTCCACGAAGATGAGAATGATAACTGACGCGATTCTAGCTTGAGGAGTCATTCTAGAAGGGGAGGAAGGAGACCTCCTAGGGACGATTTCCGGGATATCAAGGTGGAACCTCCGGAGTTTAATGGCAATCAAAACCCCGATGAGTACCTAGAGTGGGTACAAGCCTTAGATCGAATCTTTGAGGCCAAGGGCTATGATGATGCGAAGAGTTTCAAGATTGCTAGCCTTAGACTCACAAGGTATGCCTCTTTATGGTTTGAAAACCTTAAGAAGCAAAGGGCTAGAGATGGCAAGAGAAGGATAAACTCTTGGGAGAAACTTAAAACTCACATGAACAGGAAGTTTCTTCCCGAAAGTTACAAGCAAGACATCTACAACCGAATGTTCTCACTCAAACAAAACAACTTGAGTGTGAGTGAGTACATGAGGGAGTTTGAGCAACTCCTCTTGAGGAGTGGCATGCATGAACCCCAAGAGCAAACCGTGGCTAGGTTTCTCAATGGGTTGAATCCCCTCATTGCTAGAAAGGTGGAAATCCAAACCCTTGGACGATGTTTGCAAGCTAGCTCTCAAGGTAGAAAAACGAAAGAAAGAAAAGAAGTGAAATAAAAGAAGAGCCTAAAGACTTAGAAAACTAAAAGCTTTCGTTCCAAAGTTAGTACTATGCTTCTGTGTTTGAGATTCTTACTGAACTAGTTCTATTTCTTCCCTAGCGGACCCTAGCTTCAACTCAAATTTATACTTTTTTTAATTACAGGAAGCTGTATTAAAGATTAAGTAAGTGAAAATTCCCTATCTTCCAATCTCTTACATCACCAAATGCAGGTAGAAGTGAACCCACTCGTCAATTCTTTCTTAGAATTCGGCAATTACTCGATCAAAATGAGATAGTCAAAGAGAAATGGTAGGAAGAAAGAGCCGAAAGTGAGGACAGATTCTATCTAAAGGGAGCTCCCTTTTCTTCTATTTAGCTATCCCGCCCTTGTTAGTGCAATAAAGAGTTTGCTTACCGTAGCAAGCGACCTTTGGCAACAACCGGAATCGGTTCTTCGTTCTCTATCCTATCTAATAGAGGAATTCATTGGTTCATCTCCTGGTTTGAACCTTCCCTTTCTTTTTAGTCAGCCTCTCTACAATTAAGTTCTTTCATCAACAGAAGTTGCTCTTGTTGAAGAAGAGGAAGGGTGATGAGAAGGGATTAGACCGACTTTGAAGGATAGGGTTCTCAGATCCTAGGGAGGTAGCTAGTGAATCAAGTAGCGAATAGGGATCCTAGTAGGCTTGTATAGAGACTTTAGTAAGCCATTCCATTAAGTAGTTTGCTTTTCCTTCTACAGAGGGTAGCCCTTTTCTAGAAAAGGGAGTGCTTTAAGGGAAGCGAAGCATCTAAGCTAACAGAAGGGAGGTTTTTATCTGGGGATAAGAAAGACTAGACGAATGTCAGTTGTCAGTCATAAGTCCAATCTTCTTACCGGAGTTCAAAGTGAAAAGACTTTTTGCTTCTACTACTAGAAAGAAAGCCATAGGAAAGGAAGGTTATCCCTCACCCTCTACTCTTGGGCAGGAAAGAGAAGGGTTCTTATTGAAGAAGTCTGGTTATGTTATGCACTCCCCTCCTAATCCTAAGAAAGGGTTAGGATTAGATGGAATGTAACTAAAGTTCGTAGATAAGGGTGGCTAAGGGATAGCCTTAAATGAAAATTCAAGTAGGACCCACTATACTTCCTTACTAAAGCTTACTGGAGGAGGGAAAATTGCTAATAAAATCTAACTCAAGGGAAGAGAAGCCTTACGAGTAGGACGAAGGTAATCTTCTTCCGGGAGTGCTTTAGTAGTAGGCAGGTAGGAATTCCACTTCTGGAGTAGGAGTTGAGGATGCTAGGAAGGATGTGGATTTAGCTGTGAATGTAGCTTTAAATGAAGGTAGCTTCAAATGAAGCCTTTTCCCCAGCGATGGGCTGCTTCGGACTCAGGTTCAGAAGATGAAACAAGAGCAAGAGCCCCAGGAAATGACTTTCTAGGGGCCGAGTGGAAGTCCTATCTTGGAATCCGAGGTGCTAGGCTTCCTTCTCATAGGTAGGGAAAGGTACTTGTTGGGGGGATATAGGCCAAGAGAACCACATTGAACAGCTACTTCAAAAAATTCACATGAAGCAAATAGGTAAGAAAGGACTTCTTCTTATTCTTACATAGTGACTTCAGAAGTAAATGAAACTAGATTCACTCCCGGTGAAATAGAAATTTTCTTTCAGTTGAGGAAGTCAAAAAAGACTCTCTCTTGCTTTAGTAGCTGCTCTTCCAAGTAAGATTTAGACTTTCTCTTCTTTCCTAGTATAAGTCATTATCCTCTGAAGTTTAGGAAGATTCTTTTCTAGTCACTTCATTCTATTACCTCTGAGAGGTTGCATTCTTTCATTTTCTCGGGATTTATGGCAGCAAGCACTTCTTCTACTGTTTAGTTTGGTATTCTTCCTTTCACCATCTTTTCCCGAGGAAAAGACAAAGACGCGGATTCCACTTTTGAAGCGCCATAAGCTGTCCACTTTCTATCGAATCTAACAACCAACGTTAGGTTGTGCTGCGGAGAACAGACCACTCAATAAATTGACCGACATTCCCCATTTGAACTTCCTATGGGAACATCTCTGGTTGATTAATTCGGTTTATCTTATCATCAGTGACGAAGATAGCCTTCGCCCTCGACAAATTCTTTTATTGATGACATCGACTCGGACTCCTAGCGTAGGAACTTGATCATAAGTAGAAGTAACGGAACTGTCTTAGAAAGACGGAGAGATTGATTGCAGTAGCCCTCGGAAAGGACTAGGACTAGGATTAGGATCTATTGGAATGGAAGAGTTAGCGAGACAAGAGCAGCGGCAACTGGTTTAGTAAGAGCTGGTACGATAAGATCTGCAGCCTCTTTACTTGAATCTGTCCCTACTCTAAGTCTTTCTTAGCCAGTCTCCTCAATGAATCCAAGGCTTGGCAGAAGAAGGGCTGTGCTAGTGAATCGATTTACATATACCATCTAAATTCATTTAGTATTAATGAAGTGAACTTTCGGCAATAGCCGACTTCATCGAAGGAGCAGAAGAGGGGAGAGGAAGTTAAGGGAATGTTCTAGATCAGAGATCGAGGTGAGACCGATCCAAAGATCCTAACTCTCAGAGGAGGAAGTGAGTCGAGCGATAGGGAAAGAGCGTAGTAGTAAAGGAAGAGCCCACTTGCGTACTCCAAAGTGATACTAGTTCTTGGCACTGGGAAGATATCCTAAAGGGCTAAAGGCTAAGGAGCTATAGACGGAATTCTACCAGAAGTCTAGGCCCCTTTTTCGTAGTTAGTCTGGTACCAAGAATGGTGGAATAAGTTTCAAGGTAATCTCGTATTATAAAATTTTCTTTGTTATTGTTATTAAAATAGCTTGCATTTCCTGCTTCAAGGCGTTGGGTTGCTTTAGAGAACTATTTTGAATTCGTTAACTGAGGAAGAAAGCATAGGCAATCAAGAAAATCGGGTAGAAAGCTATGAAAAGGGGAAACCATGACGAAGGGTCGTACACATCCGTGATCAGTGAACGGAAGGAAGGAAGGGGGGTGACGGGACCAGACAAGGGCTAGTCTTGCAAAGTATAAAGCAGTTCACAAAAGCCTTTCGCTCGGTCTTTTTAGCCCAGAAGGTATGCCTTAGTAGATGGGTCTAGGATTGCTTACTGAAAATCTAAGGCAAAGCGCCAAGGCAAGAAGGCAGACAACGGATTCTAGGAACATTCCCCACCCTCAGCCCTTAACTCGGAACTAAACCCTTTTTGTTCAAGCTATAATCTATGTTTTGAGTTTTGAAAATATAAGAAGAAGCTGTGGGAATAAGCGGTGTTGGAGGCATTTCCGTTGCTACTGGTTCTTTGACAGGTTCACAGCTCCTACTCGTGGTTCTAAATCGTCCTCTCTCTCATGTCTATCTTTACTAGGGATCATGTCTACTTATTTTTCCTATGGATTCTTCCATTCCAAAGATGGAGGAATACCCAGCTTAGCTAAGGTAATCCTTTATGTTAATAAAATCTCTCTTTCGCTTTCGTAGAAGCGAATGGAAAAATTAGATTAGGGTGTAGGACTAGAAAAGTAATGAGACAAGTCGTAGCAGGGTCTACCTTCTTCTTATTGAGAAAAAAGAGAACTGTTAACATCATCTTACTCTTTCGAAATGCTTTTCATAGCGTATAGAAAGACTCTTTTGGTCCTGCTTTATTTCTTTGAACCTTGTAATAGTTATTCCAATTGTCAGTCTTATTTCACCTTTCTCTACTCTTACCTTCTCATTTTAGGCCTACCTTCTTTCCTCGATGATTTGTTTGGATAGACTTATTCTCCCAAGCTTCCTTCTACGATTCCGAACTCTGAAACGGAGTGAAAGAACCGAATCTCCGAAAGGAGCATTCGACTTCATCAGTGCGGCTAAGCTTTGAACAAGAAAAAGTATACGATACGCGCGAGAAGAAAGAGAGTGAATTAGATAGAGTTACCTACAGACGAAGGATGAGAAGAAATGGGGTAAAAAGCCACCTGGCTAAGAAAGAGAAAAGCAGAAGAACAAGTGAAAACGGCATTCGGGAGATAAGGTAAACTTTCCTTGCTTGGAAGCAGCTACAACAAAGATTGATTATGGACCTTAGATCACTAAAGGATAAGGCAGAATCTATCAAATCAAGAGAAGGCTACACTTGCGTGTTTTCGCGCTTGGTTGATGGAAGAGATGTCATCTAAGTTACAGGTTCCGCTTAAGAAGGCGAATCCATAATGAATGCGGCTGGACACAAAGAAAGGTTGGGAACTTATCTTTCTAATGGGATTGGTGACTCTGTCCCCGCTTCATTGCCTTCACAACCCACCTTTAGCTTCTCACTTATTTCCCGATAGCAGCATAGTAGCTATTTTTAAGTAATCCCTTTCGTCCCGGTACATGGCCTTGGCATGAACTCTATCCTAATCCGAAACAAAAAGAAAAGTGGAAGGTGAGCTAGATCGGCCAGTTTTGACACGACCGAACAAGCCGGCGTCGACTCAACGGCCTATTCTGATGAGATCAAGAAGAAAGCATGTTCCGCACTCACGTAGCTTAGAAGAGGTGCTGGTTCTCTTCCTCCCAATTCGAGGTGAGCTGAAGCTCCATTTTGATTTTGTATAACAAGCCTACTAAGCCTTTCAGATCCCGAAGAATTCCCTACCATGGCCATAGTTTTCACGCTCTTACGAAAAGGTCTTAACTTCAGACTCCACAAACGGACTTTTTGAGTATACTAAGGATTACCGCTCCGTGGGTATGAAAAGGATAAAATTTATGGTACGGTACCATTGAAGAGGGAAATCCTGCCCCTTATCATGCCTCGAATAAGGCAATTCACGAGGAAAGGTCCCACTCATACATTCAGATACATACATAAGAACCGGGGCAAGAACAAGACCTTTGTTTGTATTCTTCCGAGTATGATATTGGAAGGGAATAAGACCGTCTTGAAAGACAGCGAATCTTATAGGCGAGAAAGGCTCCATTTTGATCGGACAATTAGGTCTTCAAGCTGGTTTTTTCTAAAGATTCATCCTCTATCCCTTTTCTAGAAAAATAGATTGTGTTCCTTCATTAATTAGTCTCTCAGTTCTCTTAACTAAACTCTTCTTTCTTTTTCTTATTGATTTTTTCCTATTCCCGCAATGGACTTTTTCCCGGGCTATAGATCGGGCGACTTTCGGCATTCTTTGAGGGATCCTGATCCTGAAAGAGCTTTTCACTTTGAATGAGACTCGTACTTCTTCCAGTCGTCATTCAACCGTGTAAAAACTATGGAAAGGAATAGGCACTTCCGTTTTCCTACTTTGTCCTTTTTCCAAACTGATGCAAGGATTCGCCAGAAGTAGATGGAACCTTGTAGAACTCTTTTTCCAAGTCATTTCCAGCGGGCGTCTTCTAGTTAGAGTCTTCTAGGACCAGAATCAAAATAGCTAAGCGGTATAAGGATCCAGAGATAGAGTACCCATAAGACATCACTTGGCTTTGCTCTATTCTGAGTCTTCACTTCCCATGTTATAAATCTATGCATGGTTGCTTGCCCTCAAGCCTGTATACATCAGGGAGTGCCAAAGTCAAACTCGGGTATAAAAGCAGGTTTCTAATCCCAGTCAGACTCCACTCTCTCCCGAATTCATAAATCCCTCTTCCTTTTTTTCAAAAGCATACTACCAAAAGCTTATCCACTTCATTGACTCTGTCTCATGTAAGCTTCTAGATTCTCGAAATAAAAAGAATACGAAGTAAGAACCCATATATTTACCATTTATTTCTTCCATTTTCATTTTTGAAAGGGTGGGAGTCTAGCTTGCTATAGGCATTGACGGAATGAGGCCTGTGACTTTTTTCCCTAAGTTCTTGACTTGACAAAGCGTCTATCCAACTTGAGATCCCGAAAGTATCCTATTGAGTAGTCAAACAAAGCTTCCTGAATTCCGTGAGCTATTGGACAGTCAGCCCGGTCAACTACTTAGTTTACAAATAAAGAACCTGGAGAATTCGCATTGAAGGAGGGTTTTCCGAAACAGAAAGAAAAAAAGGCTAAGATCGTACATCTCGCTTTGTCAACAGAAAAGGCTAAAGTCCTGTCTTCGGACTTTAGCTCTGCTCTTTTCTTATAGAGTCTTTCCATAAGTCAGAAAAGAGATCTGGACCGAAGGATTTCTCCTTGGCAGCTAGGACAGGCGTCTAGGTAAAAAGGATAGTTTGCAAGAACGGCAAGTGTAAAGAAGATCTTGAGCTTGTATGAGTCCCCCTCTTCTTTTTATCTAGAAAAGTCTTTCGATTTCGAAAGGTTTCGACTCACTAGTCTAGGTTACGGAAGGAAACCATCCTTTCTAAGAAAAAGCCTTCCCACTTGTGATGCACCTTCCCGCCTCCTGACTTTCTTCAAACCTTCATTCTCAAGATGGCCTGTATCTGTCACCCTATGTGTGGTAGAGTTAGATCAGCTAGAGCGACTTCTTGAACATCAGAATTCCTTCTATAACTGATTAGTTAGAAAGACTTCCTTCTCAGATTCACCTCAGTAAAGAGCAGGGGAATAAAGTGGATTTCTCTCAAGGTCGAGAGAATCTTCTTCCTATGTCTTTCAGCACACCTGGTATATCCTTTCTTTGTGATTTATTAATCAGGGCATTTCGATTGATGACTGAGAAGCTGTCCCATGAAAGATGAAAGGTTTTGTAGGTTGCATGTCACTTTCTGCTATAATTAGAATTCTGATCAAACTTTATTTGTTAAATGAGTGGATAGCGTCTTACTTTTGTAATATTCAGTTTAGTGGGGCTTTTCGAACTTACTTCTTGGTTCTCTCGTTCTTTATAGCTTCTGAACTCGGTTACAATATAAGTTTCTATATTTTCTATTTCCTGGGCCTCCTATACTAGAAGATTTCAGAAGTCATTGACAGCTCGTACTATTTCCTATTCCTAAGGAAAGCTGCTATCCAATAGTCCGCCTACGAAACTCTCCTAGCACAAGTGAATTAGAATGGATTATCTATGATGGATTTTGGATTGAGCACTGGGTGATTCAAACATAGCTCTTAGATCCGGATTCCTATATTCTGAAACTAGCCACGGATTATGAGAAAGACTATCCTTACGAGTAGTAGGGACTGACTAAGACTTTTCCACTTGACACGAGTTAGACCATCTTTTGGGATAGAGAGAGAGTCTAACCCTAGTCAAAGGAAAGAGGAAGAAGAAAGAAGTCCACCAAGGTTAAGAAGAAATCGGGAAAGATGCTGTATGGGGCAGCAAGTAGGGTAAGTCGTAGCAAAAGCATGGAACTTCTTTCGGAAAGAACAAAAGGTAGACACTAGGAAATGGGGCATTCCCCCGGGCATACGTAGAATGTTCATGAAAAGGAGCTAGTCAACATTCTCAATAGCAGGTATTGGAGGAAAGCCCATGGGGAAAGGTTAGAACATAGCATCATTCATTATCAATTATCATTAGGTCTAGGCAGATAAGAATGGAAGCAACTAGGAACCAGTATGAAGGTATACTTGTATAGCTTGGGACTAGGAAGAAGTGGAACCGGTAAGGGAGCCTAGCTAGTAGTCCAAGAGTTAGAACTATAAGAATCCTACTGATAGGAATATGTATATTTCCCTAGTGCATGGGATGAGACTCGAAACCTTAGTGCCTCCAACTTGCGGAAAGCCCCAACAAAGCACTAAACCAGCCCATGACGAGAGTTCCAGGGTAGAGACTATAGTTAAGAGATAAAGCGGGAGTAGCACTAAGAAGGCTAGAACTTTATAAGGCTCAAGGAGAAGATAAGTAGAAAACAGAGCTCGTTCGTTCGACTGAACGGTGATTTCGTAAAGACTTCGAAGCCAAGAGTCGGAAAAACGCAATTATAAGGCTAACTAGAATATAAGATTTAGGATAGTTCTAGGGAAGATTTCGAATTCTAAGGACGAGAGAAAGCCATCCAATGAAGTTCTTTTCTCTATTCCGAACCTGGAGCATATGGGAAAAAAGAATGCAGTAGTAGGTCTTACCTAGACCTAGAATCTTGGAGGAACTAAGTCCAAAGTAAGCAGTTAGACCTGTCTTCATTCATTTCACTCCCGATCCGAGATTCCACTTTCTAGATTAACTGAGACCAATGCACCTCATGTTAGATCCTCTATCATAGGTATTCCCTATGGAAAGCCTTCTTTCGATTATTAAAGAAAGCTACTCTAAGGTCTCGTACCTATTGCATCCACGCACTTTTACGAACTATAATAAGTAATAAGTAGAAAAACCTATCAGTCCTCGGTCTTGTCGCCCCAGAGAACCCATTCCCCTCTCAACAGAGTCTAAAGAATTGAAAGTGCTTTCCAGCTTCATTCAAAATGAGAATGCATGGACTAGGTTCAAGAAGAAATGGAAAGACCTCGTCGAAGTCGAATCGCGGACAGAGAGAACCCATAGAGAGTAGAGTAGGCAAGAAGTGGAAGAAGTTGATGCTATGATGATGGAGGTTCAAGGCGAGCCTAATGAGGCAAATTCGGACCACTTGGAAGATGAGACTCAACTTGATGCCGATGAGGGTGAACTTCTTGTTTTAAGAAGGTTATTACATGCCCAAGACTCTCCTTATGACAAGGCACAAAGGGAAATGATCTTCCACTCCCGGTGCACCATCCAAGACAAGGTTTGCAACTTTCTTATTGATGGAGGAAGTTGTACCAACGTGGCCTCCACTCTCCTTATTGAGAAGCTTGGTATTCCTACTATTGATCATCCCAAGCCTTACTCTTTGAAATGGCTCAATGATGGTGGCGACATTAAGGTAACCAAACAGTCCCTTATTTCTTTCTCCATTGGAAAGAAGTATAGAGATAATGTTCTTTGTGATGTTGTGCCTATGAGTGCTTGCCACATTCTTTTGGGGCGACCTTGGCAATTTGATAGACATGTTGTCCATGATGGGTTTAAAAACACCTATTCCTTGGTCGTTGACAAGGAAAAGATTGTTTTGAATCCTTTGGCTCCTAACCAAATCCACAAAATCAAACCTGGGGTGGGAAGTGAGAAAAAGAGAGACCTTCTCATGATGAGTGAAACACGGGTTGAGAGAGCTTTAAGCAAAGGCATAAAGTCCTAGCCTTGCTCATGCTTTCAAGCAACAAAAGTGAGGAAGTGACTCCCTTACACCCTCTAGTCAGCCCACTCATTTCTCAATACCATGATGTATTCCCACAAGAGCTACCTCCAGGCCTCCCTCCAATCCGAGGCATTGAGCACCAAATAGACCTCCTTCCCGGTGCTCCTCTCCCTTCAGTCGAGTGATTTCATACCTCTCCCTGCTAAAGAGCGACTACGTTCCTCTCCTTTCTTTTTTACTTGAAAAAGTGATTTCAGCAGCAGAAGTCGTGGAAGTTCTCTCTTCGAAGATATTTTCCTCGAAAGGAATTCTTCCGGCAGGAAGGGAGTTCTTCGTTCCTGAGATTCATTCCTTCATTCTGTTATGAGGAATTTTCCTATTGCCTATTTGATCTAAAGCTAAAGCCCTGTGAAAGCCACATGGTTGAGGGAGTAAACGGTCTAAAGATATCCCCCTTCCATATTAGAGCCTACTTCAAAGGGAAAGAACGACAAAGTCACTGACCCGAATAAAGAGATGGAAGGCACGCATGAGTTCGGATGGGGTAGTGTGCAGGGAACCGTGGAAAGTTGTTCAGCTTCTACGGGTCTTCCTGAGTCAAAATCCCCTTCTTGTTAATTGGTACGATTGCTCTAGCTCTGATTTTGACAAGTGCAGCGTTTAAACATATGATATAGCATTTCGAGTATAGTTATATAGAATAAGGGAATCAGTTTATCCTTGTTCCAAGAAATCGAAGATATCCGGATCCAACTCAGACAGTTAAGAATAATAAAGTTTCAAAGGTAAAAGAAAGTTATTCAAAAAGAATTGATTGCACTAGTCTGCTTTCTCTCTCTCGATGCTTTTCCTATAGCCTTACTAAGCGTTGAAGTGAAATACCTTTCTTGGCATCTATCTCATATCTGAGCTGAGATTCTCAAGCTCTATACCTCTTCGAGACTATGCATGCCTGCTCCTCATCTGCTAATTGCTTATCCTCATACTGATATAGTGAAATGGGGCTCTTACTACATGCTTAATGCAATTCAATTGTGTGCTAGCCGTGTAATGACAATCCCTTTTTTCTATGCCTTTTCATTTCAATAAGTCTTGTCTTCATTCTCTCCTTATGCTCCTAGGCTTTCTCGAAATAAAATAAATCCTATTCCAAAAGACAGGTACTCTTTCTAGTAAATCAGTCTTCTTTCAAATAGTAATTCCGAGAATGCCAAAGAAATGGTTGGTACAGGACTGACTAGGGTAGAAGACTTTCAGAAAGATTACAACCCTGATCTCATTCTAGAAAGAAATGTGTAGCTAGGAGAAATGTTATGCTACTCTTGACTTGGTTGGCTCTACCTCAACATCATATGATCTTATGCCCGCTTTAGAATACCTGCGGGAGAACCAGAGCAGAGAAGCCAGAAGCACTTTTTATTTCCTAACAACCTATTCTATTCTTCTTAGTTACTTTCCGTCTCAAAGCCATCTCCACGAAAGAGAGCAAAGCAAACGATTTTGACGGTAACCTTGAAAAGAAGATTTGTAGCATCAACAGCATTCTTGCATGAATTCAGCTCTTTTCTTTTAAAGATGTCACTATGCGGGAATAAGATGTTTCTTTGCGGGAAGAGAGTTTCAACGGATTTTCCCTTCTGCTGCTCTTACTATCTCGATAATAGATAGCCTATGGTAACGCTAGAAAGCAGAAGCACCTACTTCCTTCTTGAATAAGACTAGGACGAGCAACCTGGCACGGCAAAGATTTTTTTTTCAAAACTGTTCGAGAATGGCTTTTGACAGTTAATCAGAACAGAAGAAGTTTTGGAAGAATCAGAAATGCCACATCTGATATTTTAATTAATAAGAAAAATGACTGTATCGAGCTTTTTATTAGTAAGGCATTCGTCCCTGTCTTTCGATTCGGGCATTTCTAATTCTTCAATGAATCTAGAGAGTTCCATGCCCCACTTATATGATAAGAACATTCGACGACATTAGATTAGCATCCGACAAAGCTCATGACATCTAGGGACTAGCTATTAGGGACCGATCTTCGATAATCCTATTGCTGAAAATAGGATGGTCGGGTGTACAGTGAATCTTAAAGCAAGAGGTGAGTAGGAAAGGATAAAGAAGGTCTTTGCACCAATCCCCTCTTTGAAGGAGAAATGCTATTGTTAATGGACGAGGAGTAGGATGGAGACAGGAATTCATGCTAGGCTGTGAGAGAATGCCTTCCTTCTTACTCTACTCTTTGAGAAGACCTTGATGAAGAATCGCTTTCTTACCGAAACTGACATCCATAGTTTAGTATAAGGAAGATGCCCACAATCGGACGATAGAGGCTCCAAAACGAGCAACTTTCAGAAAGTCTTATTGCAGACCCATTCTATTCCGAAAAGTCAGATCAGTGCCACAGCTTCTTCTCAAGCATCAAAGAGTGAACATGCCCTTACTTGAATCTAATCTAAGAAGGTCGATGTCCATTCAAAAAAAGAAATTGATAGAGTCTGATGAATGCGCAGGGGATTTGTCCACTCAAAAAGGGACAAGCCTAGCTCCTTTGTAAGCAGGCACCTAATTGCTGTTATTCCTCCAACAGGTTACGCTAAACCTTTAAGCCTTCCACCAGCAAATCTGCGCGCGGAAAGAGAAAGCTACTCTTCAAAAGTCTATGCCGAAAATCCTATCTTTGGAGTGACCATGAACACAGACTGCTAGAGCTTCTTTCGTGATACAGTTGGGATGGAGCTTGAACTAATAGAGAGATGAGATACTGAAGAAGATCTCTTCACTCTCCTTCAGGTTAAGGCACCTCTTCTCTCTCAATTCAAAAGGAAAGATTTGCAGTGGATGAAGTCTTTTTGAAGTCACATCTGAAATTATCCCTCCTTGTTGGGTTGGGCTTAGACTCTCCTTCAAATCAAGTAGTCTCTTCCAGTCTAAATGATGAAAGAAGAGGTGCGATAGCCTAACTCTTCTTCAACCCTTTATGTCTGCTGGTATTTGGCTAACCATAAAACTATGCCTGACTAAGAATAGCACGCCTAATTCCGTATGAAGACCTTCCTTTCTACTTGAGAGAGGACTTTTTGTTTTGTAGGACAAAGTAGTCTTTTCTTCTCCTTCTTTTTTTTCTCTTTTCTTTCTCGATGCGATTTTCTCTTCTTACTAGGATTAAGAAACCAAACGCAATGCATTAGACCAACCTAGAACAGAAAAAAGATCAATCTTCGCTTCGATCTACGAAGAGCCAAGAGCCCTCTACTTATTGCACAAGAGAGACCTTTCTTCGAAAGATAGATTGGATTTAGCAAGACTCACCTTCTCTTCTGACCTGAGCTAGCAAAAAAGGACGGAAAGCAAGCTTTTTTGAGCTACTTTTCGCTGAAGCATCAAGGCGGCAAGTTATCTGCAAAAAACAAATGAAAAAGCTGAAGTATATAACTATATCTTAATAGCTTACAAAATCCTTGGCGAACCGCTAGATCAGGACCATGAGCTAATCTGACAAACAGATATGGTGATAGGAGATCTCCCTGTCAAACTCCACGAGACAACAAAAAAATAGGCATCTGTTACCTCTCCATTTTTGCAGACTACTCGTAGAAATCATAACATAATGAGCTCCAGCATCTGACTAGGCAACAAAATCTCAAACAAGGTGTCCCGAATGAAACCCGATCATAGGCCTTCTCGAGATCAACCTTAATGACCATAAAACCCCGGTTGAATAAACTTTTATTATTTCACCGATCCTCTATTAATAGAATATATAATTTATATAGTAGGAGTAGGGTTGATGTCAATTTGACCGGAATTTCTTAAGCTTAAGAAATACAATCCCAAATGCCACCTGCTTCCAATGCCCGGAGCAAAGAATCCACGGTGGAAAGAAAGTCACTTATGGTCTTCCGGGTCTGCTTTTGCCTTCTTTACCTATTACCTATTGGTTATTGGTATGGAATAAACTCGACCGAAGGAAGAGGAGGAAAGGTTTCGTACCCGAGTTAAAGACTGATTTTTCTTTCCTGTTTTAAAAAAGAGGATCCCGTCTATCTACTTTTAAGGAGTACTTTTTAGTCATATTCAATCGCCCAGGAAGCCTCTGATCGGAAAGATCAAGCCAAGCTATTGGGCAAGGGCCTAGGACGAGGGATCTTCCTGTTGTGTGCCATATCCTAAAATATGGAAGAAAGACGGGAAACTTATACAAGGTATATCCTAGATACATATCGAGGTTGCCTGGTTCTTTTCTATGTAATTCTTTAATTCGTTTTCTGTCTACCTCCTTTTTCGGTTGGTGGATCTGGTACACACTTGGGGGCTATACTAGAAGACGTTACACACTACGGTTTAGCTGGGTCTTCCACTTTTCTTCCCTTAGAAATTCGTGGTGCCCTTTTAAGAACATCTTTGCGAACTTCCCTACTCCTGTAAGATATAAGAAAAAGAAAGAGGTTTTTCCAACTCTTCTTTCATGGGGAAAGGCCCCGCTTGTGGCTCAGGAGCTGAGGGAATATTATGATCTAGAGGTTCTTTTTTCGAAGAGCTTGCATTGATTCCATCGCTTCCGATCCGACCGTCAGAAGCATATTCCATTCTATCCAGTCGATAACTTCAACCAAAAGTGCTGCTCCAACCCAAAGGAGGCAACTGATACATAAGCAAAGGAAAGTTAGAATGACTTGTCGAATCAAAGAAAAGTTCAAAAAGGATTTCGCGAACATAGCTTATTCTTATGCCTTAATTAATAGACTCCAGACGCTCCATTGTCCTAAGCTCCAGGCTTTTTAAGATCCAAGGCATGTGGTAGAAAGATTGGAACTTCTCTTGGGAGTGCTCTTCCACCCCGCCCTGCTCCTGAAACATAGTCTTTTTTTGTTGTCTCCATAGTGAGAGTGCTTTCGTGCTTGTTTCTCTTAGTTCACTCATCTGTGTAAATAGTGAAAGGCCAACCAGTTATCGATGTGGTAAGATTTTCTTATCTAGCGAAAGACCTTCCCGAATTCCTATTTCTTTTGAAAAGAGTACAGTTATTTAAGTTATATAGTATGGGGAATGAAGCTCTCTTTCCGACATCTAGCACATAAGAAGAGCGGGTGTCCCTTTACTTGTTAGTCTCGGTATCCAAGTTCTTCTTCCTTCGATCCATCTGGTCGATCATCAGAAGGAACTGGCAACTTGTTTCCCACTCATTATAATTTTTAACTAAGAGTCAAAACCGTAGAAGCAGCGCATCTGAAAAGTCTCATCCTTCGCCTAGTGAACCGAACTAATCAGCTTTCCCAGCGCCTGTATCACAATCAATCTGAGCCCGCATCGGAATAAGCAGATAGTGACAAGTTAGCCCGCTTCTCTCATTCTCATATAGGATCCCTATAACAGGAGATATCTTGAGATATCAAATAATACGATGAAGAACTCCTTATAAATGAAGAAGATAGAAGATACGGTCTATGCAAGAATTGAATCACTACTTTTCAGTATAGAGCCTGTGTCTATCCATCTTCTAATTTCTAATCCGAATCCAAGCTATACCTCCTAGCCTGTTCTTTCGGTGAAAAGTGCTAAATCCGTGTAATGAGAGAAGGCTCTTTCTTTTCTACTCGTTGTAGACTATGTCATTACTGGTCTTTCTTTAGCTATTCAGGAAGATTTCCCCCGAGTTTCCAATTTGCTATTTTACTAGATCGAGATGCTAAGTATATCGAAAGATAGGACTTTCTCTCTTCTATTTTTTTATAGACAGATATCGAACTCCTTCTTGGATTCAAGAAATGTGGGAATAATGGGTGCGTCTAGATTAAGACGCCGCTTTGCAGTCAGTTTTAATGGGATCAGTTCGAATGAACTTGGATCGAGCCAGATGCATTCTCAATCGAACTCTCTTATTCTTCACCTTAAAGGATCTTAGGATTCAATAGAATAAGTGATACACTCCAAAAAAGGTAGTGGACCCTGTCCCCTTGAGGGGCCATACAGGCTTTGCTGTGCTGTATACCATACCTCGATATATTATATATAATAAATGGAATCTCTATTGTGCCCTTCAACTTACAATGTGTTAACACGATAAGATTACAAGAGGCTTGGCTTACCTTTTAGCTTCCTAAAATATCCTACCAATTCCCCTGCTTTTTGTTTTCATTCACTCTCCACTTTTTCTCACTGTGGCCACTTTGTGCATGCAGGTTAACTCAGGTTGGCATCTATGGATGTCGGAGTAGAACTCTTAGCCAAATAGCCAAACGTTTATTCCGCTCAAATTGAGCCTGCTATTTTTCCGGAACGATAGACTATGTATTATGTATATAGTATAGTAGTAGTTAGCCTACCAATTCAATTGGCCTAGACTGACTAACCAGTCATTGATTCTATGATTAACGGAAGTCTTTGTGCGTTTAATTCGTATATCAAAGAATCAAGTTATGGCTTATGATTGGAAGAATCCCTATAAAATATATTTATATATATGATTGATAGGGGCAAAGGGGCGACGCTAATCCCGGTTATTTCGTCTCCTCTTTTATGCTTTCTTGCTCATGCCAATGCCTAAACAGTTTCAAAATCTGCATGGGATTCATGAGAACATCGGCTTCTCATGTCGATCTTCCGTTCGGTCAATTGGTTTCCTTGAATTGCAATTGGCTCTTTCCTGCTTTCAGGCAAGTGACGGGGCTATTCCCACAAGACTAGCAACCAATATCTGACGCGAGGCCAGTTCCTCTTTATACGATTACGATAAAGATCGAGCCGCCCTGTTGATATGCAGCTGCTCGAGAAAGATCGAAATGCTACGTGACGCTTCATATGCGGATACTTTGTTTTCATTATGACTAATGAAGGCTCCTTCTTGCTTGATTGTTATTGCTGAATCTGCGAGTGTAAGTGTAATTGGCTGTTGCTATGGATACATCACTACCAGCCTCTTCTCTTTTAAGATACCTCTCATATGCAACCAGCTTATCATGCAACTCCTCAAAGGTGATGGGATTTTATCGTGCACGAACCGCTGCTGCAATCTCCTTAAACTCAGGGCCCAGGCCATTGAGAGCATGAATAATGATATCGTCCTCCGAAAATGGTGCATCAATGATGGCTAACTCATCAGAGATAGCCTTTATCAGTTGCAAGTATTCTGCCACAGGTTTGGTTTCGAGCCACGGCGAGTGAGGGTGAGCCGCTCCTTAAGATCCATCACTCTTGAACGAGATCTATTTGCATAAAGTTTGCCAAGCGGCTTCATGAGATGTTTTTGCGGATGCTATAAGAGGCATGACCTATTCTGAGACTGATGCAATGATAGCATGCAGCAACCACTGATCCTGTCGAACCCAATAGGTGTAAGCAGGATTTGGTGAGACCGTCTGTCCATCCTTCACAACGGTCTTCGAAGGGCATGGCACAGAGCCATCAACAAAGCCCATCAGGTCAGGTCATAACCAAGAAGCAACGAGTGGAACTGAGCACGCCATGATGGAAAATTCATGGGCGTGAGTTTAAGAGGTAACTGGGCAGCGGCATTGATATCGAAATAAGGACGCTGCTCGAAGCGAGTGAAGTAGATGTAGAGACAAGCAAGGGAGCGGCAGTGTTGTCTGAAACTTCTTCAGCTTTCAAAGTATGGGGTGCTTGGATCTGAAGATCGTTGGAGCGTGATTGCTCTGATACCATGTTAAACAACCACTTGCTCAAAAAGCTTAAGCTATCAGAGTGTGCGCCTAACATTATATGAAAGCATCTGAAGCGTGTGGGCTTAATATTTCTTTAAGAATTCGAACGTCGTGCAGATGCTCAGGTGCCGTAGGCTGGCTGGTAAAAGAACCGGGAAGTAGAATGCCTGACGTTACTTCAAGCTCTGCCGTCACTGACGAATACGAATCAGCAGTCGTTGGGTTGAAGCCCTTTTTCTTGAATCTATTTACTAGCAGAGATAGATTCAAGGGTAAGGCAAATTTTTCAAAAATTTGAAAGCGGTTCAGCTAAGCCATAACGGATCTTATCACCCAGTGCGTAAAAATCGCTGTTGAATGTGATATTAACCATATCTTACTTTTTGTATTTTTATTTATATAGATCTCATTCCTTATACTCTTTTCTTCATTCATTGGGTTGGAGGAATCCATATAGATCTCATTCGTATTCCAGTTTTTTTTCAGAGTTAGATGTGGCCTCTCATTCCTGTTGGAGTGAGAGGGTAAGGGAGAAAGGGTGGGTGGCCCCTTACGCGCTTTTTTAGGAGGAGTTCAACTCCGTCGGATGGAACGGAAGCGCATATAGGAAACGAATCGGGCATCTATGGAGAGAATAAACCTTCTGCGTTGTCTAGTAAGCTGCCATTTTCATATATTGATCTGAAAATAGAAAAATTCCATAGGGAATCAGAAGGAGTCTGAATAAGATCAGCAGGAAAGACAATGATAGGGCGTCTCAAACAGAGGCAGTGTTGCAGAAAAAAGATCTTTTTTCTTCTGATCTTAGTACAAATTCGGTCGATATCGACAATCCAGTTCCGCGGGAAGGAGGCCTAGAAAAGGTCAGCGGGCCAATAAAAAAGACCTGCCTTTGACGCTACGCTGTGCCGACCAGCAGCGGGCTGCTAGTCACGAGCTGGTCAGGGACAGGTTCCGGTCACTACTCTTTCGATGCCATGGCATTGTGGTGGCACGGGAACCACTGAATGGGGGCGCTTTTCATCTCATCGCCGGCGTGTGGAAGAAAAGTGCATCCAAGCACAGCGCAGCCTTCAGGGTCCAAGATTGCTTCGTCGAATGGGCTGGCCTGGGACGGACATCGATCTTCGCTTCGCGGGTTCCAGAAAAACCACCATCTCGCTCTTTCCTTTCTTCGGCGCTGCCTTTTTCTTTGTGTTTTGGCCTCCAAGAAGATGAAGAAGTGGGCCGACAAGAAGAGGCGCCCAAGGGAGTTCCAAGTGGGAGACCTCGTGCTTGTCAAGATGTACAACCACGCGAGGTTAGGTGGTCGTCATCGGGCCCTCATTCGACGCTACGAAGGTCCCTTCCCCATCCTTAAGAAGGTGGGGGCACAAGCTTACAAGGTAGAGTTGCCTCCGAAGATCAAGTACCACCCCGTCTTCCATGTAAGTCTACTCAAGCCTTATCATGGAGACCAAGTGGATCCAAGTAGGGGCATCTCTCATCGGGCACCCATGGGCATCCAAGTTCAACATGACAAGGAAGTTGAAGAAGTCTTGGCCGATCGAGTGGTGCGGCATTCCAACCAACCACCGACAGTTGGCACTTGCGATCGATCGACAGTGTTGATGAAGTGTTCTTCATCAACTGCTAAAAGAAAAGGGCAGCTCACGGAAGGAACTGCAATAGATCTTGTGCTTCTTGCAATTGATCAATTATATCGATTGGTGCTCAGGATCGACTCTAACATCGAGTGTGAAAAGGCCCAATCGAATTGACATTGTCTGACTTGCATCTGAGTCAGACCCATTATTGACAGTCTGTGGACTAGCGAACGAGAGCTTGAAGGTCAATCCTGCTCGCTTCAGTCCTCATCTCCATTCCACTTCGAAAGAGTTCAAGAATAAAAACCTCGGTCCTCCCCTTCTCTTCATTTCAATTCTCGCTCGTTTTCGTTCCTCAATTATTCATATATTAAGTGTTCTCTTTCATAGCTCAAGCCTGTTGGCAGGACTCGATCTGTTGATCGCTTGAAGGTCTGCTTCCATCTTTCTTATCTCTTTCCCGAGCTTAGACGGAGCAGAATTTATTCTTTACGGGTATGACATTTTTTTTTACTTTAGATGAAGAACGCCCTACTAATACAAGTCAAGGAGAGGAAAGGACTCAAGATCCCGAGACAACAACGGGAGAAGGTACGTTTTATAAGCCTTCAATCCCAACATTGGGATTGATATGCTTTCTCTTCCATTTCTTAATATAGATATTCTATTTTTTTTAGGCCATGAAGAACGGGAGAGGAGAACAGGGGGTCAAAGTGACGAGACACCGGGATCGCGTCGCCTTACGACACCAATGACAGTTATTTCTGATGAGGAGGAGGAAAGTCAAATAAAGGGGATGGAAATTTACCAGCCTTCTTCTTGACGGGGGGGAAAGAAAAAGGTGAAGGAGAGGAAGCGAAGCCGGAGCGGGAATGGATCTTGGGGAAAGACATGGCAGATCCTTCATCGAGTTGCATTTCATTATCAAGAAGTACTCCCACAAGTTCGACGGAAGTCACATCGTCTACACAAACGTAGTACTCGTGGAAACTTCCGCCCTAGCCGCCGCCATTGCCTATCCTTTCCTTTTCACTTTATATATGAATAGCTGACGCAGACGGATATAGCCAAAGTTTTATTGCTTGCCATATTTCCACCTGCACTCTTTATGTTATGAAAGCATATGCAATTTTCTTTTATTACCTTGGATGGTGTCACTCCTCCTATTCTCACTTCACTTCATTAAATCGAGTCCTCCAGCATGCTTCTCAGAGGTAGCATGTCATAAGAGATTGCCCTGTTAATGAATAGCCTGCCATTTTCCTCCAGTCGTTGGATAAGAGCTTTAGTAGTTGATACGAGCAAACAAACCTGCAACCTCCCTTGAAGTTCTCCCTTACTACCGAGCTACCGCCCGTCAGGTATATTGCTATCATTCTTTCCATGGTGGTCCAAGAAAACCTCCGTTGCAGTCATTCCCCGCCGTTATATTAAAAGAAAAATGCCCCGTATTTTTATGTGGGTCAAGGGCAAAGGCAATACATCCTGTTATATATGTATATGTAGTTTGAATTGAAGGCCTTCAATTGCTAGTCCTAATATAATTATCTCTCCAGATAAGCCTGTGGAGGAGAGTTCCGGGTTCATGCCAACCAGTATATATAGTGTAATATAATAACTTCTGCCAGTCATCCCTAAGGAGGAGTTTATGGGGCCAGTAGTTGTAGCCGTACCAGTAGTTGCCTTTTTTCTGCAGTACTAAGACTAGCAAGTTAGTTAGTTTTCACGCGCTTCTTTCTCAATTTGCCAAGTGTGAACTTCCCATTGCTAAATTGAGTCCATATAACCTCATCTTCTGAGCTATATTCTAAATAAAATAATAGAAGAACATAAATAACTCTGAATTTCCACAAGATCAGATGATCTAGCTGGAGGCCACATTCAGCCTCCAGAGTTAATGTTAATCACTGCAGCCACTTTACTTTACTTTAGTTTAGCATGAAGAATCGAGGAAGAGCTTTGCCGAGAAACTTATGGGGAAAGCATCTATCTATCTATTCAGTGTGCGATAGCCAATGCTATCCTTTATCTCTAACGAAATTGCATAAGAGAATCTTTGATATAATAAAAGGGTTACAGTCGTCTCTTTGACTGCAGAGCAAAGCAGAATGAAGCTAGTGATGCGTGATGCTTAACAGATCAAATTCGAACCTAATGATGTCCTTCTTTTGATCTGTTTTCTTTAATTTGATTCAAATTGACGCTATATGAGACTGACCTTATTTAGGACAGGAAGGAAGAGAGTATTACGAATTGCCCTATTTGATCTAGTCTCTTCAATTATCGAGACCCGTACATACAAAGATCGTTGTAGCTTATCTCATTCGTCGAAGTCAAATCCCCTTCCCTTTCTTTTTTCTTAGACTCAATTTCATAAGAGAAGAAAGCGTAGAAAGGTTTTTCTTTGCCTTTTGAGTAAACAAAGAAACTTTCTCTGGTTATAACAGTCAGTCTAATGAACGTTCACGTCAGGACTTGTCCTTTTTCTGACAGAAAAGTCGATGTGAAAGAAAGGTACCTATCGAGCTCTAAGATAAAGTGTTTAGGGTGGTCTGCTCCTCTAAGTGGTTGGATAATCTTCCGAGTAATCCGGAACTACTATACCCATTTTATAAAAAGGTGGTACCAAAAAGAGGTGGTATAGTATAAACTCTTTTTGTTAGAAGGTGCAAAATCAATGGGTGCCTCCGCTGCTGTCGGTATTGGAAACGTCTTCAGTTCTTTAATTCATTCCGTGGCGATTCTGGATGCTTCTGATCAATAGGAGGAGGAGGAAAAAGAAAGCTTATGATGAGCATCTATTTGAGTCGATCATTTCCAAGATCTAATTCCAGTTTTTTCTTATGTAGTGGAAACGCCTTACAATCTGAAGTTTTACGCTTAAGGGAAGAAATTTTCTTGGTGGATGCAGGACTTGGGACCCCCAGAATTTGTATGCAAGATGAGCCTACAGGAGTGCCAATCAACCGAGCCACCAGGTTTGAGAATAAGGTAGGATCCCTGGATCTAGTGGCCGGTGAATCACTGATCAAAAAGCATATTTTGGAGAGATTCTTCATCGACCTAGTGGCCGGTGAATCACTGATCAAAGAGCGAGCAGCCGCCAGGTTGAATGATTTGGTGGGATCCACAGATGTAGTGGCTGGTGAACCGCTTCTTCTTCTTCCACGAAGATTCAGACAAAACCGAGCTTGGATAGAACTGAACAAGATTTGGCGAACGAATACGTCTGTCAAAGGCTTTATTTTTAGGAAAGTAAAAGGAGGTTATTCAGTAGCCATCGCAGGTTTCCTTGCTTTTCTGCCATTCCGGCGTAGTCGTAAAAGGAAAAAATTGAATGATCGATTCACCATTGAGAGCATTAACTTCAAAAGGAAGAATATTGTGGTCTTATAAGAGCGGCAGATCAAACTTCAACTTGATGAACGAAGCTGACGAAAAAAAAAGAGCACCTTTTTCAATTCCTTTTCTGCACGTCTTCTGATAACACTCTATCACCTTAATCCATTCTTTTGTTGACGTTCTTGCACTTATTCCGGCCCTTGCTTTACATAACGAAGAAAGGCAAAGGTTGAAGCGTGCGTGCCTTGAGTGCTATAGATGGTGTTCGTGATGTTGCCGTTTCGGCTTACGACTTCATTTAGAAGCGATCTGTTCATCCAAGACGAAATTGAATAAGAGAAGAAAGCAATTCTTATGCCCAAAACTCCCATGCTTTCCGGATCATTGGTTAACAACCAACCGGCAATTTCCGTCTTCCTGAATTGGGAGAGTCTTTCTTCATTTTTCGAGAGAGCAGAGCAGTCAAAGAATGAACCAAATGATTGTTCGAGAATGGCTATTCTTCCCAATTGCTCCTTGTGATGCAGCGGAACCATGGCAATTAGGATTTCAAGACGCAGCAACACCTATGATGCAAGGAATAATAGACTTACATCATGATATCTTTTTCTTCCTCATTCTGATTTTGGTTTTCGTATCATGGATCTTGGTTCGCGCTTTATGGCATTTCCACTATAAAAAAAATCCAATCCCGCAAAGGATTGTTCATGGAACTACTATCGAGATTATTCGGACCATATTTCCGTCTATCATCCTGATGTTCATTGCTATACCATCATTTGCTCTGTTATACTCAATGGACGAGGTAGTAGTAGATCCAGCCATTACTATCAAAGCTATTGGACATCAATGGTATCGGAGTGCGCCTCTTCACGAAGGTGATTTAAGTGCAACGAAATGCCTTATCAAATAATATAGTTCGCAAAGCATCTGGCTTACTGGTAATCTCCCATTCCCGTCGTCGAGAGACTTTTATAACTATAGCATGCCAGAAACGGGGAGTTGATTGAGGTGGTTAGACCTATACCCTGAAATGCTTTCAGCATAGGAGCCTATGGTTCCATTCTTGTTGTTGCTGGAGGTACACATCCCTCTTCTCGGTGTAGAGCGATATACGAGAAATAGATGCTCAGCCTGCAATGTCCGATAACGGCGCTGAAGTAGTGAATCTAGCGGCACCATAGCAATGGCATACAACTTTGGACCTAACGGCCGGCCCAGTAACCTTTCGGAATGGGGGATCCCCGCTGGCAACAACCACGGTAGTAGTTTCGGAACTACTGGGCCTAATGAGGACAATAACCTTATTGCCTGCTCCTCTTTCTTCGCTTCGGGGACGGAGGTCCTACGGTAGGTAAGAGCAGGCACAAGCAACTTGACCGAAGAGGACCAGCGCTTCTACTCTGGAACCGAAGAGCCGCTCGCAGCGAGAAGCAAGGGATGTCGTGAACGGTGGGAGGTCACAGAGAATTGACCTCTTCATAGAGTGATCCTATGATCGATACAGGATATATACTATCTCTCTTTTTTTTTATAGAAAAAAAAGAAGGGTGACTCAACTTCTCAGCGTCAGTTGGGGATGGGACCTGTTGGCATAATGCACGCTGGAACGCGGGAATGATCGGTCTCATGAACGACTACTAAAAACCAACTTTGTTTTTGTTTTGTTCACGATATCCGGTCAGGTCTATGGATGGATCCTTTTAGATCTACGAGCTTTATGCCCCGGCCGTTCACATGAGCATAGAAAATCTATACTCGAGCGTTCAACTGGGCCCCTGACAGGATAGGTGAGGAATCACTCTGGATCTTCTTTCTTAGAGCCCACAACTTCGCCGAGCCGACTAGCATCCTTTGGAACTGCGCATTTCTCGAACAAAGAAGACGACTATAAGTGCGAATTCGCTTTTCGTGGTGAACTGGTCGTCCCATACCTTCTGCCTGTCCTATGTGTGTGGAACCAGGTCTTTTTCGGTTACAGCCTCCCCCTCGAATACATAGGGTAGGTAGGGCTGGGTAAGAAAGGGTCCCCTGTTGCCAATAAACTTTTCCCGGCCTTCGATTCCTCTTACTCATAAAGTAAAGGGTCTTACAGTCGGGAGAACTACCTAAAACTAAAGAAAAATAGTGCTCTTTCGTCAAGTAGGCGTGGAGAGCTTTTTGCGGGGAAACTTGCAAGTACAGTTTGGGGGGAGGCGGGCGTCGACCCAACCTTATGAGTATTCGGACTATAACAGTTCCGATGAACAGTCACTCACTTTTGACAGTTATACGATTCCAGAAGATGATCCAGAATTGGGTCAATCACGTTTATTAGAAGTGGACAATAGAGTGGTTGTACCAGCAAAAACTCATATACGTATTATTGTAACATCTGCTGATGTACTTCATAGTTGGGCTGTACCTTCCTCAGGTGTCAAATGTGATGCTGTACCTGGTCGTTTAAATCAGACCTCTATTTTGGTACAACGAGAAGGAGTTTACTATGGTCAGTGCAGTGAGATTTGTGGAACTAATCATGCTTTTATGCGTGCGCCCGAAAACATAGGCCGACTGCTGAGCCCACTCTGGCTCAGCCGCACCACCCGGGGTGCGAGCCACCCGAAAAGCAAGCTTTTACAGCTATAGGCTGGAGCAGTAGGGAGCCGAGGAGCAAGGCAGTAGATAAGTGCGAAAAAGGGGCCAGGCTCCCGGTGAAGCAGAGAAGACGGTTAGGATAACGAACTTGAAACGCGGAGCCCGAGCGGCCGGCGAGCGAGTGGTTAGTGGCCAATAGCGCCCTAGTTGACGGCATTCCTCTCTGCGGCTGGCACTTGAGAAACCACGGGGCACTCCATACAGAGCAAGCAAGTCAAAGTTAGGGATGAGACGCCCGCGCAAGGACCTCCATTCTCATTAGGAGATCGAACCAAGGACCTATGGAAGTCGGGGCTACCCCGTCCCCATGGACAACGCAACAGTGTCCTGAGGGAGGAGTTTAGAGGCCTTATAGTAGCACGGACTTCTTTTTCTTTGACGATCGTGCGAAGGGGGCCAGTCCAAGATCGTACTGTTCCTCTACAAAGACAACAGACGCTCTCAACGGCTAGGCGCCACTCTCTTTCTGAGTTATTCCAGCTTCTTCATGATTTCGTGCCGTGGTGAACAAAGAAAACAAAAAAGAGGGCCGTTTCCGCGGACCTGCAACGGCTTCAGCCGCCTCTTCTTCTTCCTATAGCCGTCTGTTACGAGTCCGGAAAGCCTGGAATCCTCAATAGTTGGGATCTCTCAAAATAAAAAAGGGCGGGGAGGGCTTCCGCAAGAGCCTCCCCCCTCTTCCTTCCCGGTCAAGATAGATGGAAAGGAGCCCTATCAAGTAAAGGCCATAACCAGCCTTCTTATTTATGTACGTACACTTTTGTTTCACAGGGTGGGGCCTACTTCCTTCAGCTGGTTTTCTTCCAGAACAAAGTCGCGGTTGGAGCTATGAAGCTTTTCTTATTATAAAAGGGGAAAGGTTTGGCACAAAGCTGCTCGCTTTCTCGCTTCCGAGAGGCGAAGGGAGCCTGACTTACGGGTTCCAAGCCTGGCGTGAAGCGAAGGGATTGGATTTCACCTATGATCTCAGATCAGTGGGCAACCATAGTTTACTTTTTTCGTGGTGTTGTTGACGTTGTTGAAAGCGAATTTTGTTGTAGGCCTCGCTTTTCGGAGCTGCTCCCAGCTCACACTATGGTGGAGGAGGTGCCGTGAAGATTGCGGAGTGTGAGCAGTACGAGCTGAAAGGCTCCCATACTGTTTGGAGGGCAGGAGGCATAGATGCCAAACAAATCTGACCCCTATCTATCGTCGTAGAAGCTGTTTCTAGGAAAGATTATGGTTCTCGGGTATCTAATCAATTAATCCCCCAAACCTCCGAAGCTTAAGCGGAAATGAAGCGGGTGGTGAGGAAAAAGAAGAGAAGCCAAACAGAAGGCTTCGCTCGCTCGCTGCTCTAACTATAGTTTAGTAGACAGCAAGTAGAGTGCATAAGCCCCATTAGAGATAGAGGCGAGTACTACACGAGCTCGTAAGTAAAGTACGGAACGAGCCTTGTCTACTTTTAGACCTCGTCTTGCTTGCTTCTGGCGAAGCTTCCTGCACGTCAGAATAGGCATTCTGGTATGGTAGGAAGACTACTTTGACGGCCGACCACCACATAGGAGCGATAGCGAAGCCAAGCCGTATAAAGGCGAGCAGCCCTTATAGCAATAGCAAACTATATACTTATAGCCCTCTTTTTCCCCCGCTCACAGTAGTTCGTCGATCTGATGAGAGGAGACAAGCCATTTATGATTCCAGCCCAGAAGACGTCTATTAGAAGTAAAAAGAATGTCATATATTTCAGGAGCTAGATTAGTTGACGAGAAACAAGTAAAAATAGCCTCAACAAAAATCTCAGGAATTGGACCTAAAAAAGCCATTCAGCTTTGTTATCGATTAGGTATCAGTGATAACATTAAGATAAAAGAGTTAACTAAATATCAGATCGACCAAATTGAACAAATGATAGGTCAAGATCATGTTGTTCATTGGGAATTGAAGAGGGGAGAACGAGCAGACATCGAACGATTAATTTCTATTTCTTGTTATCGTGGAATTCGTCATCAAGATGGATTGCCCTTACGCGGTCAACGAAGTCATACTAATGCAAGGACTTGTCGTAAGCTAATTCGGAAATGAAAGAAGTCTACTGGAAGCCCTTGGTACTTGTCTGATCAATCACACTGATAGCTTCAATAGTTCACTGAGATTTTTCTTTCGTTTTTTTTGGTATTTCACCGGTTACTAATCGTTTATACGTATAGTAGGCTTCCTTCGCCCGCCTATCGTATCGGCTCGGCTTTGTCCGCAAAGCTACTGCTTTCGCCTCTGACGGCATGAGCGGTAGCTCATGAAAGGTATATTCATTTTTTTAGTGGTCGCCCTTCGCAAAGCTTCGCCAGAAGCGACTAGTCGCTTCCCGAATGTCTCTTTACTTTAGTATATATAGTGACGTCTTTCCAATGCCTCCTTCCTCGCCGCCAACGTACGCTATGTTGAGAGTAAGCAAGCTACCTTGCTTGCATTCGTTAAACGGTAGCTTCCGCGCCCTTCCTGCCTGCTGAAATTGATGTGAATGATCGTGACAGCTCCTCAAATCCTATTCAGTCTGATTAGATATGTCACTGAAACAAAGTGATTCCGTTCTGGCTTTGTTTTCTTTTCGGATTTCGAGGAGGAGCCGGGCGACGAAGCCGTCATAAAGATGTTTCCGATGCGACTCTCCCGGCGAGAACAACTTTCTCTATTGTTCTTTTTTTTTTCGGGTTTGGTCAGGAGGGACAAAAGAGAGATGCTTTCTTTCTATCAGTCAAAAGCGGATACCGTCCCCCATGCTCTTACGGTCCGCTTACCGAGGAATAGAAAGGTAGGACCTGGGGCCAGAGCAAGTTGGGTTGGGGTATAGAGCCGTAAGCGCGGTGGGGGTGACAGAGGACGTGCTCGTACGGTTCATAGAAGGATATGATCAACTCGTTGATTTTTGGTTTCACTCCGAGGGTTAGGTTCAAGGGTCGGTCGAGTGGCCTTCGCTCCTCTCCTTATCAGAAGAGTGGCTTTCGCTCCTCTATATTCGAAATATGCCTTTCTAGGAGCATTACGATCTGCAGCTCAAATGGTCCCTTATGAAGTATCTATTGGTCTTATTCTTATTGTGCGCCTTGTGAGCGCGTTTTGAGGAGCGAAGGCAATCGCTCGGATGTTCCCCTAACCCAACCCGGGAACGGACCGGAGGGAACCGCAGCATGGAGAATGTCCGCGTCTCGTCGCAAGGCTCATTTTTCGTTTTGGGTCATAGGGCGGGCTTCGAGCGGGCAGCTTTATCTGATCAAAGGCCGGGGCACAAGGGTCCTGGTACTATCCAGGTGCGAAGAACCCCGGAGGTGACTGCAATGAGCAGAAATCTCACTCACCGGCCTAAACGACGAGCAAACACTCGAACGTGAGAGCAAGGGATCACCCAACGAATGGACGAGCTCCAAGGAGGGAGGCAAGAACCATGCTTTCAGAAAAGTGGCGATTCTTATCTAAATTGCGAGAATAACTGACTAAGCCGTGCGTGCCATAAGAGGTCATTCTCCAAACGGGACAGGGCCAAGCCTGACGGTTGTTTAAGTAGGTTGGGTGACAGATCGGCCATAGGAGTACTCCGGGAAAAACCAGGGCAACAAATGTAGAGCATACGACGATGCCGCCCGTTTTCATTTCGTGGAAGTCCCCGGCAGAGGAAAGGGCTGTAGGTGATAGCGCATTCTGCTTCTTATCGTTAGAGGGGCGCTGAAATCGTTCCTATTGCATCGTGCGTGGCAGCTGGTATATCAGAAGAAAGGCGGGCCGCTTGAACGGGACACCTATTCTCAACATAGGCGGAAAAGCTAAAACGGAAAGGGGCCGAGCTGACTGATGAGTGATTAGCCTTTACCTCACTCTCATGTGGAGCTAACATGGCTGGCTACATACAAGTATAGCCAAAGAAAGATGAAACAGGACGGACGGTCAGAGGCCGCAGCGGGACTACCATAGGAAAGCCCGCCCCCGCTAGCTAACATAGAAAGATATTCCCGGATAGCATCCGTCTCTATGTGAATCTCTTCTCGACCAGCCGAACAAGCAACTCCCTGAGCTTTCGCGAAAGCCGTTGAGCGTTAGACGCGCATCCGTTTTCTTTAAGGGATGGGAATGGCTCAGCCCACATGCATCATTTGATGAAAGCACTCCTGTCGCCTCCGATGATTGCTTTGTCAACCACGCCCCTCAAAACAATGCTCTTCACGCGACGAGACGCGCCTTGGGTTGGGGTTGGGACAACACAGCAATGAGTAGTTCGCTGACGGTGGGGTTGGGTCGAGAGCAGGATGCCGGCCTGGGGCCAACCTATACTTTCCTGGGCCCCAACATCGTCATAAGGCGCTGAAAGCGAAAAGGAAGCAGCCCAGCCTCTTCAAGGGAGTTTTGTTTGGTAGGCGCTGCCTACTCACTCGGACAATGCTCTGAACACGAAAGTGTGCAGTTCCGCCCTCTTATCCCATGCTGAGGCACAGGCAGCGTCTCGGAAAGCACGGACGAGCCACATGCAGGGAAACTTGCACGTGTGGTTCTGGCCGGGGATCCCGGTATACTGTACTAATATGTGTAGGTCCTCGTAATTCGAGTGAGATTGTCATGGCGCAAAAGCAGATATGGTCCGGTATTCCCTTGTTCCCTGTATTGGTTATGTTCTTTATTTCTTGTTTAGCAGAAACTAATCGAGCTCCGTTTGATCTCCCAGAAGCGGAAGCTGAATTAGTTGCAGGCTATAATGTAGAATATGCGCGGGATGCGATCCTTAATAGTTCACTGTTGGCGGAAGCCAATGTCCCGGGGTCCCGGGGACTCATTCTGACTGAAACAGGGGGTGGGTCTTTACCAACTTCAAAATATTCGATTTGTTGAAAGCCAAAAAACGTGAGCGCAACGCGCGAACCTTCGAGAAAGGGCCCGTTAGCTTTTATAGATAGGCTCGAAGCTATTTGACTTTGATTGCAGGGTATCGTCAGATACTGAAAACATAAAATGACTTTGGCTTTTGAAGCGTAAAGTCACGCTTTTCATTTTGTTATGAGTAGGTGCTTGCTGGGGCAGGGCACTCTTCATTCTTCATTCGAAACTAATGAATGTCGGGTCGAGGGTTTCTGCCTTGTTATCAAAAAGGTAGTTTGGTAAAACTCCCCCCCTTAAACGAGCACGGGGCTTAGTCAAGTAGAACCGGGTTGCGCTGCCTGATGCTCCGATCGAAAACAAATCAGTGGGGCCATGCCGGTACGACTGAATATGCGTTAGAAAGGTCAATCCCTCCCCTACGACACCAAAAAAACCGGGCCGAATAAGAGCCCGCCCGCTTCCATAGAACAATATCGTGGCAACGTAGACTTAAGTGGTCATATTGGATCCTTGGGAACCATCACTTCTACGGCCGGCCTATATTGAAACTTGTTTGCCGTGTCGTCCAGCGGAGCTTAGAAGAAGGTGACTCGCGCAGCCAGCTGACTCCTTTTCAATAGAAAAGAATAACCAAACCAACCCAGCTGGCTGGTCAATCTCAGAGATCTTATCGGCCGGCAAACCGGAGACGGACGACCACGGTCCCTACCTTACCAGCACCGAAGGTGTACTAATCAATGAACTTTCGAAACCTACTTTTTCTTTTCTGACAAAAGAAACCAAGCTTAAGCGGTCACGACAACATCCAAAGGTAACCTTTTGATTCTTAAGTAGGCGGACAAGGAAGAGCACGTAAGAATGCCGACCACTACATAAGCCAAACGTGGCTGAGAGAACGCGAGCAGCACAAAGTATAAGTTGGGCAGAGCTTGAAGAAGCGAGCCCCTATCAGAGAAAGCCATTGCGCGCTAGCCTAGCTAGCTAACGTTTTTCAGCTGGCAAAAGTTATGTTAGTTGTAGCGCGCTTTCCCTCCTTCTCTCACTTCGGAAAGAGCAGTATTTTCTTATGATGACCTGGTCGAGAGAGTACGATACATTGGTGTAAAAGATTGAGCGGGATCTGTGAGGTTGGTTATAGTAAGGCCCGGCCGTCAAGCTAAAGCTTGCCTCTATCATTAGTGAGGGCAGTCTCCGTTTCTGGATGGAGGGTATAGCACTAATCTTCGGCCCGGGTTTTCTGTTGAGGGTAACGAAAAGCGAAGCTCGTCACTGGTAGGTGGTAGGTATATATTTTATTTTCTGCTTAAGGTTGGAAGTTTTGAGGAAAGAGAGAACAACCTATTCTTTCAAAGATCAGAATAGTCTCTTTTTCCTGGTCCTATCGAAGCAGTCTTCCTTTCTTATAGAAAGGCACTTTCACATCTTCTTAATTAACCCGAAATGGCTGAGTAAAGGATGGACATACGAAGAGCCCTTCGCGAGAGCTTCCTTTGCCTTTGATTGATAGAAGAATTCGGTGAGCGTCCTTCAATGCTTACTTTGTTAGTTGTTTAGCCTCCTTCATAGATGTGGAAGGGTGGCAGGATTCTTTTCTCATAGACCGTAATCGTAATAGATTCCCCTTCTGGTAAAGACAGAGAAGTCGCGAGACTGGCGTTGGCGTCTGCCTTTATGTTCTGCCCCAAGGGGACATGTTCAATGTTGAAATATGCGAAGGTGTGTGCTAATTCGCTCGCTGCTGTATGGGCGGGTAAGAGATGCGGTTTTCTAACTTCATAGACGCCGTTCCTTTGGTTAATTACCAAGTCCTCGAACTTCCGGTTGATGTACTTTGATGTCACGAGCTAGTTTCATTTCCATAACATAATAAGGGCCGTGTCTGACACGTTGTTGGAACATGACTCCGAAAAGCCGTGGAAGCGGATTTCAATCTTACTACAAAGGGGGAAGAATTTTCTCTTATCGAGCAGATGAAAAAGGAAGCGGGAGCTCAAAAAGAAGATTGCCCCGCGACCAAGTCTGCCTTTAATGAGATTAAAGACTTCCAAACTAACGATTGTTCCAATCGAGGAGGGGAGAAGACAGGAATACTCAACGGGGATAAGGGCCCGGGTAGAGGATCTGTGAGGTTGGTTTTTTTACGATATGGCTCGCTTTTGGGAAGTAGACCTGGGCAGCAAGCTATCTGTTCCCGTAAAGCAAAAGTAGCTCGAGCCAAAGGCGACAGCGAGGCCCCGGGGGGAGGGGGAAAGTGGGTTTAGAGGGCATTAGGAATCTTGCCTTACAGAAGGTGAATGAGGGCACGTAACGATGCGTCGGGAAGGCTGACAGGATCATCTTCCCTTTCAACAAGAAGGAGAAAGTTAACAGGGGGGACCTTCAGTTCTACAGAGGAATAGCGGGGTATAGGAAGAGCAGACCAAAACCCTCTCTCTTCGCTATAGCGGGCAGTGTGAATCAATAGCTCTTTCAGACAGTGGAGAAAGACCTTTCAATCTGTGGTTACCGATCAAGCCTCTCTATCCTATCCGAGATAGCTAGTCGTCACCTTCAGTCGCAGCAGTGGCCCTTTCATTGCACTCCCTTGGTCTTTCTTTTGAAAGAATTAGCCCATGGGTCAGCAGCGATATGGTTTTCTTCCCTCTTTGACCATGGGTAGCCGGCTTGATGATTGATCTCGGTGAGTTCCACCCGTCTATCGTTGGATGGATCCCTTTTGCCCTCTTTTTGAAGCAAGTCCTCTACCAGTAGGGTTGTATTCTTCATTTCTAGCAGCTCTCAAAAGGCTTCAAAAATGGATTGAGTCCTAAGCCGATCCCGACAGACTAGCCGGACAATGGAGATAGGTGTGGATACGCATCTTTGAATTCATTAGCTCGCACAAGATCTACCTCCTAACCACAGAACCTCAGAGTTCTATCAACCAACAGCCTCATAGAGAAAGGAGTGCCCATTTGTCTGATCTACAGTGGCAGCATCCGCTTGTTGAGATTGAAGCTTGGCCGATGGGAGTAGGAAGAGTGTTGCAGATCAACGATTTTGGTGAGAAGGAAGCGTTATTCTCATTCATGGATGGACTCAAGCCTTGGGCCAAACTCGAACTTCATAGACGTGGAGTCTTCACCATCACTGAAGCAATGAGGGATGCCAATCAGCCGGGGATTTGAGGAAGTTTGACAACCCACAATCTTCTTCAAAGAACAAAGAGAAAGGGGAATTCTCTAAGGATAAGGAGCATCACAATGATGAACGAGGTAAGAGTAGCGGAAATGGCAATCAGAAAGCCAACTTCACCGCTAGGAATGAGAAAGCACCAAGCTCGTATTTTATTTGTGGAGGATCTCATTGGGCCCGAGAATGTCCACAAAGGGCCAAGTTGATGGCCATCGCTGTTTTTTCCACGTCAAGGAATGGAATGATAGACCGGCTTACACCACGTTGAGCTATTCCACCAAGATCAAATGAGGGCCGACTAGGGGAACTTAGCCAAAGGATTACAATTCACTTTTTCAAGGTACCTTACAACGCCGGTTAGTTAAGAACTATTAACGGAGAGTTGGAATGCATCGACAGCTTTTCCTGCGCTTACTCCAATAGACAAAGAAAGGATGGCATATTTATGGAACCGGGATCAAGCGTCACCCTGTGGATCGTAAAAAAGGTCCTTTTCCTGCTTGCGGAAAGCCCTTTTCGACAATCTGCTTCATGAATGTGAGGGATTAATAATCAAACCTGATGTACTCTTTCAGCAGATCATAAGCGAGCCTGCTAGCCTTGCAATCATTCATCAACTTCAAGGCGAGTTCGAAAGCTTGACAATTTACTTTTTTTGAGAGCCCTTCTTGGACTGAGCTCTTCCATAAAAGCAGAGTAGACAAGATGTCGTCTAGTCTAGACGGAGCAAAGAGGAGCCAAGCGGGGGAGCCGGGCTCAACTACTTAACTAGTACGGAGCAATGTCCCTATGCTATCTTCCTCTTTCGAGGCAAGTCTGCTATCTTCGTCTCCTTCTTTGCCTTTACTTAGTCTTTTCTTTCCTTGATCGTCCTTGGTCCTTCTTTCTCTTCTTGCTCTTCATGGTCGATTGCTGCTGTCGACTACCTATGCCTGCCCGCTGATTGCTCGACTATCTTTTTGCGCTCTGTCGAATTCCTATGAAAGAGGCTCACTTGGAAGGAGCGATAGAAGAGATAGCCTCATTCAACAGGAAAGCTTTGTGCTTTTTCTAGCTTTGGCAGGGTTTCTTCCTTTATTGAGTTAGCTTGGGTATATGGAATAGAGTCTTTCCTTATAGCTAGTCTTCTGACTTGCTCTGGAATACGGATTTTGCATGCCTAGCTTTATGGGAAAGATCATATGACGAGTAGATACCGAATCTCATTCCTTATCAATTGTTTGGTTCATTCCAGTCTTTAGTAAGTCAAGGCATTCGGGAAGCAGGAGATCGATCCGCTCTTTCCATCTCTCTTGCCGGCTTAGCCGAACTAGAAGAACTCGAGTCATTCGCTTCCTTAAGCCATGTCCATACTAACTAAATCGGATGGTGACTAGATTCATTCCGTAGCACGGGATTCTGTAACAGCAAAAACGTTGACCCCTACTACCGGTCCCGCATTTCAATCTGAGAAAGAAAGAGAGTCTCTCCCTAAAGTCTCATCCCACGGGCACATCTTGACTATTCAAAGCAGAGAGATAGATCACGCCTAAAAGCTGCCATTTCTATTAAATACGATACCACATCCGATTTGATTGAACTCACGGATCCAATCGCCAAGGAAAGGCCATAGGGTTAAAAGAATTTACCCAGGCATGGGATAAAGGGCAAGAGGAGCCGAGATGGAAAATCGAGCAGCCTATTGCGCTAACGGTAATGGATGAAAGGGAAGAGGGACGAAGTGAAGACGGGGTTGACTCAAACGAGTTGAATAAGCAAGCCAATAAGATCAAATTGCTCTTGTTGAACTCACCAAGTCCTTTGTTTAGCCTTGGTTGGTGAGAGAATTTTAGCATTCATTGATAGATGCAAAGAATTCACCTAACTAGAACTCCGCGAGTGAACGAACCAGACTAGACGGAAAAGCCCATCTGGCCGATCTCAAGCTGGATGAGAAGGCAAATAAAGACGTCTGAGAATATTAGTAATTCAACTAGGCCTTGAATCAGTGGTTTACAGAGACAATTAGTCATCTGCTTACGGCTAATCTGCTCTTCGAATCTTATCTTAGAATAGGTTGGAACTATTTAAACATGATACGCTTATTCAGAAAGTACGCATTTATTGCTCTAAGTCCGCTGGGTTGGATCGAACTAGTTGGTTTGGCAGGAAGATAATGGCATAAAAGAAGCATTCCACTTTTGGAAAGAGAAGAGTCAGTCTGATTATAGATCCCTCTGTCTTGCATTGGGTTAACTGGAGCTTAGATAAAGCGATAGGCAGAAGAGAGAGAATGAGTCTGTCTTTATAGACTGACTTTCCTCGCATCAAAGCTTTCCGGTTCTCTTCCTTTATGAAGAAATTATCGACGAAGAATATCTTTATACTGTTCATCAACAGAAAAGAAGTTTTCACTCGGTACAACTATTCTATGCTAGCATAGCATGCTTCTACTTATGTTGCAAATTCCGGATCTGGAACAATCCTTTCTTATTCGTTGATGCCAGTCTAAAAATCCGTACTTTAAGACTAAAAGGCTTTCGGCTTTCTAGCTTGAAGCTTAAGGGCTAAGGGAAATTCATCCTTGGATCAATGAAATAGTTGAATTAGCTAAGATGCAAGAAGCAACCTCTTATTGAAATGACTTGTTGAAGTGCCAAACCTTTCTCTTTCTCCTTCGATCCGATCCTTTCTGTGACCCATGGTCTGGAAATGAACTTATTGTCTCTTCGTCTCTTGCCTTTGAAGTTCGGATATTCCGATGAAAGCTGATTCTCTTTCCGTCCCTCGTCATCGAGGGGAAGAGTCGCTATCTATCTATCCATATACGTATTCCAGGGATCGGTCGATTGTTTTTACTGAGGGGTCCCAGGCCGAGAAAACGTTCGATTTGCCGCTTCCGCCCTTCTAGCCCTGAATCTGTTCATGCTAAGATCGGGAAGGACGCATCTAACAGCTACTTAGAGATGGCAAGGCAAAGGTAATCAGGGCTATTGGCCTACTCGAGACATTGAATAGTGTCTCAAGCAGCAAGAGGGAAAGCAAAGAGAACGGCGCATTCGAGAACATCTGTGCGGGGATATCTAAACTATTGGATTCACCTCAGAGAAAGCACTTTACTGTCAGGGTCACTTCTCTTAAGACAGGCCTTGGATCGCGAAGACCCTGCTCCTTCTTCCTTGATAGAATAGCAAGCAGCGCCGCAAGGAACCCAGAGTCTGCGGGAGGCTTATTACTTCAACTAGTCCCCATGTTCCTCAAACGGATCTCTTAGTTGTTGAGAAGGTTGCCCAAAAGCGGTATAAGCGGTATATAAGGCGTACCAGTCAATAAACCAGATATAAAGATGAAAGATGGCTACTTTCGCTTCACTACGTATCTTTACGTTCAACTCATTTCATTACGTATCTAATCTCCTAAGCTTTTGGTGCTGCTAGAAAGCGTTCAACCGGCCAGAAAGATACGTAGGTTTGAGAAAGGAAGACTCACTAACTGAGAAGAGCAGTGAAACTCATTTCTAAGTTCGAGGTCGACTAGATCGAGATCTTCGATCAACATCCTTACTATCCATGGTAATACCCAACATGGGACCCCCTTAGACTTAGATAAGAACGACTGTACTACCCGTCATACCCTTTAACGACAGATACCGTTAGAGCGAGCGGTAGATCGAAGAGAAAATATTAGAAAATAAGACTCTTAGACTCACTCCATTCGTTCACTCACTGAGATTCGTTTCACTATGTGAAACTCATTTCTTTTAATACGTATCGTCGTTCCCCGAATTTATAGTCATAGCCCTAAAACACGTTGAAACGTTAATCCAGTAGCACGACGAACAATTCCAGGAGCAGCAGTCGTTGGCAGGAAAGGGATGGGCCAATCGGTTCGGTTTTCGGCGGCAAGCATAGCCCGATAGCCAGAGAGCAAGCCAAGCAGCGGACAACAGATGGTGCAGCGAGGGGTCTTGGGTAGTTCAATATCAATAAGAGTAGTAAGGTCAGGAATCCCGGTCTTTGAATGGATCAGCTAGCAGTATAAGTAATAGCCACGCCAGTTAGTGAAAAGCATGAAAGCTGCGGCCTTATTAGATGTGGGGCTTTAGTCAGAGTAGCAATAGCAAGCGGTAGCCCCGGTCAGGTAGTTAGGGAATGAGCAGTAGTCCAAGTGATAAGGTGAGGTAATAAAGCAGGTCAGACAGTAATCATAGGCAAGGATCCCAATCTTTGAAAAGAATCAATAAAGGCGAAAGGTAAGTAGTCGTAGCTGCACAAGAAGCGGTAACAGCAAGAAGTAGTAGTCGGCCGATAAGAAAGAGTAGCTTTAGAGATAGGGGGAGTAAGGTGCAAGCATATAGGTCAGAAGACGGGTTAGAGCAGGAAGTGGTAGTCCGGTAAAAGCAATAAGAGTATTGAGGCCATCGGTGTTTTCATTGGTCAGCAAGAGTAGGTCTGCCGAATGAGTGAAACTCATTTCAATAACCGTTATACGTATATTTGAGTTCAACTGATTCAAGCTTTTCCGTATCTTTTCTTTTTCTCAGTTCAAGAAGTCTTAGTGTGGTTAAGCCGGGGCCAGGGTCAGAAGTTTTTCCATCTCCCAGATCAGGCAGAGCCTCTACGCCTTCTTCCTTTGTATTCATTCAAATGCATTTACCTTTCCTTTCTCCCCCCAGGGGTAATTTGAATATAGTTAGGGTGTCCTCGTCTCGTAAGGACAAGAGTTCTGCCATTCCTCAACAACAGGAGCTTATTCTCGGCATCAATCCGTGAAAGCCTTCAAGCTCAATCCCTTCTTCCCCACTCTTTTAGGAAGACTAAAGATCGTGGCATGGCATCTCTCAGTTCCTTTAGCACAAGCCATTACTTAATTTTTTGTTATAGTAAGTAAATCCCTTCTCTTCCTCAAGCTAGTACCAAAAAACCTATTCCTTTCGGTTCGCTTCGCTCGCTTGAAACTGCGATTGCGCTTCGCTAGCTAACTACTAATAGTGCAACTACTAGAAATCGAAACTAAAATTTCACCCTCCTAAGAGGATTTTAAACATTATTCCATTAGCGATATGTTTATCCCCAAAACTGGTTCTCATCCGAGGAAGTGCTCTCTCTCTCCTATGTCAACCAACCTCTACGGAAAAACGAAGGGTGAAAATCCTGGGTTGGTTGGTTCCTTTGACGCAGAGCAAGGAAGGAAAGATTCAAGGGCTGGAAATTCCAAGGTAGCTTGCTTACTTAATAGTTGGAAGATTGAGCAGCACCTTACGGAAGCAGTTCTATTCGCTAACCTAGATACGTATTAAAAGAAATGAGTTTCACATAGTGAAACGAGATACGGAACTTCACTCAAAGCTTGAATCATATGTATCTCAGTTCAAGAAGTCTAATAGTCTTCTCTTCGCTCTTCTCAGTTCTACGTATCTTTCGTAGAAAAAAAGGGGGGGCTAGGGGGCTATAAGTAGGCGTTTGCTATAAGAGCAGCTTGCCCCTTTATACGGCTTGAACTCATTTGTCAAGCAAACAAAGCACAACCAACCAATAGAGAGAGCGGGCTAGACCTAAAGATACGTATCTAGGTTATTGACTATACGTATCTCAGTTCAAGAAGTCTAATAGTCTTCCGTTCTCAAAGATACGTATCTCAGTTCGAACCTTTGTTCTCCTTCCTATACCTGATGTTATCCTTTTGAGTGAATGCAAAGACCCAATTCGTCCGGGCTGGGATGGCTTCCGAAGGAGAGGAATGAGTGAAACGACTCAAAGATCAAGGAGCGAAAGCCAAAAGAGTGACAACTATCGGAGCGAAGTAGACTAATAAGGAGAGGAGCGAAGTAAGGTTTTTTGCTTTCACCAGGGAAACTTCCTTATTTATCTTGCCACTCCTGAGAGTTATCCCTCGTTCTAAGAGCTACTTTCTTAGCTGCGGAAGAAAGGGTTGGTTAGTTAGTTAAGCTACCGGCTGGGCGGAAAGCAGAAACCGTACTGACGCTACTTTATCCCTCCTCTCTAATCGGGACTTCGAAGGAAGGGTAGATATTCGGAGTGCTACCGGATCGTGGGCGGGTTCATCGATGCTGGGAACAACACTGGCTAAGAGCAACTTAGGCTAGCAGAAGCTACAGGATTTACCCTCGGCTATAAGAGTGGGATCTTACCTTAGCTACTTTCTAAGACTATTTCCTGGTATTACCTTCGTTTCCTGCTCAAGCTTCAGATAAGACGAATAATGTAAGCTTATGTCACACTCTGGTACTTCGGTAATCTTGGGGTGTTAAGGATTGAGAAAAAGTCGCCTGTCGATGGTCGATGAGGGAAGTCATCCTCAAGCCCTATTTCCACTTATATTTTAGGTATAACAAGGGGGACAGCAAAAAACCGTAAAATACGCTTAACAGCAACTTCATGGGTGGTCGGTGGTGAACTCATAAATTGACACACAGTATTCACTGCATATGAAATCGCAGGTCGTGTAATAGTAATATACTGTAGAGATCCAAGAAGACTGCTATATTCAGTAGCATCCAGAAAGAAAAGAAATCCCCTTCATGAGCCGAAGGCTTAAATAAAACCAGCTATAGGTGACGTAAGAGGTTTACATTCAAGCATGTGGGCTCTGGACAAAAGATCACGAGCATATTTGCGAATAGAAAGATGAAGACCAACCGGAGTACGAGTAGCATGAATACCAAGAAAATAATATAATTCAGAGACCGGTTTTTTTTCATTTTTGAATAAATTCTGAAAGAACAGAAGGTAAGGATGATATCATCAACATAAAGAAGAACAATAAGATGATGGCCATTTCTGTGATAGACAAACATAGAACTATCCGACCGTATATTACATCCATCCAATTTTTGGATGTCCCAATCTTTGGAAAAAGAAGGAACTAAGCTTTAAGTAGCAGGACGAACTACCGGGCTGAAGGTTTCAGAAAAATAGAATAATTTTGCTTTCTTATAGCCCTTAGCGACTTCACGGGCTTTACACCGAAAAAGAGAATCATCAGCCTGATGCTTAACACGATAGACCCAGTTACACCCAATAACATTCATACCCGGATAAAAAGGGTAAAAGAGACGGTTGGATAAAAAATTCAATTCTTCATGCAGCGCGCCAAATGGGCTCTTTCATGGCAGAGGAAAAACTTCTATAGGTAAGGAAGCTTCAGAGGAGAGAGTTCGCGCATATGACGGATTGGCTTTTTGAATGACATCTTTCACCAACCATCAATCTTCACTTTGACCTCAGAACTCGCTTGCATGGGATGTGTGGAATGGTGAATAGTAGAGGAGGACGAAGGATTAAATATAGGAGCGGAAGATTCAGTGGAAGTGTAATCTGGAGCAGGGTCGGCCAAGATCAGGTTCAGACGACCTAAAACTGGATACAGCAGGATTGGTGGCACCTGTGGTCGTCCCAATAGAAAGAGGTGTGGAAGTCCCGTTTCCACGAAGACCAGCAGCGACTGAGGTTGACCGAGGACTTTGCACTGTCTTCTTAGTACAGGCCTTGGTTGAGGAATCACGTCAGGGTCAGAGAACAGCTGATGCTCCGGTTACGGAAACGCAAAACCTCCGGAAGTCTGGGTAGTCATGGTCGACGTCTCCCGGGTTTCAAGCGGGGTGCTTGTCTGTTTGGGCGACGCCGGAGAAGAAGAGGTCGAGTCTGATGCAACCGAGGAGGCCCAGGTTTTGAGGCAGAGATGTGAGGACGTCGTTCGGGGTTCGTGGCTAGGAGTCAGTCACTTCGACAAAGAGCGTCCTTAATTAGAACTTTAACAGTTTCATGAAAGATATTATGATTTTCTTATTTCCCCTTTGATATGATGAATAGAACGAGTTTACCGGTGAAGTGAGCGAAGCTTTGAGCCTGTGTAGGTTATTATTTGATTCCAGTCTTCCCTGGATTTGATGACAGATTATCATCATCAATAGCTACAGATTCCCATTCTCAATGAATGGAAGTTGGCACCTACTAAACCAAGTGCCTTTCTTTCAAAGGGAGAGGGGAATTCGTTTATCTTAATACCTATAGCGTAGATAGAAGCACGTCTAACCTAACGATGACCACTCAGTGGAAGATTTTCCCTATCCGTACATTTAGAGAGGACTCTACTTCCGAGTCTCATGAAGTTGAAGCCAATGATCAGTATTTTCAAGCGTTGGTAGGTGTATTGTTCTTTATGCACAAGGTTTTTCTTCTCAACCAAGGTCCAAAAGGAAGAACATGACCAGAAGAAGTAGCTCTGGATGTCGGTAGAGCTACTTCTGAACTACGTCCACAGGAGTTTAGTCTCTTTCTTATCTTATTTGCATTAACTCCTTAACTACCAGACAAGAAAGAACAAGGAATGCAGAGCTATACATAGTCTTACTTCTAATCCGTTCCTTACCCATAGACAACGGGGCACCCACTCAAAACTAACAGGGGCTCCTTACTCCTTCACATCCGACCACCGGGCAGACAGACTTGACTCCCCGATTGGACAGTGGTACTCGAATGATACCAAGCATCCCTTCCTTTGGTATGAAAGAAGTAGCAAGGAGGAATCTCGCTCACAGGGAGGAAAGATGCTTTAGATAGGAATTCCTACTTCAACGTCAGCTTGGAACCTTTGAGTCTTTCCTGCTTTGACCCATAAAAAGAAGAAGAACTTTGGGCTCCTACCCTTCCACAACAGCCCAGTAGCTTCCTTACACTATACCTGCTCCCGAAAGCCCATCTACAGACCGGGAAGTCCTCATACACAGACAGGGAAGGCAGCGAAATAATGTCTTACTACAGACAGAACAGAGTCAATAGCCAAAGTAAGACCTACAAGAACAAGAACAGCCGAGAAAGGAAAAAGAATAAGAGGAAGAGGCGGATTCCCTCGCCAATCTGGCATCAGCCATTGTCATACTCTACGGAAAAGCTGGAGGAGAAATAGAGATCAGGTTGTTAGAGGAACCAGCCTATTGCTTGCAGATCAGTGAGGAAGAAGAGCAGGCAGAATTATCTACAAAAGATCCTTCAACCAAAGACTGCTCCATTGTATGGACAACGAAGAGGCAAGCAAGGTGATGGAAGAGATGCACGAAGGAAGGAGATTTTGATCCCCACATGAATGGGCCACAAGATCATGAGGCTTTTACTGGATAACAATGGAGAACGATTGCCATCAGTACGTGAAAAAGTGCCACAGCTGATTCAATATAAATAGCACCTTCTTCAATAGCAGTTGATTCAAGGGAAGCTTATTCGAGCGTCGTAAGCCCTGAGAGATGTCACTTCTTTCCCCAGCTGCTTTCGAATCGGATTTAAAGGAATTGGGTATATCTTATACTATGGATTCAATTCAAGTAATCTGCACCTTCAGCCGATGCCCGATCTCTTGGACTAACTGGCCACCTTCAAGCTTTAAGTCATTAACGAAAGAAATCCGTTTCGGTAGCGCAAGAACAGCCTTTAGTCCATTCCTACAATGGCATTCAGAGCTTATTCCGCATCAACCTAAGACCGGTAATTACTTTAGGCCACTCACTGGAAACCCGGGACAGAAAGTGCGCGGCTAGGGCTACCTAAACCTTTCCTTCCTGCATCTATGAATCAGTCCCGTCCTCTCTTAATGAGATATCTCTATCTGCCTTATCCTGCGCCTATTGGACAAGGAAAGCCTAACCCTTTCATTTAACGGCTATAGCGCATAAATCAATCCCTTGTGCCAGTCTGAGGCACAGCTAGCCCCTTTCGACAGTGGGATAGATGACTCGGTCAAGAGCAGCTTGACCAAGCACGTGATGCTAAGTAAGGATTTCCCTCTCCTTTCAGTCTTCGGTCGAGAACCGCTTTCCCGAACCAGATTGATCGAATTAGATGTGTTAAACATATAGCGTCAGTAGCCTAATCGATCCCTTAAGGAGTATAGAACCTGGTAAAAGTGAGTCAGCACTCGCACTTCTATTTCTATCCTTTCTTCTCTTATACAATTTCGAGTTTGTGAGATTGATCACTCCTAAATACAGCCGTGATCTTCTATACGAGAAATCGCTATCTCGTAGCACCACAGCCTGGGAAACCTCTACCTTACCTCGACAAAAAATCTATTGGTGGATTATTGTCTCAGGAGGTAGATGGGAGCGATCCCAGACCAGACCCAACCCGGGGCGAAAGGGGAGGGGGTTATCATGACTGAGTCACGAGGAGCGGTGTTGCATGTGGAGTGGTCAGGATCAACCTGTTTAGCAGCAACAGCCTCAGAGCTGGACTTTTCTGAGGTGGTGGCGAAGATATCGCTGTACTCTTTTCTTTGTTGAGCTTCAACAGTTTTTCAAAAAAGTCTTTCTTTAACTGACTGCTGATCTTGGTTTCGACTTCTTTTTACATTACACTATTTCGGAAACCCAAGGACTCAATCGTATGGATATGTAAAAGACAGTATTTCCAAATCTATTTAGTATGGAGATGTTGGCACAAGAAGGCGAACTGTCATTATATATCAATCTTTTTCTCTGGCTGCTATTGACTTGACTACATTGTCTCACTGAGCAGTCTTTTCTCATGGAGGAAAGAAAGATGGGCTAGGTCTTCTTCCCTTAGAGAGGCTTATTCTCCTTTCCCTGTGCCAAAAGCGGTTGAATGCGTTATTCGGTGATAACGAAAGAAGTTCCGCATTTCCGAAGTGAAGAACCTATGTAACGGTGGCCGGGTGTGCCTTTTCATCTAAAAGAAAAAGCAATAATACAAGGCTCACTCGAGGCAGAAAAAAGAGTTTGGGTTCACCCGATCGGAGATCTTGCTACATAGCTCTTCCTCATATCTAATCTGCTGATATACTGATGTACGAAAATAATTCAAAAAAAGGGGAGTTAGAGCAAGCACCTTCGCAAACCGCCCTTTATTAATGGTCAGAACCGCTATAGAAGCGAACAACTTGATCGCGAACGTCAGTCTTTCTTTGTTCGACTGACCGACTCGAATCGATTGGGCTTCCTTCCGGGTAGTCTTTAGTTAGAAGAGAAGCCTTTCTCTTTGGGTCTTCACTTGTCTGCTTTCGTTCCACTCCTTTACAGTGCTTTAATTAATAAAAGAGTAACCTATCAGAAGAAATGGTGGGAATACCCGAAGTCTCTCGGAACTGACCGGTTCTACTTGAACTTCCTATCGGCTTCGAGCCGAAAGAGAGTGAAATGGAACCCGGAATAGATGACGCTTTACGAAATCTTTATTTCACAGTCAGTCATCGATTGACTGCTATTCCCACAGGAGTGAAAGGCTGGAAATGAGCCTCTGCCGAGGTCTGTTTAAGTGGTGTAATTTTCTTTTTCTTCTTATTCTTTCGTTTAACCTTATGTAATGTAAAAAAGAAGCCCCTTTTTCTAGTTTTGTAGGTATTGGCCTTGAATCCTCTATAGCGATCTCGCCGCCTGCGAACATTCTCTGGAAGCACTTTTAGCACAAGAGAATAAAGAGGGAAAGGAGAATGCATTATACTACTTAATAGGCTTAAGTAGAGGCGGAATAAAACAACTCAAAGCCAATTGAAAAAAAAAGTCTTTTGTGCTGCGCTTTGGTCTTTGCTGCAAAAAGCGTTGCTACTGAAGATTAGCAATCAGATCAAGTTAATCTCAAGAGCAGACCCTCTCAAGTTCTTAATGAAAAGACCAATGTTATCAGGTCGATTGACCAAATGGGAGCTCTTATTCTCTTAATTGGAGAGAATTTTGATTCAAGAAGTGAAGGGAAAGGCTCTGGCGGATTTCCGCAAAGCTCATCCATACCAGAAAATCTGCAGTAGCTTGGAAGCATAGGACTAAGCTAATTCATTCCCCCCGAGCCGTGCTGAGGAGCCAACAAACGGAAGGATACCCGCATGGGAGGGAGCCCCAAGCCTATTGAATCGTCTCAACCCTTAGTTAGAAGTAGCATCACCCTACCGAAGGGGCTTATCCTTTATTGAGATTAGCACCTTTCTGAACTGAAAAGAGCTAGCGATCACTAAAACGGGTGGACTCTTTCATATTCGGCGCTACTACTGTTCCCTATGTATATATTGTTCGAAGAATCTTTCTATGGTACGGAACATTAGCCAGCAGTTTTGATTCTCTCTCAACAAAAGATTGTGAGGTAGGATCCACAGGCTCTTTTCCAATATCTTCTTTCGAAGCTGTTAACAAGAAAAAAAAAGATTCTTCTTTTCAAAGCCAAAAGAAAGTCTGCTCTGGTATCGTATATAAGATAATGGCTGCTTTGAGTAATGATATTTCGAGTTATAGGGAAAGATCATTTGATAACTAATCTAATGGGCTTGTAGCGCCGGTTCTCCCCTCCTCAATCCATAGCCTATGTATATTATGTATATAAGGAAGTGGCTGGTTCCTCTTTGCCATGAAGAGGGGTCGCTACTTGGATATTCCCTTCTTCCAGAAGAGAAGAAAGAAGGGCTTTTTCTACTCGTTTACTGAGCAAATCACTTGACTAAGAATAACGGGAAAAACTTATCCCAATCCTCGCTCTGGACCAAGGTGCGTAGCCTTTTAACATTCTCTTTCTCTCTTTCTGGCTTAGCCTACCCAGGGAAATGGCTCCTTCTTATTGATAGCACAGGTGAGAAAGACCCCTAATGGGCAAACTTCACTAATATCCCAGGAATGAGGAATGAAAGAACTTCTGCTATCTACTCACTCTTGCCACTGAGAGGGGATGAGTGAATACCTGGAAGATAAAGTTCTCTTATTCCCGGGATCAGGGCATCAACTGCAACATTTAGAAGTTCATACCTGGTCCAATTGGTCTTAAAAATGATCAAGGAAACCCGGGACGGACATTTATGCTTCTGTCACTACTGCGGATAAATTTGAATTGCATCAAAGCTCTCGTTCGAACTTCATCTACGAGAATTCTAAACAAGAACTCGAGACTTGAAATGAATCCAAGTGGAGGTTCTTTCTCAGGGCGTAAGGAATAGCACGCAAAAGACAGCCTGGAAAGACAAAGACAGGATAAAAAGCGGTGGATGAGCGGTAATGGCTGGGGAAGGGGGCAAGTACATCCTTCTGAGTTGTTCTCAACTCGTGGGAATTGCTTCCATCACTAAGCAGTTCCGCTCGGCTGGTGGGCTTTTGTGTTCTAACCTCGAATCCGGACCTTGACACGGCTCTCTATTCCTCGGACATAGAGATTCGCTTGGAGCATATCATTTATATCATAATGAGATAATGAGCTTGAGGCCTTTCGCTCAAGAGGTTAATGAATCTGGCTTCTCACAATGATCAATCATGTGGCGGTGTGGAAAGGCGTATGTACATCTAATTCGAGCATTTTCTACTACTAGTATGGGTAAGCATAAGGGGCTATAAATACGTCTTTTGCAATTCCTCTGTTACGACGAACACACAACCTTTGTATAATGAGCTACTCACGAGATGGGAACCACACGTCCCAGGCTTGCCCCCTACCAATAAAGTACAGCCAGCCACTATGTATCCATGTAAACTAGGGATGAGGAATAGACAACGGCAGTTCGTTATTCATACTCGTTATTTAGATGGTTACAGGGTTGACCGAACGAACGGAATAAATGGAGTGAGAAAGAGCTATTCATTTCACGTAGTTACACTCATTCCTCTCCTTTGGTCCAGGTAGAGGTTACAAAGTCAAAGGTAAAAGGCTCAGCTTTGAGCTGTCGAGTAAGGATTGCTCTATCTCTTAATAAAGGGGCTTTGGTGGAGTACTCTCTGACAGATTCGCTCTTCCTATTCTTGAGGGAGGTGCTCTTGCTGGAATAACCGCTCTTTTAGGGCTGGTTTGGCCGCTCTTAGCAAGAATTGGATTTCTTCTTAGAATACGGCCTTTGATTGAAAGGCAACTAAACTAGTCTTGGCGAGAGGTGCGTAGCAGAACTTTCTCTCTTATCTTAGAGCTAACTGAAGAGAACAAAGCAGATGTAGGAGTCACAGTCCGAGAAGTACCCTCACCATCAGACTAGGGCTATTCGCCAATTACCAAAGTATTCTCTGTCCCAAAAAGAGTCCTATACCCGATCTCACGATTAGAATGAGTTCTTGCTCGCTACGCCCCTTATTGGGACACCTAACGCTGAGATCTCAGTCTATCTCTTTCTCTACTGAAGATCTAGCCTTCTTTTGACGCTTTCTCTCTTCCTTTGCGGGGGAAAGATCTTTCACTTCCTTTCTCCAACTCTGACTGCATACCTTCTGTAGCCCCCTAGAACCTTTACTAAGACTCTTAGATAAGAGCAGTATCCTATGATATGAATCAATCTTTCCCCAGAAGTCGAGAATGTTGCTTCTAAAGCACTAATAGGGTATCGAGAAGGTCATTTAGTCCTTCAAGACGTATTGAAAGCAGCACATCAATCAAAGAATAGTGTGCAAGAGCAACGTCCGAACAAGGGGAAAGGCGACCCGCTTCGCTTAACACTGGGAATCGACGCGGATATCATTGGTATAAATATACCGAATCAGTTTTCCCCTGTGACTATGCTTTCTGTGGTAGCATGATCTTTTTTTTGGAATAAGATGAATGCTTGTGATCCTTTACCTAGATTAAGTAGCTCGTGGAACATCTCCCACTTGCCGCCCTGCTTTTCTCAATCTTCTATCTCGGACTACGGTCATGATCGGGCATCCACGCAATGTATTAAGATGTACAGCTTGAATTTGAGACAGAAAAAAAGGGCATCTTGGAGGTCGGAGATCAGAGCGCTGTGTTTAAGTCGTCTGGCCGTAAGAAAGACTTTCTCTGCGCCAGTAAGAGCTTGAGAAGAAGGGAAAGAGGAAGAAGTATTCAAATCATTCACTATAGGCAAGCTTTAGCTTGGTTCTTTCTTTAGATACTATTTAATTAAGACAATACCCTATAAGACTTGGACGAGAAAAGTAAGATTGAGAACTATTCATAGTAGGAATAGTCTAAAGCAGTGGTAAACTAGAAGAAGAGTCAAAGGTGGCACAAGCAAGCGCAAGAATCAAAGCGGGGCAGGACTTATTCTTTCAAGTCCAGAGGGAAAGAGTTGAAAGTCGGATTGGAAGATGAGTACGAAGCCCTCATCACTAGCCTTCGTTTGGCAAGAGAAGTTGGAGCAAGAAGAGTCAAAGACTTGATCCTAGCCGCTGATGGAGACAATGTGGGACCTCGTGCTCAGCCGGTTGTTTAGAGAAACCTAATTTCCTGAACATTGCCTCGGTAGAAGCAAACCCAGCAAGCCCATCTCCCGAAACAAGAAAATCAAAGCAAAAGTGCCTTGCGGCTGTCGCGCCTCTCTCTCTGTCTCTTGTTTGTCCTTGTTGTTGAAGATTACTAGGAGTCTTTCCTCCGATCACACACATACTGCACATACTTTGTTTGCTCTCCCCCCTTGTTCGTTTTTCGTTGTGTTTTTCCTTTATTTACTTGTTTTTGTACGCCCAGCTTCACGTTGACTAGCGACATCCGAAGCTTTTCCTGGTGCGTCGTGCGTCCTCCGAGTCCTCTCTCTTTCTTATTTTATTTTAAATATCACTCCTCCCACTCGCCCCTTCAGTACAAGGTGAATCGGACTCAGCCATCTCGAGATCAACGGGATTAGAAAAGCTCATAGGAGAAGGCGATCCAGGACCTAGCGAGGGGAGAGCGATAATCATAGAGAAACCTAAAATAAAAGATTATGGGGAGAATGCAGAGACCACTATCAGTAGTATATGCCCTTCCTGGGAAAAGACCTAGAACATACTTCTTTAAAAGGGCGAAACTTACATGAACGGCCACGGATAGAAACTACGGAAACTGGGACGAAGACGGATACAAGGATAGCAACTACAACTCGATGTTGGGAATGGGATCGAAGAGACGTCCTTAGCCTGTATTACAGTTCTAGCAAATCCACTTTCAAAGTAAAGTTTTGAGCTACAGGATTTACAGTTGTCTAAGAGCTACTTTCTTAGCTGCAATAGCTACACCGGCTTACTTAAGAAGGAAGAGCGGAAGAAAAGAAGCGGCTTAAGCTACTCTTCTTTGTTTTCCTTAGCGGTATAGTACGGCATGTGGAAAATTACAAGAAGAGAGAAGTAGAAGTAACGATACGATAGATCTGCAGGAAATAGCGAAGTACATGAATTTATCTCTTTCCTTAGCTGAGAGAGATGGAGCGAACTCTCGATATGCCTGTTATATTTTCTATTTAGCATATCTTTCTATCGCATTGAATAGCCCGCTTGATCCCTTGCTTCATCTTACTCTCTTTATTTATAGAGTACATTCCTGTTGCTTTCTTGTTGGGTAGCACGCCTGCTCCTTTTGTTTCGTTAATGCATCAGCTCGGTAGCGGTTCGTTATGTGGAGGGACACTCCTATCCTATTTTTGGGCATGTTGGTTTCTGCTCGTGATGGAACAAGCTCCTTTGTTTTGGTCAGGTAACCTGCTCCGCTCTCTCTGTATGGATTGTTTCGTAAGTTGGCCTGCTTCGCTTTTCTTTCAGGAATGAGAAAATCTGAAAGTCCCATGGCAGAAGTCTGCTCTCGAGTAAGAGCAACAGTGCCACGAGCCACTTGCTTGATCAGGAAATTCTTGAAGATTTGGCACTGATCGGAGAGGGAAGCTTTCTCTACGTCTTTTCTTTATTCACGCTGCAGACAGAGCAAACAAGGGGGAAGCTTAGTCTCATTTTTGAAGTTCTTTCATGCCAGACTTCTCTAACTAGTCCACTTTCGAACTTGGCTTATCTAGTTCTAGAAAAGAAATATCTTATTTATATAGAGTGGATTAGGATCTTTTTCTTGTTGAATTATCCGTTTGAGCTCAGCTTTCAAGGGGGGAATCGGCAGTTTTGTCTTTGATTCATTTCAGACTCCTGAAAGCATCTCCGTTCGACCTTTCACGCCACTGACTAAGTCCGCCCTGGGTATGTAACTTGTTTATGTAGCTCGTTCGCTCGACTAGCTTGGATGCTATACCCACCTACGCACCTATGAACTCAAGAGCTTGAGTGAGTGACCTACATTGAGTAGGAATGAGGCAATATCCCTTCTAAGCCTAGGAGCTCTGGGAGGCATTATCCCAGCTACAGTTGGAGTTGACGGTCCCAGTCTTTTCTGTTTGCGTAGGAGTTCTTCCTCTTGCTCCATCGAATGCACTGAGAGAAGTAGCTGTGAGGAAGAAAGGGCTTTCTTTCTATCGCTGTAGGATGAACGACTGCAACTTTTTATTTGATTCTAAAAAACCTCTTATCTTATCCCCGCTGTTGAAGAAAGACACGGTCTTAGCAGCTATGGAATCCGTTGGAACTAGAAGTTTTTACTCTTTTGGAATGGAATAAGCCGTAGAGATAGGTCGTCCATCGACATGCCTAGGTCATTCTCTCGATCAGTTTGGTTTTGAAAGAGATGGGTAGGCAGGGGTGGGAATTGGTTAGTACAGTAACAGTAGTGGTCTTTTTTTTTCCCCGGCTGGTGAAAGTCATCCCGCAGAAGCAGTTGGGAGAGAAAGATTCCCCTTGCCTTTTAGCAGTGCTTTATCGAAGTCACTTCTGACCCGCTTTGTGGGGAATTTCTTCCAATTGCCTTGTCCAAGCTGATGGAAGATGCTTACAATTCTTGTGTCTAGGCTTCGTTTCGTGGTAGAACTTTCTTCCTCGCCTAGGTGTGCTGCTATTGATTGGTGCCCTATCCAGCCCGTGCTAAGGCAAAGGACTTCTTCGGTAATATCTTGAATCAAAACCAAAGAGCGCCTTCTTCCACAGAGACGACAGGACTTTGGTGAGTCAACACTGAAGTTTTTCCTAGTTAGAATCGGGCATAGAAGCGATATTCCTCGGCAAGAGTCTATATTTATGTAGTGAAAAAGCCTTCTCCGTTTGGGTCAGTAATAACGTACGACCACCAACAACCTTGGAGGGGTCTACCTTACCCACCTACTGAAAGAGATAACCATCTTTTCGAAGCTGCTCAAATAGCCGTATCCCGAAGTGGGTATTCCAGGTAAAATGCTCAATTCGCTAAGGTCTATTATCTTGTGATAAAGATGTTTGATGCCAGGCAGGCTTGTTGGAGAACTTGTCCCTGTAAGTTGCATTCTCGACTCCTAAGACATGTGATAATTTGTATATGAGTAATCTTAGCTAGCGACGCCTTCTTTGCTGCTTTGCTGTTCTTTTCCTAGCGGACCTAAATGCATTGATCCTCGGACATTGAATTCGATATTGCATAGGTAGAGCTGCATGTCTATATCTGAGCAGGCAAACCTCGATGCTTATTCCCCATCCGAGCCGCCCATTGTGCACTATACTCCCCTTATTTCTAGCACCGGGCTTTGGGATACATATAGTCTATTAGTCTATTGAATCACAGGTCAACGGAATGCGATCAGAGGCAAGCTCAACAAGCCACTTCTCAATACTCTCAATACATAGTGGATTCAAGTTCAATGAAACACGTTGGCTTAATGGACGAATTCGTATAGGAAGGGGCAAAGGGTAGACGGAAGAAAGAAAGCCATCACGCACGAAAGCAAGTCTAGCTCTCACCTGATCTCCTTTAGTCTTTCTCCCAGTCGATTATAGAAAGGAACCTCAGGGCCACTCGATCACGGAAAGAAAAAAGCGCAGCCTATTCTGACTAATCTCAATTCCTACTATAGCTTGAGGTTTAACCTGATTTTGATCTCAGAAATAACCCGGCAAGAAAAGCCCAAGCTTTCTTTCGATTACGTCTGCTTCCTTTCCCTTAGCCTTAGTTAGTCGTTTAGTCAAAGCCGTACGTATGTCCCTTTCGAATCCTTCTATCATTCGAAGTAGGAGCTGGGGTTGCGGGCAGAGAACTATTGGTATAGCGAGTGAATGTGCTTGCAGTGGATTTACTACCATCCCCTAACCTTGAGTATCACACTCTGTGAAGTCTCTCTTTGGTATTGGGATAACTTCAAGCCCCTTAGCTCGCTTGTATCGGGTTGAGCTTACTTTGAACTTGTTTTCTTTAAGTCACTTGTCAGGAGGAATCTTCTTTTTTTCTTTTATTCATATATTCTTTATTCATGGTCGGAGATCAAGGCACAGCACAGATCGATCCGAAGCGAGCAGAAAGCTACGGTTGAAAAGCCAAGCTCCGAAAACTACAGTACAGAAATGGCTTTCAACACGGAAAGATGTTCCTTTTAGGCTTCTGCCGTTTCATCAAGCGTCTGCCTTTTTTCCTTATGAATGGCATAACCAGGTCCGCGTCCGCTTCGGCAACTGTAGTCTTGGAGCTCGGTTCTGAGATCTCAGTGCAGTCCTACAGCTCATACATAGCCTATTTTTTCACAAAAAAAAAAATGAGCTCGCTGGGTGCGCCGGTTGCTTGCGCAATCTGTATTTTATACGGCCAATCCATGATAGGCTGATGACCATTCTTGACCGAATACCAAAAAAATAAGATCCTCTTCTGGATCTATCTAGCTGCCGTTTGTCACCATGGCAACAAATGATCAGACCGGCTGTGAAAATTCCAGCCTCTGTCTCCAACAACTCGGCTTGGTGTGATCAATCCAATAACTCAAGGTGGTCAGATCATCACCATTAAGCCAGCCACGCAACTTCCTATACCTATAAATTGAAGCAGCAACTACCTCACTTGGAAGGCACAAGTTGATGCATCCCTGCCCACCAGCCACAGATCCTGCAAGAAAAACTTGGGTTCGTCAAGATGGTCTTATCTGGCATGCTATCATGGCATCTGTTGATCTACTATTGTGCCTCTGGTTGCAACGGCGCCCACCGCTCATGCTGTTTGGATAAACAAGTCACAATCAAGAATTTATGGCCTTCAGGACTCCCTTGATCGCCTTACCAAAGGAAAGGCACCAAGCCGATCTCTCAACGAGATCCGCATTATTGTTCTTGCTATTGTCGATGCTCCAATCAGTGTGATTCAGCCCTGTCGTCATCAAAATTCTCAGTTAACGGACCTGAGTATAACGATCTCAGTGCTGCCATACGCTCAAGAGAGACACCTATCTATCTTTAAGAACTTTTTGACAAACTTAGTGGCCACCATCGACAGTAAACTCCTATCATCACTGCTCAATACAATCAGCGATCCAATAATCAGAATCGCAACGCTCAAATGGAAACAACAATCGCAGGAAGTCATCATCACTCTCCAACTGATCTCGACCTTCATCATCTGGCAACTTCATTCGACAATCCAACTGGTGTTATTCAGCAACTTATAACAACAGACCAGGTTTTCAATGTCAATTATGCAACGGACACACCGCTCAGGTGTGTCGCTCCCGATCTCACAATCATGAAGATCTCTCTCATGCCCACTCATAAATGCTCTGCCAAATAGGGTCATGGACACTGGGGCTTCTCACCACATTACCTCTGATACTAAGAATTTCCAAGCCTTCTCTGAGTTCACGGGTCCAGATGATGCAATTATTGGCGATGGTACAGGTATTGAGACACAGGCCATACTACACTACTCTTTCCTCTCCTTCTCAACAATTTATCTTGAAAGATGTTTTATGTGCTCCTGCTATTCATAGAAATGGAATATCCGTTCCTCTATTTTTTGAGCAAAATAAAACTTGGAGTCAATATGAAATCCTACTTTCTTTGTTGTGAAAAAGAACGGGGGCACTTCTTGCTCAAGGCCCGCTGCTCAGACGTATGAATGGACAGGATCCTCACCACCAGCTGCCTACATTGCATTGCTTCTACATCCCCTTCCTTTACACTTTGGCATCGCCGTTCTCTTACTCAAATTAATATATTATTTATTTGCCATTTCTCAATCCTACCAAGATCATTGTAACTCAATAAAAGTCATCGTTTACCTTTTAATCAATCCACTTTGAGTTGAAAAATTATTTTTTAGTTCTATTACTAGTGTGTACTCAGATGGCGGTAGAGACTATACAAGCTTAACTAAAAGACTTTCAAACATGGTAATACAGCATCTCCTTTCACCTCCCTACACAACTCAAAGGATTTGTATTGCAGAAAGACGTCACCGCCATATTATGGAAACAGCTTTAGCTCTCTTACATCAAGCCTCCGTTCCCCTTGCTTACTGGCTTTATGCCAGCTCCACGGCTGTGTACCTAATCAATAGCACGTCCATATTAAAATGAAAAATAAAAAAAAAAAAAGGTCAGTCACCTTATGAATCTATCTTTCACACCTCACCTACTTATACTATACTTCGCACGTTTGGTTTTCGCCCCTGTTCCAATCATAAGCTTGATCCTAAGTCAAGACCTTGTGTCTTTTTTGGCTATTAAATATCATTGTTACCAATTTGCCTACTCGCTTTTATAGAACTATTTTTACCTTTCTATCGGGTATCAGAGTCAAATCTCCATTTATAGCTTGATGCTATACCCCCTGCTCAAACAGCACCTGCCACAATAGCTACCATTGCTCTTCCAACGACTCATGATATTTCCCAAATTCCGATGCAGTAAGCCCCTATCTCTACAACATCAAACATTACCAATTCGTCTTCTGCTATTTTTATTTTTGCCTCAACGGACTATCCTGTCCATTCAGCAGCTCCCCCCTAGTCCGGCATTGAGTGAAGATGTTTCCAACTCTTCTTCACAGCAGGCAAGTAGTCTTACACCCCCACCAACTCGGGTTGTAACTCGTTCCCAGCATAAATAAGATTTTGAAACCCAAGAAAGCACTTTCTTACTCTGGCATCAACAGATCCAGTTGTAGCTCCTCAAACATATCAACAAGCTGCAAAATATGAAGTATGGCGCAATGCGTGAAGAAATCGATGCACTTGTCCGAAACAAAACTTGGACACTTGTTCCTCCCTCTGCCAATCAGAACGTCATTGGGCTTTCTCGGGTCAAACTAAAATCAGATGGCAGTCTCGATCGATTCAAGGGCCGGTTAGTTTGCCAAAGGTTTTCATCAACGTGCTTCACCTATACCTTCAGTCCCGTGGTAATTTTTTTCGTCTGATTCTTACCTTTGCCACATACTGAAAATGGTCCCTCTATCAACTTTTAGTAAATAATGCTTCCTTACTTCTCCCTTGTACAAGGGAGAAGGGAACTATAGAGGATGAGGTCTACATGGAACAACCTCCCGCTTTTGTCAACACTAAGCATCAAACTTATGTTTGCAAGCTTCACAAGGCAATTATTGGCCTCTGTCAAGCTCCCCGTGCCTGGTACACTGAATTCAAGACATTTATATCCTCCATTTGGTCTGTTGGTTCTCAGTCAGACTCTTCTCTTTTTAGAATGCATGGCAAGAACCTTGTTATTTTTCTACTTCTCTATTCTCTATGTGGACGATCTTGACCGGTTCTTCTAATGCCAAAATTCTTGAAGTCAATGCTGCTCTATCAGCTCGGTTTTCTCTCAAAGATTTACAACCTCTTACAACCTTTCTTGGTGTTGAGATTTGTTATACATCTGCTGGTCTTCTTCTTTCTCAAAGAAAGTATATTACTGATCTTCTTCAAAAATTCAATATGTTTGAAGCCAAAGGAGTTAAACTTGCAGCATCCACTTCACTCAATGCCCAAAAAATCAAAAACAATATCGTCAATCAGTTGGTGCTCTACAGTCTCTTTCTTTTACTCGGCCAGATATTCGTTTTTCTGTAAATCAACTATCTCTGTAGACCTACTCACTCACATTGGCAAGCTTGCAAGAGGGTTATGCGCTATCTCAAAGAAAGTGATTCTTATCTTATGGTCTAGCGCCTCGTAGCCCTTAGTGGCATTCTCAGACTCTGACTGGGGAGGTGATCCAGATGACAAATGCTCCACCGGATCTTATTGTTTCTTGGAGGTTCTCCTATTCGTTGGTCCTCGAAGAAGCAACGCACAGTGACTCGTTCCTCTACTGAAGCCGAATACAAGGCCATCGCAAACACTGCTGCTGAAAAAAATTAGATTGGATTTCCTGAGGGCTTCGATTCTCAAGATCAAATATTCCGATGATTTGTTGTGACAACCTAGGTGACACTATTCAGTCCCACAACCCTGTCTTTCACAGTCGCATGAAGCATCTTGCTCTTGATTATCATTTTGAAATTGAGCAAGATAGGGCCAAAACACTGACTGTTCGACATGTTCCCTCGCGGGGCAACAAAATCCTTTCCATTTGTCAATTAATTCGTTTAATTATAATTACTCTGACTGATTTCTGTACAGCGTGAATTATGGTCGCTCTCAACCCCTCCACAGAAACAGAACCAGATATGGAAATCTAGTAACGAAGGGCCGGGCTTTCAACACCTTGGCTTGGTTGACAAAGCGGCGAACCGTTTCTGTGGGTAACTACATAAAAGATTAATCTTTGGGAATGTATTCAAACAGAAGAAGAAGCTTCTGGCTAGGATTGCAGGCATTCAAAAACTCATGGAAAGGCGCCTCACCCTTGCTAAACAAGAGGAGGAGCTTCAAGTCTTGATGTTGCGGATTAATTTGGGAGAAATTAATACTGCATTCTTGCATTTGATAACCATCAGAAGATGGAAGCGTAATCGTATTGAAATTTGAAATGCTTCAAGATAAAATTTTAACTTATGCACAAGATTAATTTATTAAAATTTCTTTACTCCTTCCTATGACAGCTCTAGTATCCGATACAGAGTGCTTTCCCTATATGTAGCATGTTGGATAATCTAATGGTTCCCGTGGAAGATACTGAGATTAGACAGGCAATTTTTGACCTTGGAAAGCCTCTTGATGGTCTTCAAGCGGGCTTGTATCAAGCTCAATGGAGCATAGTCGGGAGGGGTAAATAAGTGAGAAGACTTTTTAGTTGGGGACCCATTGAACCTGCTATGAACAGAACCTTGATTTGCCTTATCCCGAAGGTGGAAGTGCCTAAGTCCATCACTCATTTCAGACCAATTTCTTTGTGCACTGTCATGTACAAAATCATTACTCAAACCATAGCCACCAGACTTAAGCACATCATGCCCTCCAGACCCACTCAAACTACTTTTTTGTGCCGAGGCGACACATAACTGAAAATAGTGCTGATTTCTCTCAAGCGTAATAAAGTTAACTCCCAGAAAACTATGGTGTACTTCTCGAAAAATGTTGCAGCCAATAGAAGGCCAACAAGCTCGAGTTTAGAGAGACATTAGGGATCGGGGTGCCACTCTCTCGAGTTACCAAGAGGGCTTGATTTTATGGCTATATCCTTGAAAAAAAAATGAGAACTCAAATTGCTTATTGGAATTATTCTTATCTTGCCACTCTTGCTCAATCTGCTCTCCTCACAATGCCTTCCTATGTTATGCATACATTGGCCATGCCTCTTTACCTCTAGGAAAAAAAGAACTCGTAATTTCCTTTGGGGAGGTTATGAGAGCACAAGGAAAATCTCTCTTGTTGCCTGGAACCTTGAAGTCTGTGCAAACCTATAATATGCCAGCAGTTCAACAATAAAAAGGTATACATCGGGCCCAGGTGCTTTGTTATCTCCTAAACTCTTTAACACATTCCATACTTCTTCTTTTGTTACCTCCCTAGTTAACTCACCAAAATGATTAGGGTCCACACGGTTTCCATATAGCTATCATCAGGTTCTCTAGTATAACACACTGCTCAAAAAATGCTCTTCAAGTGGAACAAAAATTCCTTTGCAAGCTGGTCCTGACTCGTTGTCCAAACTGTATTGAAGGTATAAACCATCTTCTTTCTTTTAATAAGATCATGAAAAACTTTGTGCCCTTGTCAGCATTCGCCAGTTTCTTTGTCTTCTCTTACTTCGAAGTCTACTGCTTTTTTCATCCCGCCCCCTTTTCATCCTCTTGCAACTGAATATCGTCCAGATTCTGTCTGAGGTTATCCATACATGTTCTGTAATTCTGTTCAGCCTCATCAGCCCTCTCAGCTAATTTACAATAGATCTTCCTCTTCATGTCTGATAAAACCGGTTTTCATTTTTGATTGTTACCTGCAATCCACCTTTGTCCTGGGACCATTGCTCCTGTACAACTCTAAGGAAGTCTTTGTCGTTGAAGCAACTTCTGCCCGTACTTCTCTTCTAATAGCCTAGTAGTCACCAGTAATGGACAGTGATCAGATATGGGAAAGAAGTCAAAGTTTGTCACATTACTATGTGACTATGGAGGAATGTATCCACCCACTGTAGGTTGAACAAAGCCCTGTCAATTTTGCTCCATATAAGACAGTTAGTCCATGTAAAATGAGGTCAATTAACATTTGCATCCAGCAGGCCTAGCTGCTCAACCTCAACACACACATAGGTCAAAATCCCTAACCTAATATCTTAGGAATCGCTTTTGCTTTTCCTGTCCCTGTCAAGTATGGACAGCACATTATTGTTGAAATACCCCAAAAAGAACCCAAGGGAATCAAGATTCGCACCAAGATGAATTTGGCATTCCAAAAGTCTGCATTTATCTTGTGAGGAGAATAATCAATACACAAAGGAGCAGTGAAGGCTGATTTGTGTAATCTTGCATCTAATCTTACAATGCATAACCTGTTCATTCATAAATGGAACTTCCACCTTACGTCCATTCCAAAGTACCAAGATTCGCCCTTTGTTACTTTGTTATATATATAGTTATATATAGTTATATATAAATTGTTTGCCGAGCTCAACTCCTAACATTTTCAGGACATTCTCTACTTGTTTCTCCCCCAATCTTAGATTGCAATAATATCAATTGCATTTTTCTTCACAAATTCTTTGAATTTCACAGTGCTTGTGAGGAACTCCTCTAATATTCCAAGAGCATATAATCATTTAGATTTATATGAAGGTTTACCTTTTAGGAACTTGCCTTCTACTCAATCTGATTATAATGTTATTTTCCCCTGTTTTTTGTTTTTTTGCCAAAATCCTCCATTTGTTAAGCCTCCTCGCCAGCTCTAGCCCTTGTTATTTTCTCCTGTTTTCTTTTTGGCCAAGCCCTGTAGCAGTCTTGACTGTGGGGGGGGAGTTCCCACTTTGTATACAAGGATGTAAATGCGTATCTTTTACACCTGAGAGTCAGTTCTTCCTCTAAGCCCCTTTTGGCTCATATGGCCGAGCCTCTTATGCCACAGTTCTGTACATTTTTATTCTTCAACAGCATTAACGAAGCCTTGAGATAGCCGCCTAGCCTGCAAAAGGTAAAGATTTTGGTCTTTCTTACCACGTGCTACAACTAAAGAGCCCTTGTAAGCTTCAATTGACCATTTCCAAAAGTCTTGCAATACCCATCATCATCAAGCCTCGGAACTTAAATCAAATTAAGCCAGATATCTGGAACATGCCGCATGCCTCTCAGAATCAATTGCGTACCATGGGCAGTCTGTAAGCACACATCTCCTCTGCCGATGATCTTGGAACAACCATCATTTCCGATCCTTAAAACACCAAAGTTACCTGGAGTATATGCTGACTATCCTCGAAGTGCAATGAATAGTTATAGTTGTACCACTATCAATCACCCAGCTAGAATCATGGTAAGAATAATTCAAAATATCTTCACCTATAATAACTAATAACAAAGAACTCTTCAACTGTACTTTGCTCGCTTGTATCTTCCTTGTTATCATTTCACGTCTTGGATTTAACCCCTTTTTCTTCTCTTTCTTCAACTTCCAACAAAATCTCTTTAAATGTCCGGACTTACCGCAATGATGACACTTTAATTCTTTGGCTGAAGACTTTGATCTAGCTCTTTTCCTTTGCTTGTTATTGCCTGAATTCTTCCACCTATAACAAGAAAGCTATAAGACAGCTCATTACTGGATGGAAGTTCATTATCCAGTTTATCTTTACTCAATTTAGAGGAATGAATCAAATCTAAGATCGGTTCTACCATAAATTATGCTTTCCCTAAAATATTATAGGGATGACGGCAATGAAGATAACAGCAACATGGCTTGATCTTCTTCTTCAACTTTCACATCATTCAAGTCATTGAAATAAACTCACTAATGTGAGCTTTGCCTTCAGACAAGCTAAAGAGTCGTAGTTTTAAAACTAGTCGGTAAGATAAAGACTTAGTCAAAAACAACTCCTCAAGCTTCACCCATAAATCTGAAGATGTCTTCTCTGAAAGAACTTCTTGAATTCTTGAATAACATCATTACTAAGGTTCAATTGAATCGCAGTGAGGGCTTTATCATCCATCTCATTCCACTCGTCTTCACTCATGGTTTCGGCTTTCTTTGATTTTCCTAACAATGCCTTCTTTAGGCCATTTTGCGTCAACACGGCAAACATTCAAACTTGCCATAAACTAAATTTCCCATAAAACAACTCGATTTCAATCTTCAAAGTAGACATTGTTGAACCTGGGGGCTCTGAAAAAGAGAAGGTCTAGTCTATATATTTCCTCTATCATCAGTTATAGGGTTCGTAGCCGTAGCCTACTATGGGCTTATTCACTGCTGCGAAGGCTACAGTATGAAATTCTTTCTTTGGTGAAGGAAGGCAGATCCTACCTAACAAAGCCTCCACCCTTTTTTGATCTTCAACCCAACACCCAAGGCGGAGGATCCAAAGAAGCGAAATTCAACTCAAACAAAAAGCCCTGGATCTTTTGCGTGCGCTCGACTGCAAGTCTTTTGGGGACCTTTGGGCTAACGAGAGCTCTTCGAGTTCATCTTTACCATCTGAGAAAGATTCTTTCCATTCTTGAAAATAGGAGACTTTCTTACCTACATGTAATACACCTCTTTGTAGGCCTCCTACTCAGGTTATTTTAAGCACTGCTTCTATATTCTATATCTGGAAGATAAGGCTCAATGCAATAGGGAGGCAGTTCAAGCAGAAAGGATTGAATGATCCATGATTTTGTGGAATTCTACATCCTTCTAATCAATAGAAAGTGGAAAATTCTATACTAGTAACCCTTACGCTTATCCATAAAGGTCAAAGGTAGGGTGTAATGTGGGAGAAGCTTAAAAGATCCCGAGAAACGGGTTGATACCTTTTACGATAGGTAAGAGGTAAGAAGGCTATCCCACGCCAGTGTCGTAGTCTTTTCCGCTCCAGTTATGGCGTAAAAATGTGGGGCTAGTATTGGATCTTTCATCCATTTTCATTAGTGGAATGAGGCGGGTCTGCCTTTACAAGTCAGGACCTAATATTCGCGAGTCTCGATTCTGTTCAGAATGTACTCTCGAGGTGAATGGGCGAAGGAAGAGCCTATTCGTAGATGGATGCCTGGGCGTGTGGAGAAGGAAATATACTATTTTAACTATTTAACCCTCCATCAAATGGAACGAACAGGCCTAGATCGTCAACAAGGATGGTCAACCATTGAGTGAGTCAGCCGCGAAAAAGGCTAATAGTTAATAGTATAGTATATAGTAATGACTCGAGCCACACTCTCACCTCCTACTCCTAAAAAGACTCCCACGACATAAAAGACAATCCAAACAGCTTTTGGGACTTAATCTTAATAAAGGGCCGAGCCAGGAATAAATCGAAAGCATCCTGTTGGGTGAGTAGAGTCTGTGCTTTATTTGGTGGGCACAAATCGATGTATAAAGGAACTATATGCGGTCTCTCCCCCAACCAACAAGTGATGTCATTTCATTTTTGAAAACTCACTTTGCAAGGGAATACCAGAGCTTTTTCCCAGTTTACGAAGTCTTTCTCCTCAGGTCTATACTTTTATAGTCAAAGTCAAGGCAGTAACACGGTACGGGATCAGTCCCTTGTTCCCAGTGCTTAGTGTGAAATGACTGACCTAAAGAACATGTGGGATGAGTTTTCATTGCGATATAAAGCAGTTCATCACTACTTACTCTTTGAAGATGCTTGTCTTACTTGTTCAAGACTTGTTCAAGTAAGGCATTTCATTGACTTAAAGGCCCAATCGGAGCACACTTCTTTCGATTCCTCTTTTTCTTCCTTATAAAGAAGAAATTATCCATCAATCCGACTAGTCTTTAGCCCGAAAGAATCTTCCTATCCCATTAATGGTGGGGGCTGCTATTGCATTGCTATGTCATCCGCTGCTGTTAGCTCAAAGGGAGTTCAGTCAACAGAAGGAGAAGCTATTGAATCTTGTTTCAGAAAGACTAGAAAGATGGGATCGATCACAGACCGGGAATCCCTGTCGGGAAACCTAGATGGCGAGAATCAGCCCTAAAGGACATAGCATAGATGTTGGTGAGAGAATGGATTTGTTAATATGTTAATAATAATTATCTATTTATAAGTTATTAAGTAGTATAAGTAGAAATCCAGCAGAAAAGCATTCGCACTTTCGAGATGCATGAAACCATTTCTTTCTCGATGCGGATCACAGCTTCGTTTTGTAGCCAAGGCACGAAGGATAGAAGAAGAAGGCTATGCTCTGGGTTCTGGGAAGGTCACATCCGATGGATAAGCAGTGATTCCTCTCTTAGCATCTTACCCGCCAACAAGAAAGAATAAGAGTCTCAAAGAAAGCGTAGTGGATTTCTTCCTGCTAATGAATCAACAACAGGTAATGGACTGCTCTCCTTGTCTCTTCTTTCATGGGTATTGGTCCTGTCGTATTTAAAGTAAAGGCATGACCTTGTGTGAAGGGGCGCTATCGAATCCGTTCTTCGCGAATCCGCATTAGCGCAAATCCGATCTTTTCGGGGAAGACTAAAATGAGTAAGCGCAGCTATAAAATCCGCATCTGAAGAAAGACTGAAACTTGAAAACGGAGGTAAGATTTTGCTTATTCTTCCTAAAAAAGAGGACCGTGTAACTAGGGTGAGAAGCGAGCTGAGCTGCCGATTGCTTGAAACCTCTTTGCTGAAAGTGAATACATGATAAAGACTAGAGACCAAGCTGGAGGATGCCCACTTTGAGAATCAATATCAGAGTCAGCAACCTTTGAGTTGCCTATAGCCCATGAATGAGTAGAAGAGGCTTCCTCGCCCAATTCAAATTCAATAGGGATTCTAAAGAAAAAGAAATCTCTATCAACCCCACGTATGCGCTTTTCTAAGATTCGGTTGCTACCCCGAGACGAAAGCCTTTGACAGCTATCCTTGCCCCCGTTCTAACGATAAGCTGAAAGTCCTTACTTAACTCTCAGGACAGAATGACAGACCGATTGGGGAGAACCCAATCGGTCTGCATCTGCATGACGCATTGCCTTCACCTTGAAATGGATTGGCTGCAGTAGCGGTTCCCTCTTAAGTGTTGAAAGAAGTTCGATCCTTAGCCTTTCGCTTTCTGCCCTACTAAAAGGACTGGATATCCCGGTTTCGCTAGTACTAGATTTGCTTTCTTATTAAAGCACTTCAGTCTTAGTAACTAATTATTTATTTATTCGACAGTCTTTCATCATTCTCTTTTGTGTAACCCCTGATTCTTCCATTCTTCCCTTGCAAAATCTTAGATTCCTTGGATTCAGCTTTCATTTCACTCAACAAACATTCTGGCAACTTTACTGGTTGTAGGAACTAGAAAATCTTCAATCAATATAGACTCATCTGCTCGACCTCGCTCTGTTCTATTCTATTGTCCAGGCCCTTTGAAGTCTAGTCCAGAGGTATGGTATAGAATAGGTTTTTGGTACTGACAAGGTTCAATAAGAATAAGATCAGATGATCTACGCTACGAACATCTTTCTCCTCGAATACAGCTTTCTTGGCAAAAGACCAGTAGAGTCTGTCCTTCCTTCGCCTTCGCTTCCCGTCGGTTCGGTAGAGGAGAAATCTCAGAGACTTGACAAAGGTTAAGATAGAGAAGGAGGGACATCAAAAAGGATTTCTCTTTTCCTAACGGAGAGTCGAAGAAGGAAGAAATAGACAGGAAGGTCTCAAACAAATCAAAGAAGCAACCTCTTCCTTATTCCATGCAACAAGTTAGTCAAAGAGAGATTTTCGGTCTTTCTCAATTTCTTAGTTTATTCTAACATACTCTTACTCTCACTTGTGCTAAAGTCAGACAAGAGGACAAAAAGCAGGATATTCCGACATCTCATATAGCTTCTCCTCTCATTCAAGGTATACTCCTCTCTGAGTGAGAAGTCTTAAAACGAATCTCCCCAGGAGAGTGGATGGAAGCTCACCCTTTCTTATGTGGAGAATCTGACCCTCATGCATCAACCTTACTTTCTTTTAGGCGTTCTATCTCGGTTCTAGAGTATTGTAAATACAGATCATTCTAGGTTCCCTCGAAAAGATAGAATAGCGAAGTGAACATTTCACTTTGAACTTTGAGCTACACCGCCTTTATGCCTCTCCCTTTCACTCAATTCCAAATATGTATAACTCTTATTAAAGAGGGTTATACCTTCATTTTCATTACCACTCCATCTATTTCTTTGTTTGCTTTGGAATGGTTATGTATTCTTTCACCGCATGGGTAAACTATTTCATTTCCAAGGGCCTCGTAAATACTAAATAAGGTTTATCCATCTTCACTAGAGTCATTTAAACAAAGTCTAAGGCTGTTATAATAGGCTTGTTCCACAGAGAAAGGAGAAGAAAATCGAGTCACTAACTTAATAGCCATGACCTAGTCCAAGTATTCCACTATTACCCTTAATTTAGCTAGCCCAGATAATGAGCCATTCAAAGGAGGTTTAAGGATAGACCAAGCAAGGCTGTCGATAGTCCGGATTCTACTGTAGTAAATTCTGGTAAAGTAGGATTCTCTATGTTGGTTGACCAAAGAAGCTTTCTCCCCCATGGAATGAAGTCAAGTCTCAGATCTCCCTCTTGAATTTACATTGTACTTTGTACTTTATGAGTATTCATAGAAAGAAGAAAGGAGTATGAAAGAATAGTCTTTCTCACGAGGTAAATCCATTTTCTTTAACTTTAGGTAGCGTCCAATAGCTACTTAGAAACCAGTAAAGTAAACAGGATTTTCCATTAGCTACCTGTATGAAATGCCTACTAAGCAGAGGTACTGCTTAGACTGTGTCCAAGTCTTCTTGAATCCATTATTTGCGTTTGCTAAGCTATCTGATAAAAGATCCAGAATTCATATGCACAACCTCATTTATTGGATAAGACCTCGTATAAGCCTCCTTTGTATCTTGTTGCCATAGGTATAGACGTTTCCTGGTTAATCATTTGAAATTTAGATTCCATTTAGAACAAGGACTAAGTAATTAGAGACTGACTTCTTTACTTACCCATTAGGAAGTTTCTTAATTCGACCAATCCTCTTATCATTTCAATCAAGCAAAGTAGGGATACATGGCACCTATACAAAAGGTTAATAAGTTACTTTTGAAAGGCCATCAACTAATTGCTTATTTACCTAGCGTAAGACTTATGACTTTATTGGTTTGGTTGGCTTATTTGTATAACCTGCTATCATTAGGGGATGGTCAGAGGTCTGAAAGGTTGGATTAGAACACTATCTGGGCCTAAGAAGAGAGAGCCGTTAGCTAGCAGCGAAGGAAAAGAAAAGACCAGTAAGTGTGGAGATGAGTCTGCTAGACGCAGAGCTGGATCTTCTATATTCTTCTATATGCGGTAGTTCTTCCTTCCGAAAAGCTTTGTCTAGTCTAGTCCACGTAAAGAAGCGCGGGAATCTTCCGGGTAGAATACGAATATACTTTTTCGGTTTGAGCTGCCTAAAGTCTAGCCTTATCTACGAGACTTCTATTGATTATCCAGCCTCGACCTCATAGCAGGGCTGGAATTGGGCATTATGAGAGAGCTGCGGCTGACAGCGGTAGACCTATGCATATAGAGTCCTCATCCTGCAAGGATGAAGCCGTAGTGAAACAAAAGCGGCTACGGCTGGGCTTCATTTTTTGAAAGAGATACCACACTTGGGAATAGAACAACTGCAGAGAAAGGTGAGTTCCGGGTTGAAATGTTCTGTAGAGTCACTACGCTAGCACATAACACATAAGAGAGATTCAAGACTTTCTCTCTCCTCCAAGGGGGAGTATACTAGATGGAGACTCGATGGAGGACAGGTGGAATATTTAGGCTCAACCACAGTAGCGAGTTTGGGATTCGGCTCAACTTGACACTCGAGTAGGGTCTTGTCAGTGTCAGAGCCTCGATAAAGGACATGGCCCCTCCCTGGGCCTGGGCGTACAGGAAAGCAGGAAAGAGAGCTTTATAGTAAAGCAGGCTTCTTTCAAAGAGTAATGGTTTTCCGAGAATGCCTAGGTACACTGGGCAACAAATTCCAAGTTAGACTAGCCACCTAACTTTAGCGCGGCGATGATAGTGGTGCTCTTGTTGAAGAAAAGAGAAAACTTCTTTTTCCTTGGAAAAGCCTGACGTGAACTCCATACAGTGGAGAAAGAATGCTTCGAAAGGTCGGGGTCGGATACAGTCTTCTTTTAGGTTAAGGGAAGGTCTGTCCCAAAGCAAAGGTTAGCCTATCCGCCAATCTAAAAATGTTATATGTAAGGGCTCATCTATCTTTGTCTCCTGGGTCGTATTGCGGGGCTGGAAGTTCTCTATCACAGGAAAGGTTACCTTCGTGGAGTTCTCCCTAAAAAAGACTATTCTACTTCCTTTATCTAAAAAGGAGAGCGGAATAAAGAAAGGAAGGAAATAGCGCCAATAAAGAGATATTCACCTTTCAAAAGGCTACGAACAAGTTCTTTCATACAGCCTTTACTGTACCATTTACGAAGCTATCTAAGAGTCATGGCCTTTCTTAAGTCTTAAGAAAGCTTAATAAAGAAGTGAATTCTCGAGTGGAATTCACATAGATTCCATATCAGTTTACCCATAAGTGGGGACTCTGTAATAACTATGCTTCTCTCCACTAATAGATCGCTTCGTTCATTGCAGTTGTCCCTCAAGTTAAGTATAGTTCCGGAGCGAAGAAATAGTAACTGCTTTAGCAAGTATTCTCTAAAGAAAGCGTATTTCCACACAGAAGAGCTCTGGATTTTCTTAGCAGGATGTACCAAAAACAAAGAAAGACAAGAGACTTGAATTTGACCAAAGACCGAGCCCATAATAGCGACAACTGCAACAAAGGAACGTAGCGCCTATCAAAGGATAGGGCAAGATCTCTATGCTATGGAAAAGTGATTTCTTACTTATAGTTAAGCAAGAAGAAGCACTTCTTGCACTAACCGATACACCTACTGCCACCAGGAAAAGTCGATTTTGAGGATTGATTGAACAGAGATAGACGGATTGGACTGACTCGAAAGAAGGACAGTTGCAAGGGGATGATTTTGAAGAGTATTGGCTGCCATCCAGAACGTGGCCTACGGAGAAGAAGAGTACGTGTCCTGGAAGGAGAGTTAACAGTCAAACCTCACCTCTGGAGGACTTTTATTGGGACATTCATATAATTAGGATAAAGTGAATTCAAGCCAATCCTAGGCAGAAAACTCTCAATATCGCGCCTATTAAGAGCACATTTATCGAAAGCAGTCGAATTGGACTAATTGGAATAGACCGGTAATGATAGAATACATTAGAACCAATAAGCCCATATGTCACTATAACTAGAAAACTAGAATATGTCACTGTTAAAGACCAAAAGACCTATACCTGAGTATTGCTTTTTCGATTCGCTTGGAAGCCATTTAAATAAAAGAAAAGGAGTCGCTCCGGTGGCTCTTTCGGCTGAGCAACCATCTCGGTTATTTCTGGCTGTTCTCTTATTAGGTCGGATATCGAACTATCCTGATAAAGAACTATGGGCCCTATCGCATCCCAATATAGAGTACCTCCTTCGAACAAGAAACAAGGAGGCTATGATCTTATTGAGTGTTGCAGCTCTCACTGCTTGCTCTGTGTAGTCTATGATCCATGTGACGTAACCAATGTCGGACGTATTTGAAATGGCAACTAATTGGCCACTCCCGTTGGCGCTTGAGAGTACCGAGTGGTTTGGGAGCTCATTAGTACAGATGTTAGATTGATTCGTCCTTCGTTTTGCTCTTTCCCTTGTTGTTGCAAGCGCAGGACTTTACGTCCAAGCGAGAAAAGTCAGTCAATTCGTGAAATCACATTCTCTTTCTATAACTGGGTTCTTTCCACTGGCAGTCAAGGCTAAAGTTAGAACAAAGGAGAACTTCTTTGTCACCGGATTGGGTTGATACAACAAATAGAGAATAGAATCCTGCTTTTGGAATTGATGCCGGAAAGGAGGCTAAGCGCTCTTGAGGCACGGAGGTCAAAAAAGCTCTCTATGTCAATTTCTCTGTAGTAAAGGAAGTTCCCGGCAGACAACACATACACATATGCCAAACAAAAGTCTAAGATAAGAACGGATCTTAGGCAAAGAGAGACCGTCTTAAATAAGGAAATTAAAGGGCAGGAAAGAAACTCACTTACTTTCTTCGCAACAGCTTTTGAAAGAGTCCCCTTGGGTTCAGACTCTTTTTCAAGTTAAGTTAGCCAGGAAGGGAATAAAGTAATCCTACGAATCTTAGGGATATAGCTTAGAGCTCGTACCAATCCTTCTAAGGCACAAAGAGTAGCCACTCAAAGGATGGACATATGATATGGATTACAATTAGACTTTATCAGGGTTATAGCCCACCTTCCTGTACTGTGTATCTACTGTAAGTGAATGACGAGTCTTCCTGTTGGAATGAAAACTATGGTTTCAAAGCCTTAAACAATCTTAAACAATTGAGTATTTTCGCACGAGACTGATGATCCCGGGAAGAAGGATCAAGTTGGCCCTGTAGTAGATACTCGGACTCTCCCCTGCGCCTGCTAACAAGGAGAACTTAGCACAACTAAAAACTTCTGCTCGGGCCTCTTTCAAGCGAACCCCATGCCTTCTCGGGAGAGTATACCGAAGCGCATGTGTTAAGCATATAGCAGATAAATCAATAGAATCAGAAGTAGATGGACCAGAATCGGATGTGGGAGAATATCTCATTCCTTAGAATGAGCTCTATCTTTTTTTTAGTTTTAAGTAATATGTCAGTGTTCATTCTTTAACGGAGCACAGACTGAATTCTCTTTTCTCAGCGAGTGAAGTTCCTTCTTCCTTCTGGGCCTCTTTCTTTCGGCATTTGCTTTGTCTTGATACTTGATATTCTATATTCTAACTGAAATCCCGGAGCAAGTCCGGATTTCTCTTTCTTGGCCATTAGTAAATATTCCCTTCTTCCTCGAGTCAGTCCGTTATCATTCCAGGCTTGTTGGTTGGCGCATGCCTTGTGGTGAAATGTCTAACTCCTGACCCGGCTCGTCGGAAGTCCTCATTTTTCTTTGTTTTTTTATTGAAGTTTCTCCGGTTCTTGAGGAACGATGTCAAACCTCTTGCTTGGCCTATCATCCTTTCATCCATCCCCGCTGTCTAGCTTCTCTCGTAGTCCAAAGCGAGTTCAATCGTATCCGCCTTTGAGGAAAGAAAAGACCGAATCCAGTCTTTGAGCCATCCTAATAAATCCTCGTAGGTAATGCTCTTGGTCTGCCTTCAACCACTTTCTCAGCCTAAGGCTTCGCTCTATTACCTGTGTTGTAAGCTTTCCAGTCTTTGAAGTAAGGTTCAATGCTAGTCAAAATGTTTTTGCTTTGCGGGTCTATCACCCCAATTGGTTTAGTTAGGAAATTGTGAATACGAGTATGCCCCTATACCGTAAGCCTTCCATCGTTGCAAGCCCCTTCCATTCGGCCCAAGCTTTCTTTTCTTCTTAACCGGACACTGACAGCATCAGTCTGGTCTTATATAGTACGAGATTGGTGGAAACCATACTCCGCGAATGTGCTTTATACGCACTTGGATCTTTACATGATAAGCGAACCTTTGCATCTTTTGTTCTAAGTTCTTCCTTTGCAGCAATTACTAGATCTTCCTTCTCAGATGCGTGGGTCAGCAAGCCTTTGTTGTAACTAAGTATGTTCTGCCACCTAGCTGTATGAGCAGATAAGCCTATAATGGATCAGTTGGGTAGTCAGCACGTTACCTAAAGCTCTACTGATAGAGAAAGAAAGAGTAGGATCCGCTTCCAAGGGGATTTCTGGATCTCCGAAGTCTGAGAGGAAGAAAAGACGTTACCAACCAATTCCCAGCTCTTTCTTATGCGCAAGAAGCTAAGCGAGCAAATGAACGGTTATACTTTGTTCATAAATGAGAAAGAACTGGGTCCCGAGTTAGCCTTCATCAAAAAAGGATTCCTAGTTCGATCTAAGCGGGAAGACAGGCTCAAGTGCTTCCAGATTCTTAGTTGGGAAGCGAGTGAAAGACCATGTTACTTCGATCGGATCTCTCTGGGGACTGTGAAGTATTTGATAGGTAAGCATCGATGGGAAGGAACGATCAGATAAAGAAAGATTATGTCACCTACGGCCTTATAGAGACAGGGGAAGTGACTGTAGGTTCAATAAGAAAGATTGATTTATCAGAGGAAACTTACCACATGATCGGCAATGGGCATAAACCCGAAAACAAGATTCACTCGTTCTTCAGCCCTCACGTAGACATGAGTTGGATGCCCTGCCGCGGAGGACTGCTTTCAATCAGATTAGCCATATTGGAGCCCGGGAATTGGAGTGTGAAGGGGGTAGCTAAGGTTTTGAAGACATGGCATAGCCAAAAGCACCAAAGCGCAGGTAACATTTCCTCCATCTTTGGACATGATAGACATGAAAGAGAGGACTCTTTCTAACTACGAGTAGGAGCTGTGAACCTGTTTTCACTCCGATAGTTGTCACTCGACCTTAGGGAGAGGTATGAAATCACTCGACTGACCCTTGAACCTAACCCTCGGAATGGGGATTGATTTCAGACTGTAATTGCCTACCAGGCTTTCTTTCTTACTTTACGACTTTATTCTCATTCTGAGCATTGAGGGGCGCCCTGCGCACAGAGCAACGAAAAGGTGCGCAGCGGATCGGTCAAGGAAGTAACCACCGATAGAAAAACAAAGAGTAACCGGACCGAAGTCCTTTACATAACCTGAAGAGAACTAAGGAATCTGGGGCATAGGCATACGTAGAATAAGACGGGAATGAAACCGAGAGGCTTTGTCCCAGCCGGTCTAATGACAAAAAGAGGGGAAGTCTCTCAGTGATTACGCCTTCACCAAGTACTCCATTTAACAGGTTTCACAGGTGAGGTGTTAAACTTTCAAATAGCAAGCAGGAGCGGCCACTCAACACTCAATTTAACTCGAGTGGCCTATACAGTGGCATAGCGGGGAGGAACCTACTCTTATAGACGAGATTAGGAGAGAGGGGCATCGTGTAGAGGGTTCTTGGACAGGGTATAGGCATTCAAATCACTATCTTCAAATAGCTTATAATATACGGTGAGATTACCTGTAGCTAGACCAGCGGGTCTCCGGAATGGAACCATTCAAAAGGGAAAGATAGGTTTAGCTTGCTTGGTAGCTTGGCTGATAGAAAGGAGTCCACTTCAACCAGTAAGTCACTCTTCTCCCGATTCTTAATTCCTATGGTCGATAAGTCCACTCTTTGACTTTTCGTCTTACTTTTGTTTGGCCTCAATTGGTAAAGAGCGAGCCAGTTTTCAGGTCTAAAGCAGGCGTACCTTGAACTTGAATTGTCTCTTACTGAATAACGGAATGCAACTGATGTAGAAGACTCATAAGAGGGCTAATCCGTGTTAAGCAGATCCGTTTGAAGAAGGGCAAGTGCTTTTCTTTGTGCGGATCCTATTATGTTATGAAAAGGGAACCTCGATCTCCGAACCTTTCCAGGCTTACAGCTGTCAGTGAACTTCTTTCAGACTTAGCCGAGCGAGTTCCGTGGTCTGTTTAGTCTCCCGGTTTAAGTACTTTTTTTCCGAGTTAGTCCCTTACTCTTATCTTTGGCTTTGGGATGCCCCCTTTCCCGCCACTCCTTATTGGTTTACTTCCCTTTATTCTATAGTTAGTCAATTAGCGTGTTCGTTGCACTGAACCTTCGATCTCGCTCCTAAAGTAAAGAAAAAGTAGATAGAGCAGCGAGGCAGTCCGGACTTTAGTTTAGCTTTAGTCAAGCATAGACGGTCGTTCACTCTTCGGATTCGTCTTCTGGTGCGGAGGACTTTCTCTTGACTGGCTTTCGGCTTGAAGTGAAGTTACTCCCCTAACTTCAAAAGGGGTGGGAACAAATCCTCAACTCCAAATCCCTTCGGCTTATCCCATCGCCAAAGAAAGAGCATTAACTCAACTCCGTAAGAGCCAACCCTACCTTTCCGATAGCTGCTAGCTTTCCTCCCCTTAAGAGAATGGGTTCGCTACAAACCCTATTATATTAGTAAAGCATCTCCCCTCTCCCGCATCAGATCATTATTCGGATGAGGATCCTGATCCCGATCCTTATTATCTTTCTGTCGAGCTGATAAACTCAAAGAAAGAGTGAGGTGCATTAATGCGGTTCCAATCATCCATCTCCGATTGAACTTTTCTCCCTCTCTTTTCAGTAGAAGATTCTTTTCAGGGGTCGAGATTGAAGCAACTAAAGCACCTTTAGGCAACCAATAAGGTTGAGCCAAGTTTCCAGATTCAGAATGAAAAAAGAGCTTATTCGTATTCAATGCTAGCCGACCCAGTGCATCAGCGAGTGGTGTGACGACAACCAAGGCTGACATTTCAAAGAATGATTTTATTTTCATGCTTTATGACTCGGGAAAAGAGAGAACAAGCAGAACTTCTATGAATAGCTCTCGTGCAATATGACCCTTTGTCTTCCTTTCGAGCTCATATCATTTGCTTTTCTTTTGCTCATATCAGTATCCCTGTTAGCAAAGCTTGCATCTACTTATTATAATAGTATAGTACGATAGAGGAAGAGTATGCGCGCTACGACTAATGCAGTTGATCGGTTTTTTTCTGGTATGAATTACTCCATTCTACGTCTGAAAGCCCTACCCAGTGAAAAAGAAATTACACATGAGCGCCGACGAAGGAGTCCTTTTCGGGAGCAGTCCATGCCTTAAGCCCTTTCCCTAACCTACTTCAAGGACCGAAGGGATGCCTTCCCGCAGAGAAGATCAACTTGACCAAACAAATAGGTAGAAAGATTGCCTTCAGTAGAGCTTATAGGTAAGGCGAATAGGTAAGGTGGTTAGGCATCGGGAGAGGCCGAGTACGCGAACTAGTTAGTTGCTAACCTACAGAGAATCGAAGAATTCAATCCCATTTGTTTTGGGTGCTAGCGAGTGAGGGAATCGCAGATGGGCTTTTTACCTAGAAACTGACCTCGAAGCTTACTTCGCTTCGGGGATTAGCTATGAACCGTAACATCAATCGATCTGGTATTCTCCGCCTTGTGATGAATGCTCCATTTTCACTTTGAGCGAAATACCACACAATAACGTGATGGGATAGCTTTGTCTTCAAGGAAGAAGAAGTAAGAAAGGTTTGGAACCCTCAGATGAGGCTTAGTTCAGCTAGCCCATGACATACTTACTTTATATATAGGAGCTTTGGTTCATCCGTAGTTCCGTATGCCTCAGCCCACGTAGCTCTTTGGACCAATTCTGGAGTTAACTCTGTGAGTGGTTTTTCCTAGCACACTTAGATAAGGCACGGAACTAATAGCAATGGGAGAAGGTGCAGCTATTACAGACTCGGCTGTCTTATTGGCCTTCTTAGTTCTTAGCCCGCTTTCTTCGCCCATTAAGAAACGAATTCGATGTGTTAAGCATATTAACCACTCGGGCATCGACCCAGGAAGAAGAAATTCCATTTTCGGCTTATTGATAATCCATGATCAACCGCCTTTGATAGTGGGAATTTTCTTCCATTGTCCCTTTCTCTTCAGCTTAAGCCTTATCGTGTCAATCTATGTAATTAGTGACCCTAAGAACTGAATAAAGGATATTTCTCGATAGATATGAAGTAAGGAATGTAAAACAAAGGAAAGGCATCGAGGGAGCAATATTGAGTTATCTCCACCCAAGAGGAAAGACGATTCCTCCTTTGAGTTCCTGCAGCACTGACGTTTACGCTTTCTTATGTCGATTCCTATTCCTATCCAACATACTCCATTGCGTAATGAGGGTTTAGGTCTAAGTTGTTTCTAATGAAAGTCTTCAACGAAAAGATGTTTGCTTCAAGGGCTCCTTCAGACAGGCCTTTATAAAACTTTTTCCTTTCTTTCATTTTATAAAAGGACCAAGACGAGAGAGCCCCTTGGGCAAGCAACCGCACAGCATCCATCCTTACCGTGGCACCATAACGCTAAAAGATTGACAAACGTCCGATTTTAGACTTAGGCTTGTGCGCCCTTAAAGGAGTACAGATAGAGTTGGGGACATATAAGCTACTTCTTAGGTGTCCCCTAGCGGGTAGATAGCATTGTACCCTGATCTTTAGATTTACGCTTGTAAAAATCATAGTAGATCCCCGTAAGCTTCGCTAAAGCGACGTAGTAAATTCATTTCAAAAACCAAGAGCGAATTCGTTCAAGCAAGCTAATCGCATTACCCTTTGACGGGTAGGGGTAGGGTACAGTGTCATTACTCTCTTTTGTTCCCTTTCTCGGTAAAGCAGAGTGAGCAGCTTCTTTCTTTCTTACTGCTGCCATACCACATTCACTCCAATTGCCCGTCAGCATCTCTATAGACTCTTCCACTGCGTTGCGTCTTCTACTGCCGAGCTCAAGGCTGAGGGAAGAAGACTTGTTGGTCTCATAGACTGGTTCAAGAAAGTAATGTTGACCAATCAAAGAAAAAGAAGAAACACACTACTTTGCGTCTACAGACACTTATTTAAACCTTATAAAACTAAAAAGAGTCGACGGACTCTTTCTCCCTGGCGACCAAGCACCCACAATTAGGTCTTCCTGTTCTTGGAGGAGGGCCCGTTTCCTGTCTTCCAGGACGCGCGGTCCCGGATCCGCTGCATGGCTGCAGCCACAAGTGCAGGATCGATGGGAGGCAGGTGCTCCCAAAAGGCAGCCAGGGTTTGCTGCCTTTGTTCTTTTTCTGTTCTTTTTCGTTTTCGACGGCTTGAATTGTTGCAAGTCTTCCGACGATATTGTTGTTGGAATAAGTGTATTTCTTTTTGACTTCTACGTCTCTCTTTGAAAATATAGACTGAAAGAAGCTTCTATTTATAGGCCTTGGAGGCGCTTAACTCTTTCAAATTATTAGAAATAATTGTTGTCTTAGTTTCATAACATGTTTCAACCCCGGCTTTTCATGAATATGGAACCGGATCCACTAGATTTTAGTGTGCTGAATAATTATCTTCGTACTCCAATCCGTACGAAAGGCCCCCTTTCTTTTGGCGGGTATCGCCGATCACTCCTTCAGGAATAGGATATAGCGCACATCAGAGAAGAGAGTACCCCCTTTATTATAAGACAGGCCCCCCGCGTCCTTTCTTAAGAGATGGAGCAATCGTCACTCTTAAGCTCAAAGCTGACCGGTACAACCCGCGTGCTTGCCTACTCGTCTTTCACCGGCCTATTTGTACCCAGCTACAATCTCTTCCCTTATAAAAGAAAAAAGGGCCCCTCGGCTGCATCTTTGAATAAAGTGGTAAAAAAGTGGGAATTAAGTCATATTATATAGAATCGATGGATTCCATAGTATAAAATCCCTCCGTGATACATTTTATTACAATGAAGGGTAGAGGGATCAAATGGTATAGTTCGTTTGTTGGTATAGCTTGGAGGATTTTTAAGTATGACTATAGCTTTCCAATTGGCTGTTTTTGCATTAATTGCTACTTCATCAATCTTACTAATTAGCGTACCCGTTGTATTTGCTTCTCCCGATGGTTGGTCAAGTAACAAAAATTTTGTCTTTTCCGGTACATCATTATGGATTGGATTAGTCTTTCTGGTGGGTATCCTTAATTCTCTCATCTCTTGAAACTATTTGTTCCAGATCCAAAAATGACCCCTCCCCCGAATTCGAATTCTTTCGGGTTGTGAGACACAGTAAAATTCAATCAATATAACAATATAATAAGTCCCCAAAAATACAAAAAAAGAAAACTAAAAACTAGAGAGAGGGGTCAAACTTAAACTTCTTGAATGAATTGAATGAAATATTCTAATAATAAAGAAATAGAATAATAAAATAAAAAAGAAATAAATTAAGAATAGAATATTAAGAATTTAATTAGAATCGACTTGAAGAGAGTATCCGGCCCGACTCTACACAAATATGATACATACATATATATTATATATATATATGTATATGTGGGGACATATTCCTTCTCAAGAAGGAAAAGATGCGGATATAGTCGAGTGGTAAAATTTCTCTTTGCCAAGGAGAAGACGCGGGTTCGATTCCCGCTATCCGCTCAAGGTAAAGTAATTTCTTTACTACGATAAAGAGATAAAGATAAAAAATTTTGTATAGGTATAGTTGACCGCGATAGTGTAGTGATTCTATCTTTCTCGTTCTTTTTTTCTCTCACCCAAAAACAAAAGAAAAAACTAATTAATTATTAGTATTAGTTAATTTACTAGTTAACGGATTCAAACCTACAATTTTTTGATAAAATTTCCATTTTGCGTGCGGGGACAGGATTTGAACCTGCGACCTCAAGGTTATGAGCCTTGCGAGCTACCAAGCTGCTCTACCCCGCGCTGGAGAAAAGGACTGGGAACGAATTGACAAACAAGAATTGAATGCGCCCCCTACCATATCTGTACAAATAGAATAACCCATTTATACAGAATGGTAAAGGGGATCTCTATGATCCTCATTGATCATAGAGATCAAAATATCCTTTCATCCTTACCAACTGGATCTTGTTGCTCCTGGCAACAAACATGCGTGAACCATTTCACGAAGTATGTGTCCGGATAACCCAAAGTCTCGATAATTAGCTCTCGGTCTTCCGGTCAAAAAACAACGTCGATGAAGACGCGTAGGTGCACTATTACGTGGTGGAGATTGTAACTTGGAATGAATTTCCCTTTTATCGCTCACCGACGCTAAATAAAAGTTCTTGCTTCCTAACCGTACCAGCGTGAAAGGATTTCTTCGTTACTTAAAGGTATTGATATATGGGGAAAGATTGAACCGCTTCAAGCTTAATTAGACTGGATTTTGGTAGTTGGTCAGGTTTCAGTTTAAGACTGAAGAGAATAGCTCACAGCCAAGGCTTTCCTTCAAGGCTTGTTCAGAAGAGGGCTTAGCGATAGGGGCGGGCTTTTTTGTCTTTACGAAACAAGTGAGAAAAGCCCCTTTTTCCTTCATAGATTTTCTCATTCCGAAAACTATAGGTATGCTATTTTGGATTTGATCCACTGGATCCATTTTCCTCTGCAATCAGTAGGATTCGATTCTCTTTCTTAGCGCATAAGAGGGCGCTTATTTGTGTAGTTGTAGCACGCTTTTTCCCAAGACAACGTCTATCCGCCTAGGAGGATTCTCAATCTCAGGGCAAGGAGTCCGTTCATGGTCAATTTCCTTTGGGTGAAAGCACTTCAATGGCTCGCTCCTTAAAGGGTGGTGTGGAGGGATCCAGTACGAACCCATTACTTCGAAAGTTACCTATAAACAATTATTCCAAGTGAAAAGAGAAAGAAGCATGTTGGATGAACCACCTTATCTTACCAAACATTGATGTCTGCCCAAGACTCCAGATCTCTGCTATAACGATTAGAATTCGTTCTTGCTTCGGCCCCTTTTCGGGGCACTAAACTGAAGTTTGACAGCGCTTTATCGACCTCTTAACAATAGAAACGAATATTCTACAGCTAAAGCCATTCTTCTATTCAGCGTGGACTACTATCCCCGCACTCCCGCACTCAAGAGATGCTATTGGAAAATAGGTTCAATAGGCTCTTTGTCCTTCTTTATACATCGAAAAGAGGACTTTCTTCACCCTAACCCTATATGATATGGGTCGAATGTTTAATATTTCTCTAAGCTGTGAAAGCCCTACGGATGTCGTATCCCAGCCAGCTACACCATTTTTATTTCCAGTGCATCTCTGGGCGGTACGATACAAACAACTAACAAAAGACAAAAGAGCAGAGTCAAAGCAAAGGGCGGATGGATTCATTTCATCCTTAAGGAAAGGAGGTGAGGAGAAGTAAGCAACTTTGGGAACTCAGAAGCAGAGCAGCATTATAGGTGGATCCGGGTTCCGATGAACCAAGGGAGAGAGAAAAAGTGGTTTTTTGTATTTTCATCTCTGCTCTGCTGCCAAACTCTATTCTATAGAAAGCATGTGAACTAAACTTTCTATCGAAATCTGCTTCACAAGAGGAAGCAAGCAAAGGTGATGAAAAACTGGAAAATTGGCAAGGAAGGAGAGCACGAAAACAAGTGGAAAGGGAGAGAAATCGGTTTTATAGCAGCTAAACCCTATCGGAAAGAAAAGGAGTACGATATCCAATTTTGAGCCTTGTGCCTATTGGGACAGTTGCTTGTAGCTTCTATTCTGATTTTCCCCGGGCTTCAAACAGCAGATGGAATTCCTCAGTTTTGACGTCTCCCCTTCTATGATTACGTACTCAATTCCGTGGCACCTGCCTGAACAGACAGATCGTCAAATGGCAACGTATAGAAAGAAGTGGCCGCTTCCTCAAAAACTGAATTGCTTTCTCGAGTTGCTGTTGCCGAAGCTGAGCTTGAAGTGAAGAGCTTGTTCTCTCCACTCTTGTTGCTTTCTTTGCTATATTTTCTCTGATAGTCATAGAATTTACTTTTTTTTAGGTAGGGAGTTGTTTTCATTTTAAGGGTCATGGAAGTTGGAAAGACTCACTCGAGATTCCATCGGGTGACAGAAGTGTTTAAGTAGAGATAGATAAGGTTACTTAAAGCCTGCTGTATTGAGGAAAGTCGGGGCTTGCTCTTTTTTCATGTATTTGTTCGATTACCTGATTGCTATGGCTATGAGACTAGTGCACAGAAGTAAGAATCAGTCAAATCTGTTAATAAAATATCTTTCTCGCCCTTATATCAAATATCAAACAGGCGCCTAAGTACCTACCCTTTCGATTATTATTAGCTTATTCTCTAGCATCCGATTGTGGGCATCAATCTCAGCTCATTTCAGTCCTTGCTTTGGCTCTTTCTCTAAGACCGTGGTTAAGAAGTTCCGTCGCACTAAAGGGAAAGCTCAATAGAGCGGAGAGGGGGAGCTTTCTTATATATTTTCTATTTGGAGTTAGAATAAATGAATTACAAGCTGCGAGCTCTTTTTCCTCTCCTACGAAAACTGCAAGACCAGGATTCAGGATTAGAGTGGTGTTCAGCCGAATTTCAGTCAAAACGCGTGTGGGTCGCGTCTACTTTGGTTCAGGCCAAGGCCAGGGAATGAAAGCAGCCCATCTGGTGACCTCTTATTAAAAGAGTAAAGGAAAGCCCTCCCCAGACTGATTCTAAGGGAAAGATAAAGGTTTTAGCTACTAGCCAACTAACCAAACCTCAAAGAGAATTTCCGCCTTAAAGTCAAGCCCAAACAAAGGCATTCAGATGAAAGAAAAGGTTGACTCTCCAGCTGGGAAAAACCTGGATTCATTCATTTATCGATCAGACAGTCTATCATTTCGCTTTCAAAACTATTTGGTGCAGCTCAAAACAAAAGACTTCGTTTAAATATAAAAAAAGGAGTGCAGCGGGAGTATTCAAAATAAAAAGAACTTCCTCTATCTTTCACTTCTTTCAGCTGATCGTATCCCACCCATTCATTACATTCAGCCTATGAAAGAAGCTTCTAATTATCTTGCAAGATTCCCGCCATTCTCTTTCTTTCCTTTCTGATTCACGTGAACAAGCCAGCCATTCTTGAAGAGCATTTTTTAAGATAGCCATTTTCTTTATTGTTATTGTATTGTGCTGAGAGAAAAAGTTCTATATTTTTTCATTCTAAGTTAGGCGCTTGTGCTTCTCTAAAGCTAAGTGCCGATGAAACTGAAATTCATTATTTATTATAGATATAGAAAGCATAAAGCTCTCCAATTATAGGTATATATTCTACAGCGCCATGATGCGTATGATCAAAAAAAGCGGTTAGTAGTCCTTTCAATTCTTGTGTAAACTTCCGAGATGTGTCCAAAAGATGAAGAATAGAAAGAAAGTATAGGCGCTAAAGCTAAAGCCCTGATGCCTTTGTGGTTGGAAGCCTCTTGTATGTTGTATGCAATGACGTGCACCTTTCCTGAAAAAAGGCCCAGGCTAACTCTGATAGCTAGAAAATAGGTAGGAAGTCTGCAATTCCTTTCACTCCTACAGAAGTGGAGGACTTAGAAGAAGGTGATGCTGGAGTTCCAGTCTTACAATATATAAAAATAAAATAGAAATATATAAAGAAGGTTGGTTCTATCCATGGTTCTACTAGTGATTACCTATTCATATGAATACTCCATTTCGCCACGAAAAAGCTTTAGTACAGAAAGGTTCGCAAGTAAGATATATAAGAAACAGAAACAAGACGAATTACCAGGCCAGCAAATGTCAAACTAGCCATTCTTGTTCACGAATCTCCTGCGTCGAGAAGAAGCTGTTTTCGCACCTGAATCAGAATACGCTGCTTGGATCTTTGCACGACTAGGCTCTTGGCCTTCTGCCTGTACTTTTGATTATGCCTTTTTGCCGTCGATTACGGGATTTCCTGCTTGACTGCGTCGACTCTATGCCTTCCCGGCTTGCTTTCTTGGTGACTCTAACCCGGAGACTTTTTACCTTGACTCTTTCGGTATCGGTATGCCTTCGATGATTACTGCTTTAATGAATACCGTCTCTTCGGCAAGTTAGGAAGCGACGAACTCTTCCCTCACCCGAAGGCGAGCGAGTGCACTACATTGAGTAGGAATTCGGAATAGAATAAGCTGTTGGGAAGAGAATACCACGAATACGCTATTTTGAGGATAAGGATTCGCATGCGGACAATTCGATGAGGACGATTTCTTGCAGAAAGAGAAAAGGGATACCAGACCAAAAAGGGAGGAGAACTAACCAATATCAATCTTCATGTACCGACGGGTGCTGTCAGTCTAGCTCAACCAGGCGTATGATTCATCCTAGTTCAAGCTGTCTTATTCACACTGGTGCGTTCACTCTCCTCTCTTTCAAACACACCTTGCCTGCTGTCAGTCGTATGTCAGCCTTTCAACAATCAAATGTCAAATGCGTCAAACATACCACTCGAACCTCGATCGAAGGCATACCGAGCATAGGCAGAGATAAAGCAAAAAGAACGAAACCGAGCCTCGCAGCCCTCTTGATGCGATGAGCAAATGGCTAGTATTCAAGGCTAGTCCCAAGAAACCAAGCAAAACGGCTATCCCGATAAGAAGAAGAAAGGGCTAGTCTGAAAGGAAAGGCGGATCACAAGATTCACAAAAAAAGGGTTATTTCGACAAGAACTCAAAAAGGTGATTCCGAATAGTCCTCATAAAAGAAGGGAGGTCCATTCCTACTGCTTGCTAGTCTAAGCATTTGTACAAACCCTATAGTCTAATACCAAGCAGTGGTCCAATCACAAAACATTCTCAAAGAAAGCATTAGGTCTCCCATTCTTTAGGGCAAGCATCGATAGCAGCTCGACCTTATTAAGAAGAAGAAGCCTGATCGGGCGGCCGGTACATGAGAAGCACTTTACAAACTGTCATCGCACTGTCCACAAGAAGAAAAGAAGATCAGCAGGGTCAAAGTGAATTTCGTTACTTTGCTTCTCTTGTTTTGAATGGAAAAAGGAGAAGTGACCAATAGGCAGCATAGCCATAGCTTGATTCACATTTTTCTTTTTTTTATTATAGAGGCGTCTCGGCATTGGAAGAGAAGGCTCCAGGCCAAAAATGAAAGCAATCGAAGGAACGGGTAGAACATGTTCTATTTTCCGATCTTTCAAGATGAAAATGGAGGGATTGGCTTAACTTCCTCTATGCGGTTGCATACTGCTTTGCTTGAGTAACGAGTAGGCCATTACAGATAGGCTGCTTTTGCTATTACTGAAGCTTTTAAGAAAAAAGACCTTTCCTTTATGATATTAAGGATTTTTCCAATCATTAGAGTGGCGTCATCCCCTTTCATTCATGTCTTTTGGATAAAAGTCCGTAGGCCTAACAGTCGATTAGGTCAGTAGCGGAATGCCATTTGACCTACCTGAGAGGTTAAATAGCGCGTTCAGGCACTCGGGAGAGGAGGAATCGAATCCCTATTGGAGTCCCACCCCATAGAAAGGGCTAACCTCCTCGTTAGCCTATGAATACGAGAATCTTAGTTATGTTCAAGCACTCTTTCGGGCGAGTGAGTCACGTGCGTTCAAGTCAAACCAAAACAAGAGAAAGTAACTCGACCTTAGGCAGAGGTTTTCAAACCATTTCATTGGGAGTCCCATCATTCAGACGGACAAGACAGATGCCGAGGCAAGAAGCCCCGCAAACGCAATTCAAGAGGGAAGTGCGCCTTCCACCTTATTCGAGTTTCAGATCTTGATGTTACGGCCAGTGCCACGAGAGTTGAGTTGAGAAAGGCAATGAAGCGGAAAGGGACCGAACGTGTCCTATTGAGAAATGAAAGAATATGAGCTCAAACCCGCACTAGAACGACAAGGAGAAGTCGGAGCTCCCTAAACCCAAACTCGGTCGGTAGGTATAAGATGAGCTGGTAGACTGAAAATCTTACCCGACATCAGCTATTTGAAGATTTGTTTGTTAAACTGTTGAGGGAAGGTCTGATGCAACGAGTGAACCAGATCGACCTGAGAGGGAGTCCCAGGAAAGGGTAGACGAAAGAAGGTCTCCGATACGGGGATGGAGTGTGAAGACATCGGTTGAAGTGCTTAGTTTCCAGACTCAGTTAGTTAAAATAATCTGGGACTAAGATAAGAAGATCAGTTTCTCTTAATCACATCACGGGGCGCATTCGTCTCGTCTATCGGTCCTTAGTCTTAGATAAATTGGTGGTAGCCACTACGTCAAGAGCAAATAGAATCGAAAGAGAAGATTTTCCTCGATGAGTTGAAGGTTTGTGACTCCTTCGCTTCGACCGTACCTTCTTTCTTTAGTAGCGAGTATAACTTTACAGATATCATTGATTTTAACCATGACCAGCCCTGACTTGACTGGTGGGAGAGAAAGTCTCAGCGCTAACTCACTAGACGGACAATCGACCCTAGGGAGAGACCCGATTCAGCCTGGGAACATCACTTCCTATAGTGGCAGGTAATTATGGGTTCTGCCGCACCTGATTCCCCAGAAACGAGAAACCATCACATCAATGAAGGAATGCAAGTGTAGTTTTCACCAGATCTAATGTCTGATTTCGACCTTGATCTATTTGAAACGAACTGCCCTACGTTCAATAAAAAGAAAGACTGTCTGGCTGTAGCCATGCCGAATGGAGAAGGAGGGGCAAGGGCAGACCGCTGCTGGTAGCCGTAATTGGGTGGCGCGCTATAGATCGGATCCTAAGTAGCTATAGGATGAACCCTGGAAGACGGCCCTACCGGAGGAAGCGGGTAGGGTGAATCTCCGTAACGATTCTAACGACCTAGCTAATCGTTGATTCAATGTCCTCTTAATCGGGGCACCGGTTTTTTTCTTGTTTTCAACTAGGTCTTTTCCCCTCGTGGTTAAACATGAGTTTGGAAATGCTCATTCTGTACATCTCCTCGTCAATCTGTGCATGAGCTTCTGGGCTATGTCTCGCTTACCCTCTTTAGTAGAGATCAACTGCTTATACTGGAATTAAGATCTGTTATCCAAGCCTCGGGCTTAATCCGTATAATGGTTATTACTGGCATTGTGGGGTAAGATTTCTTTGACATAGAAGGATGTCCCTCGGAAGGTTTAGCTACGTCCTGTAAGAACTTGCTACAAGCAGGCAACTTACTACCTCTCTGTCTCCTCTTCTTATATAGTTGATGGACTTAGTTTCATCGTATAAGAGACGGGTCGGTGGGCAAGTGAGCGGATCTCGCCTTTGTTGATCCGCTTGAAGAGAGTTATCACGACCCTGCTACATCGCGATCGTTTATTCCCAAGCGATAGAGAATACAAAGCACACAAGGCGCATGATGAACAAGAGTAGCTTCCCGTCCCTTACTCCATTTCTTGTCTTAAATAGAACAAAATAGTGGGCTTCCTTCTTCTATGAGTCGAAGACAGCCTCGAAGCGCCAAACGAACTGACCCTACCCAAGCCTTTTCCAGGCAAGATCTCAGCCAAATGAGCCTGATCGTAACAAGCTTTAATTAAATCAATGGGACCGGCTTAAAATAAAAAGATGGAGATTTTCTCTCTACTAGCTGCCCCGCTCATAGAATGGATCGCTCAAGAAGAGCACTTTTCGGGCATAAGATAGCGAAGTTTTATACTCTCATGAGGGGTCCAGAAATGGAATGAAACTCGTGATTTGATGATTAAAGATCAACCTAGCCAACGTGGCCTATGAAACCGGTTTCATATCTTAAGTAAGAAAGGTGAGAAAAGGTTTTCTTTTCTCGTGCCTTTGACGCAGGTGCCAAAACCAAAGCATACGAATTTCAGTTCTTATGAGCCGGGACACCCAACTTCTCCTTCTCCCGAACAGGCACAAGCTGAGTCAACAATGGAGAGAGACAAGGGAGAGCAACTCTTCCTACTTTATCAATTATACTAAAAGAAAGTCACTGCCCAAGGTCTGAAACATGCTTTGTACTCAACCCGATGATCCACACTGACGGGCCGAACCCACAAAGATGTCACTTTCAACTTGCGACAGTTCTTCGAGGTCAAACCTTCAATCTTAGGGCAATTTTCAATTGAACCCAGACAACTTTGAAGCTTTTCACAGAAGGAATTAGGCATACTCAATTGTAGTCCCCTAGCTTTGTGGTACCATATCTTGTCTATACCTAAGAGGGACTTCTCGAATGAGAATTCATACCCGAACTAGGAGATCCAGCTTGCCTTGAAGTAGCCTTGTGGCATAGATAGCGAGTCCTACAGAGAGAGGGCGTTTGGTTCAGTTTCACTCTGAACAATGTCCTTTTATGTTCCTATTCAATTCTTCCTATCCTAACTTTGGCAAGGAAAGAAAGCTCTTAGCGCACAAAGCAAGCAGCGAAGGAACGGCTTCTTTTCTTTCAATACTAGCTACTAGTGAACACTCTTCTTGTTCACCTTTCAGGCATAGTTGAAATCATGTAAGTTAGTTAGCCTTAGCCTCTCTGTTCTCCTTTCTTTACAGAAGCAGATTAGAAAGCGCATTAAAAGCTGCTTAAACAAAGCGTAAACGCACAATCAAAGCCTTGAAACCACCTTTCCTTCGTTCACTCCTGACCTGACAGAAGCTATGAAACCATCCATAGGGTAGGGGTGACTAAGCCCGCGAATCGAATGGTTAAAAAGCCGATTCTGTATACTGACTGCATTGCTCCCTCTTGACAGCTTGCTTATGTTAGAGCTATTGTGTCACTGTCCTTCTCTACTTTCTCTGCCGATACCGAACACGGTAACTAACCTCTTGACTAACGGCTTGTTTTGTTGACAGAGTGGCTCCGAGTGACAACTAAACTTGTCAACTAGTAACGGAAAGAAGCTCTTAAACTATAGGGAAAGCTATTCTCCCTAAGTCGAATCGGTGGAATGCCCTGCTTCCGGCTAAGTATACAGAGTTGGGCCTACCGTTCGTTCAACCTTAACGGCCTCCATTCTGATCTCTCTTTTCTCCTTTGTTTGCTTCCTTGTCTCGTCTGTCCTTCTCTGCCCTCAGCCTGTCTTTGAGCTCTATCCCGCCCTTCCTTTGGCTTGCTAGCTAGAAGGCGAAGAGCGCACAGCGCAATAAGGTAAGGTATAGGAACGGTTGACGCCGAGAAAGACTAAAGACGGGAGAGCACGCACAGACATCCTCGGGAAAGCACTAATGAACTACGCCATCCCTGACACTTATGCGGTGAGATACCAACCATCCGATATCGCCCACAAAGCTAAGAGGCCACTGGCATCTGATGCCATCCGATAAGGGAGAACTCTTTCGGCAAAGAATTTTACCAAAAAGCCCGATTCGAATCATTATGCTCGATAAAAGGAAAAAGGGAAACTCAAATAGAAAAGAGCACTACTGCTAGTAAGATAGCGATCCAGGCAAGCGCCAAAGAAAGAAGCATTTAGACTTCTGTCCCTCCTTCTGCCATAACCCCAAACTCCAAGCAAACAACCGACCTTAGGCAATGGGTTACCGGCCTACGGCTCATGGGGCATTGCTTTCTGGGTCCAAGGCTGCTTGGTCTCAGAGTGTGAATTTATGGATGTAAAAGTTCACTTCAGGATATAAATATTGGGTCTTGTATAACTGCTATAAAGGTTTGAAGTAAGAGTTAACTGCACTGCCGAAGAAATCCCCGTAGGCAAAGTCTTCCATTGTGTTGTGTTACTCCCCGGCTGAAAGGAACTTAACTCAGGACTCGGGGAAAAGAGATTTAGACAACCTGCCAAATAGAGAGTTTACGGCTGGAGCAGAATAAACTCAGGACTTGGGAACTCATAACCTCATGGCTACAGAGTTACGGCCTTAAGATTCTTCCTTCGGACAGTAATGAAATTGTCAACTTTCGGAAAAGGGGGACACAAGGCCTTAACACAATTGTCCTCTGGCTGTCCCTTAGAGAAGTGGAAAAAAGAAAAGGCATAAGTCTCGGGAAGATAATTGCCTTAGTGCTCATAGGGGAAATCAATACATGAAACTTAACCGCAGGAGTTGTCTTCATTCAGGGATTCGGGTTTAATACAGCCATTTCATTGTTAGGCCGTAGGTGATTAAATGCCTTGTTTTTGTCTTACTTCTTCCCTGAGAACAGATTTCAGTTAAAAGATGGAAGAGAGTCATATGACTACTCCTAACGGTTAGTTCCTGTTCTTTCCTCGCCAGAGTTAACTCGTTAATAAGGCAAGGGAAAAGCATAAGGGAAATTAAGAGGTAGTAAGAAAGTCCTAAGGAAAGTCCTGTAGGGTAGTTCTTAGGCAGTTCTTAGATCTATTAACTTATAGACCTGTAGGTTCTTTATTTTTCATTTCTTACCGCAGTTATCAATTAACCAAGACTTTTCTCATGAAGACAATCGCCTATTAAGATAAGACTCCTATGGGCCTGTTAATATGCCTTTGATTAATCGGGTTCTTTAATAACGATCTTTAAGTGAATGGAATCACTATCTGCCGTAGGTTCATTGTGAATCTATTCACTCGGGTCGGGGATCAAAGGGAAAGGGTGGACAAGGCCGAGCGCGTTCAAACGTTGCTCCATAGTGCCCTCCTGGGGAGCAACCGAGAACAAGGGCGGTGGATGGGACATTGATCCAAAGGTCGAGTACGGTACGAAGAAGCCCATTTCCTTGAAAGGCAGTTTAACGCAATGATAAGCCCCGCCTATTTATTTGCATAGTTGAAAGTCAAACGAAAGATGCGAGGTGACAAATCAAATCAACAGGAGAGGAGCTAGAAGCCTTAAGCGCTAGGCCTGACCGATTCCCTTTCGTCTCTGCAAACATGGGCGGTGAGAGGGGAAGGATAAGAATTGGTTCGCCCGGTCGGACCATCCCCATGATACGGAATCTTCTTTTCTTCTTCGAATTAGCCTCAAAGGGAGCTCAGAAGACCCCGTCTATTGTGGTTTATACATATATAACCTATGGGCTGGCCGGCCTTCTGTTTCGAAGAATGGAATCTTAGTTAGGAGAACAAGACCGGAGACAAACCCTTCCAACATAAGTTATTAAAACCTTTTTCGATATGACCATCAACAGCAAAGCGTGGCTTCTTGCCCCGGGGCACTAGGGCCTTATCATCTTTATGGCTATAAATCCGCCTTCACAGTGATCTGCTTCTTGATCTGAGTGGAAAGAGGAGTATTCCCAGATGTGATTAGAGAATAGCCCAAAAGAGGCATGTCGGCATCAGCTGAGGAAAGGGTTGGCTGGGGTGGGGAAGATGCCAAAAGCAAGAATGTAGTTTTTCCAGCGAGGAGGTAGTCCCCAGTCACTCGACTTAGAAAGAAGGTTCTCCCGAGAAGGAATCACTCCTAGGCAAAAAAAAAGTGTACCCGCAGTAACTCGAGGAGGCACCCCTCCATTCACGTTTCGTTCCCATATGCATCGGCTTATTCTAAATCGACATATCCAGGTACAGTATTCGCCAAATAAAAAAAGGATTTCTAAGTCCTCGCACCATAGAATGAAGAAAAGTTTTCCTAACCGTTCCCGAATATTCAGATAGATGGGGCAGGGAACGAATCATTGAACTTTGCAAACAACCTTACAGGCATTTGAATAGTGAATAGAAAGAAGGAAAGAAAGAAAAAAATGGTTGGAACATTGGGTGTAGGAGCTAGATGCATCGATGCCTTACTCGGATGCGGAATTGAAAGAACCATGCCTATAGTCTTTGAAAAGCCTCCTCATCCACTCTCTTTCTTTCGAACCCCCCTCACCGACAGGAAGCATGGGCCTTGTGGACTTTTTGACGAAGGCGTAACTAGACAGGCCCAGAAACATAATAGTCCTTCCAGTTGGACTTCGAATGCACCAACAACATTTGTGAATATGAGGTATATATATTTCGATTTCGAAGTGGTTTGGGTGTTCATTCGAGGAAAGTCGGCAATTCACTAATTGGTCACAAGTTTGAAGTTAGTATCATACTGTGCCAAAGCAGTTGATCGAATCTATCAGAGGAAAAACCTTCGATGGTCATCTAATCACTTACATTAAATCTTCTTGTTACAAAGATTGTGAAAATCCAAAAGAAGGTCTATTTTTTCATTTTTGAATATGTTAATCTTTCTGTAAAATTGCTTTTTTCCTTAAGTTAATAATTAATAATAATATTATGGAATCACACAGTCTACCTTAGACAAAATATAGAATAGTGTGCCTGATGGAATATTTTGAACAGGTGACTAGCCTTGCTCTGTGTTTTTGGTTTTCCAGGGCAGTGCTCTTCTGCTGACTTTGGTTTTGGGGTTATTCACTCACAGGCGAATGGTTCCTTGCGGCGCTGCCTCATGCTTTCTTGAATGCCAGTACGTTACTAGAATTGGTGGTTGGCAAAGAAAGAGGGATAGGATGCCGCGCCAAAAAAGGCAAGTTGGACAACCTTCGTGATAGATTGGATACCAAGGATGAGAACTTGAATTTCTAATCTATGAGTTCTACGCTATCTTTGGATTTCCTTTTTTGAAAGACAGATTTGCCTACTACAGGATTGTCTGTCTTTTGGCGGAATCAGTCTTCTTCTCTGGTGCCAGCTGTGGCCTAGTTCCAGCCAAAGTCGGTGTGGAGTGGATCAATGACAGGGACCCCAGACTCTATCTCTCTTTATTAGTTACTTAGGAGGCTAAATGAGTAAAGAAATTCCTTCCTAGCCTCGTAAAGAAATAGAGAAAGTTAACGAATTCCTTAGCGCCCAGAATAAGCGGAGTTACGTTAGGATCGTCTGCTGATCAGCGCCAGTAGAGAAAGGAAAATAGGGCTGTGGGGAGACTGAAGCCTATTGAAAGAATTGTCTTCACATCACACTTTAGGTAAAGTGGAAGTGGCTTGAGCCTACCTAAGCTTCTAAGGTTCAGGTTTGTCTGACTATCCTAGGTGACCATCTTCGTCTACTAGGATGTGTGCCGTAGAGTGGTGTCACCAGTCGGGAGAGATTTCTTTTCGTCAACTCAGAACTCATAGCTGCTAGCAATTGCTTAGCTACTAAAACAAGTACTCTTTCACCGGGATACTTTTATTATTCATTTAAATCGGGCATGTTTGCACCCCTTTCCCTTGTTCAATACCCGAAGTAATTAGCTTAATCTGTCGAGAGGATCGTACATGTAACCAGTCTTCTCTGGGCTGCTCTAAGTGCTCTTTCCTATTAGTTCCACGTGTCGTCATCAAGGAGGCCAGTCTGTGCTGTCTACCAGTCAGTAGCTAACCGAGACCCCTGTAGCTAGCTCTTCTTTAGGGGCTCCTC